CTCGAATAATGAAAAGGATAAAATTTATCCTACTTCAAAAGAATTGAACGAGAAGCCGTATGAGGTGAAATTCTCATGTACGGTTTTGTACAGTGACGGTAAAGGTAACTTATCTGTCAACTTTTCCACTATCACCCCAAAAAAACCAAACTCTGCCTTACGTAAAGTTGCCAGAGTACGATTAACCTCTAAATATGAAATCACTGCTTATATACCTGGTATTGACCATAATTTACAAGAACATTCTGTAGTATTAGTAAGAGGCGGACGGGTAAAAGATTTACCTGGTGTGAAATATCACATAATTCGAGGAATCTTAGATGCTGTCCCAGTAAAAAATCGTAAACAAGGGCGTTCTAGTGCGTTGTATATTCTTATCTAAGATTTGTATCATTTTATTATGATGCCATGTCAATTGCTAAAAACATGTAAAGTATATGGCTAACCTAATAACGAACGTTTTGTAAGGGGACTAGAGCAGGCTAAAACAAACAATCTTTTTTATTATTTAAGGAAATTTGGAACTTATATGTCTAAGGTTCAATATTGAATTCATTTCATAAGTTTTCCCTTACTTTGCGTGTGTCAACAAAAAATGAAAATGCCTTAACCTTTTCAGAACAGGTTCGAGTCAAATAGCAATGATTTGAAACACTTTTTATTTTTAATGCACTATTTTTTTAACCTAAGGACTTAATTAATATAGATATAGAAAATACAAGATTTCTAATCATAGCAAAAAAAGGAAACGGATACTCAATTGAGAATGAGTAAACATAATTCTATGCATAAGAAATAGATATCATCTATGCAGATAGAATCATGTGGAAAGCCGTATACGACGAAAGGTGTATGTACGGTTTGGAGGGAGATCTTTCATAGCTTTAGAGATCCACCCTACAATATGGAGTTAAAAGGCCGAAATAAGTGATTATTAGTCTTTATGAAAAAAATTTGTGAACCTTTTTCGCACTGATGTCACGGCAAAGTACTGCAGAAAAAAAAATTGCGAAATTTGATCCGATTTATCATAATCGATTAGTTAATATGGTCGTTAACCGTATTCTTAAACACGGAAAAAAATCGTTGGCTTATCGAATTCTTTATCAATCTCTAAAAAAAATTCAACAAAAAACAGAGAAAAATCCACTAATTGTTCTACGCCAAGCAATAAACAAAGTAACTCCCAAATTGATAGTAAAATCAAGACGTGTAAGTGGATCAACTTATCAAGTTCCCATGGAAATAAGATCTAAAAAAGGAAAAGTACTTGCTATTCGTTGGTTATTAGGGTCATCTCGAAAACGTCCTGGTCGAAATATGCATTTCAAATTGAGTTACGAATTAATGGATGCTGCCAGAGAGAAAGGCAATGCTATACGCAAGAAGGAAGAGACTCATAGAATGGCAGAATCCAATAAAGCTTTTGCACATTACCGTTAATCCAATTATATGGAAAGATCCATGGATCTACCCATTCTGATCAGTAAAATAAAGCCAACTCAATAAAATTGATATAGATGTTTATTGATACGAAAGCAAAAGAAAAAGAAGAATGAAAAATAAATATTAGAAAAACGAGAATAAGGAGATTTTGGATTAAGATTAAATCTTATTCCTCAGGATCATTTACTATAAATGTTGATCAGAGATTAACTGAAGTTACTAAATCATGATCTGGCATCTACAAAATGAAAACTTCATTTTCAATTATACCTTTAGATCATTTTATTATGAAAGAGTTTCATTTGCTTCTCTTCCATGGAGGTTCCATTTTTCCAGAATGTATCTTGATTTTTGGCCTATTTCTTCTTCTAGTGATCGATTTCATTTCTGATCAGAAAGATACAGCTTGGTTCTATTTCATCTCTTTAATAAGTTTAGTACTAAGCATAGCAGTCTTGTTATTTCAATGGAGAGAAGAACCGATGATAAGTTTTTTTGGGAATTTCCAAACGAACAATTTTAACAAAATATTTCGATTTCTCATTTTACTATGTTCAACTTTATGTATTCCTCTATCCGTGGAATACATTCAATGTACAGAAATGGCTGTAACAGAATTTTTGTTATTCATATTAACAGCTACTCTAGGAGGAATGTTTTTATGTGGTGCTAATGATTTAGCAACTATCTTCGTAGCTTTAGAATGTTTCAGTTTATGTTCTTATCTATTATCGGGATATACCAAAAGAGATGTACGGTCTAATGAAGCTATTATGAAATATTTACTTATGGGTGGGACAAGTTCTTCTATTCTTGTTTATGGTCTTTCTTGGCTATATGGTCTATCCGGTGGAGAGATTGAGCTTCAAGAAATAGCCAATGGTCTTATAAATACACAAATGTATAACTCTCCAGGAATTTGGATTGCGCTTATATCTATAACTGTAGGAATTGGATTCAAGCTTTCTCTAGTTCCTTTTCATCAATGGACTCCCGACGTATATGAAGGAGTGCGATTCGTTTTACAAATTAATTAAGAATAATTAAATCTCTTTGTTAGAGATGTTTTTATTTCTAAAAACTCTATGGACATGTGGAAGAAAAGCCCACTCGGACTAAGACATCACTTTTACCAAAAATTGAATTCATTGAATTAAGGTAAAGCAAAGTCAAAAAACTAAATTGTTTGAATAAACAATTGAATTTTTCAAGTTAGTTATTACGGGTAGTTTTTACAAAAGATCAGACTAATGACATATACAATACTTTTTCAACGTAGATGCTACATAGTAAGTTTTCATCCTTCAAAGACTACGAGTGTAAAAAAAAGGCATCCGTCAACAAAAAGGTTACCCTAAGATGAACATCTCATGACTATCCAGAACGAATTAAATTAGATGGTTCTATTTTTTTTTTTTTGACTCTGAAGTCAAAAAATCATAAAAATAAGTGATTTTGATTTACCATAGGAACCACTGAGGAAGGATTCCTCGTAAAGTTAAGGATTAGTGATTCTTTCTATCGATTGAATAGATTATTGAATCGATTCAGTCTTACACATACACGAGGAAGGTAATTAAAAAAAAAAAATCAAACGATTATGTTATTCTTTTTTATCACTTAGGAGCCGTGCGAGAAGAAAGTCTCACGCACGGTTCTGAATGAGAGAAAGGAGGGAGGAATCCTCTTTTCGACTCTAACTCTCCCACTCCAGTCGTTGCTTTTATTTCTGTTATTTCAAAAGTAGCTGCTTCAGCTTTAGCCACTAGAATTTTTGATATTATTTTCTATTTTTCATTGAACGAATGGCATCTTCTTTTGGAAATATTAGCTATTCTTAGCATGATATTAGGAAATTTAATCGCTATTACTCAAACAAGCATAAAACGTATGCTTGCATATTCATCCATAGGTCAAATTGGATATATCCTTATTGGAATAATTAATAGAGACTCAAATAATGGATATGCAAGCATGATAACTTATATGCTGTTCTATATTTTCATGAATATAGGAACTTTTGCCTGTATTGTATTATTCAGTCTACGTACAGGAACAGATAACATTCGGGATTATGCAGGATTATATACGAAAGACCCTTTTTCAGCTTTGTCTTTATCTTTATGTCTGCTATCTCTAGGAGGTATTCCTCCATTAGCAGGTTTTTTTGGAAAGCTTTATCTATTTTGGTGTGGATGGCAGGCAGGTTCCTATTTATTGGTTTCGATAGGACTTTTTATGAGTGTTATTTCAATATATTATTATCTCAAAATAATTAAGTTATTAATGACTGAACGAAACAAAGAAATAACTCCCCACGTGCAAAATTATAGATTATCTTCTTCAATCTCGAAAAATTATATCGAAGTGAGTATGATTGTATGTGTAATAGCATCTGCTCTACTGGGAATAGTAATGAATCCAATTGTTGCAATTGCTCAGGATACATTATTTTAATATCTATTGATTCAATAAATCTTTTTCTTACTAAATAAAAAAACTAGTAGATTTGTACTCATATCCTTAAAATTGCAGGGAATAGGCTGAAATTATAGAATGAACTTCTAATTTCAAGTTCAAGTTGATTTTGTAATTAGAAGTTCATTCTATACCATTAAATAGACATTTTCATTATGTCATTCAAACTTTGTAAATAGATTATACATCGTTCGGTTCTAAGAGATATGTTTACATAAGATTAAAATTAACATATTGTTATTTGGGTAACATATAAAACTTATGGTTTATATTGAATCGAAAAAATAAAAATGTTTGATCGTACATTTTTTTATCTGAAAAAATAGGAATTATCTTTTGATAATAAAAAGTAAAAAGAATTGGATAATATTATAGTATTAGACCTAGACCTATATCACGGATCAATATTGTAATACTCCAATACTCTATCCTTGTTATCCATTTTCTATTCCACATATAATCGATAGGTGATTATAATATTGATAGATATTTTATTAATGAATAAATAAAAAAATTCACTTTTGGGATGCCTTGATGGTGAAATGGTAGACACGCGAGACTCAAAATCTCGTGCTAAACAGCGTGGAGGTTCGAGTCCTCTTCAAGGCATAATATTGTAATGCCTATTGCTTGAGCAATTCACTCGATCATATCAGATCGAATTGCTCAGGCAATAGAGAGAATTTCCTTATCTTTTGATACTAAAAAAAAAAAAAAAGAACAAAAAATAATGAGAACAAGAAAGAAAATGCATTATAAAAAAGAACATATGGGATAAAATTACTTCGATTAAAAAAGTGATAAAAAATAAACAAAGTGAAGGTGGATTGCTTGTTTTTCTTTTGGTTTCCATTAAAAAATTATCTTCTTTATTTAATCATTATTAGATTTAATGAAGGACATTAAATTGAAAAGAATCTATTATATCTCTTTCAAGGTCTTGCAATATCCAGAAGTTGCAATCGATTTTTAACAAATATACCGACGTTGTATCCCTCTAGAAACAAATGAAGTATCCTTTTTTCGGAATAAAAAGTGTAGGAGAAAAGTATATTTTAACCACAATAAAATAAATATTGAGTAAGCATAGTAGAGAATAAATATGCTCATTAAGTTCAAGAGAACTAACTTAACTCTTCGTACTATGCTTATTCTTACATGGTCAAAATCTCAATCTATCTTGAAAGATCTAGTCCTTTTTATTCTTATTCAATCCTTCCGCTAATAAGCAGTGAATGTCATTCCGAGAAAGCCATTTTGTTTTTAATAATGTATTTAAAATTTGTTTCAATAACATTCTGTTAGTGAGGAATAAATTTGATAAATATTCATAACTTTCGGATAGAGTATTATAAATAAAACATTCATTAGATAATAAATCTATATTTCCCCTTTCTCCCTCAATCAAAAATTGTCTGAATTTATCATCTCTTGTCTTTTCGCGCAACCAACGGTCATATATTAACATTGGACGATATGGATACACACGTCTCAATCGGATACCAATTTCTTGAAAGCGTTTGAAAGCCTCAATATGCTCCTTAACCTCAATCTTAATGTTAAGAGGCAAATCATTGTTATTATCCCTAATTTTAATTCCTAAGGCTATTTTCCTAACCCTTTTTTTTCTTACTATAGATTTTATAGTTTTTTTGATACCCCTTATTACTCTTGCTGAAGAGTAAGTGAGATAAATCCTTTTCAGGAGTTCTTGAGGAACAAAAAGTTCTCCTCGTGAAAACACAGGGTGCTTATTTTTAAAGCGAATACTCACGGGATCCCAAAGAAATCGGCGAGCTAGACAGATTATCGGTGTATCTAAAGGTTTATATTCCTTTGCATACTCTTCTGTATCAAATTGATATATTCCCATATTTTGAAACCTATTGTATAATGATCTTGCTTCCCAGAAAGCAGCTAGCTTTCTTTGTGGAACATCGGAAGGATCATGATACACAGGAAAGGGGTCGTAAGATGACAGAAATTTCTTCCAAAACAGTCTGGAAAGACGGGTTGGCCTTTCTTGAAACCCTCCGAACAGATGAAGATAATCTAATAAAGGGTTTTCTATTGTTATATCTTTTATATGATCGAATCGATTACTGCGAATAAAACTAAAACGCCAAGTCCTAGGAGAACAAACTATGTGAGTGCGTAATTCTCCTACGTAGGAGTACTTCAATTCTTTAGATAGAACGATCTTATCTACTATAGAAGATAATCCTTTTTGCATCATATCTCTTTTGAACTGAGGAGCAATTGTGATGTGATTTTTATCAGAATTACCTCGACATATTGTTATCAACGATGGAAACTCTTCCAGAAGACTCTGTAAAAGACTGGAAGCTAAAGCGAAATCATTCGCAATGAAAAGATCAACAGGAGTCCAATTCTCTCTATTTGATTCCGATAGAAACCAAAAATCTTGAGCTACTGATCCGGCCAAGCAACCCAAAATATGATAGAATATGGTTAATTCCTTCACAGCTGTTCCAGCAATTGAAGGTTCTAAATACCATTCATGCAAATAGTATGCCCTTCGACTCTGTAAGTCCGTTCTAAGATTTAGAAAATTCCTGCAATACGTAAGTTTATTTTGTATAATAGCTTTTCCTATCTTATAAGGAAGTACTTTGTAAATATCACTGAATTCAAACTTATAATTGTTTGGAGCCCAACTTGGTCTATACATAGCTTCTCCAATTATATCATTGCCTATAGCTGAAGTATTTCGGCTAATACTAATTCGCCAGATGTCATTGGCAAGTTTTGACAAATCTAGTGTAGTAAAACCCCTGGTCGTTAATCCAAATTCATCATAACAGTTCCAATTTTTTTTCAAATAGAGCCCTTTGCTATGTAAAAGCAAAGGAAATTCCTTTTCTCGATGTGGGGCAGGAAACTTTTTAGTATTAATAAATGTATCGAATCTTCGTTTACCATGAGGAGGAGTTATTAGAACTGGATCCACTTTTTTAGGAATATGAGTCGAGGCAATAACAACAATATTTTGTTTTATATTTGTTTCTTCCTCATAATCACCCAAATGATATGTATCTCCAAGGAGTTCCTTCAATAATGCAGTAAGGTAGAAGTGATCATTCAGTTCATGAATGCTTGGAATCCATATGACGCAAGGATACATCAATTTTGCCAATTTGAGTGCAAACATGAATTGGCAAAATCTTCTCGCATAATACTCCGGAGATAAATGCTCCCCTCGATCATGCCAAAAGTTTTTCGGTTTTTTTTCATAAGAATCATTTTCATTTATGTCTTTTGGCCTGCCTGACCAGCCCAGAGACCTAAGGACCTCTTCATGCTCAAGGTATGATTTCTTAGCTGAAGATGTATACTCAGCTTCATAGTTGAGCAGAAGTCTCTCCTGCTTCAAAAAACTTTTAGGAGATATTCTTATTAAAGGTAGATAAGAATCTGCTGCTAGACTTTTGGACAAATATGATCGTCCAGTTTCCCTAGGCCCTATCAATAAAATTCGATTTGAAAGGGACGGTACCGGGTAGAGTTGGAAAAATCTCACTTGGTCAGATAGAGATGGGTGAGTTGGCAGAGAGGTAATTTGCTGCTGAAAAGCACGGAAGACCCACCTTTCTGCTAAAGAAGAGGAATCAAATTCATAATTCATTAGACCTATTTTATTCATTTGACCTAGCTGAATAGTTTCAGCTAAATATCTAAAGTAAAGAAGTCCCGGGTGTTTACCTTTTTCGAAATATTGAGAAAAGAAACCATTAGGGGGAGTCAATTTCGACTCAAACTGAGAGATTCGTTCTTGTACTGAAAACAATCTATTCTCTTTCAAAAAGAAATCATCCGCTCCGTATTCGTACAAAACTCTATTTAGAAGTGATTTCAATTTCCTACACTTTTTGAAAGGCCAGGAAGACCATTTCCAATTTTTGACATACCAAATTTCCAATATTTGTGATAATCCTATATCATCATAATCCCTCTCCATATTTATATAGTCGAGGAATGTAAGCCAGCAACCATACCAAGATATATTATAATAAAATCTGAGCATTTTAAAAGAATGCATTATTTCTCCTACCTTCATAAAGTAGGGCTCATACTCTAAATCTTTGAGAAGTTCGACATTGCTATAAAACGGAATCAAGCATAAGGGAACTATGCAGGAAACAGAGAAGAAAAACCCAATGAAAATACAAATAAATTTATCATACTCCCGAACGTTTAGTATATATTTCCATGTATCAAATGATATTGACTTATCCTTTCCCTCGAATACCGTTTGAGTAATTGGTTCCTTCCAATCCAAAAGATTCCAATAGGATAACAAGAGATTCAATTTCGGCATACATTTCGCTCTAAATTCCCATTTTAGAAGTGTCCAAAATTGATGAGAGAGTGCCCACAAAATATTCAAATTATGATTCCAATTATGCCTAATATCGTGCAAAATGCATATGAATTGATCACTAATACTTATCAGTATTTCCGGAAAAGTAGTCAAAAATAAATTATCAATATATTTCCACCATGTGGAAGTAAAAAACCATAATGTATATGTTTGAAATAAATCCCATTTTGAAAAAAGAATATCTATTTGAGAGATATTATAAAATAAGAGAATCTTTCGTTTTTCTTTCTTCAAAAGGGTGTTTTTATCAACTATGACTTTATCTTCAATTATGTTTTTTGAACTTTCTGTCGAACTAGAAAGTTCTTTTTCTGCAAACTTCTTCATTCGGAAACAAATTTCCGATAGTAAATCATCTTGATAAGATTGATTTTGAATCAGACCCATGTTTGAACTAAAACCCTTTTTAGGGTACTGATTGGGGTTGTTTTCTTCTGAATCTGAACTATTTAAAAAAGGATGGCAAGAACTTTTGTCAAAATTGACAATTTGTTGGCTTATTAAAGGAGTTCTATATATCTCTTCAATCGAGGAAATATCTATTTTACCATGAACAAATGAATTCAATTGAGTAAGTAAATTTGACGATTTGTACAAGTCATGGATTAACGCTTGGTCACGTAAATATTTAGCCAATAATATATTGACTTTTGACTTGATGAGTGAAATAGTTTCTTTCTCTGAGTGAACAGGTCTAATAGACCAAGAAAAGATATTGTTCTGAATGGGAACAAGATTGAATAATTGTCCATATATAAGATTCTTGTTTTTGATATGAATCCTTTCCATGTAAGAAGCTAATCTTTTTTTATAATTTAAACGAGGATGATGTAAATAATCTAAAAATTCAAATGTATTTGCTTTGCAAAAAGCAGCTCTCAATGAGTTTTGATTAGATAGTTTTAAAGGATTTAACCAATTGTCTCGATCATTGAATATTGTCGAAATACCAGTGTTATCAAACAATTCTATGTAATTTTTTTCATTATCGAATAAGTCAATAATCGATTGATTCATTGGTTTCTCATTCAAACCTAATGGGGCGAGTGTTCCTTCATCGATCAAGGATTCCGATCTTTGTGAAAAAGCAGGGATTGATTTAGATTTGCTGGACTTTTTAATTGGTCTGCTATCTTTATCATTATCGTCGAAGACAATACCAAAAATTTTATTGGTACTTCCAGACCAACAAAAATTATGAGTAGTAGATAATTCAATTGGATCGAACACTCTGTTTTTCAAATTGTTTTGTTTAGAAATAGACACAAGACGTTTCAACCCTTTTTTAAAGTATTCGATCTGAATAGACGATGCAGAAATATTCAAATTCCGATTTATATTTTTGGAAGTTCGAAGAATAGAGTGATTGAACCATTCTTTCTGATATTTTCTCCAACTTGATGAATGCCGGTTAATTGCATCTTGTGTTACATTATTCAACACATCTTTTCTTATCCAATTTGTTCGAATTTTATCTTGAAAATTCTGACTGAACCTTTTGATTAAATAGAATCGATTAAATCCTATTTTCCATTCTAAATAGTATTTATGGAATACTTTTGTCAATTCTAAATAGTATTTATGGAATACTTTTGTCAATTCTAAATAGTATTTATGGAATACTTTTGTCAATTCTAAATAGTATTTATGGAATACTTTTGTCAATTCTAAATAGTATTTATGGAATACTTTTGTCAATTCTAAATAGTATTTATGGAATACTTTTTTCCATTCCAAATAGTACTTCTGGAACACTTTTGAAAAAGGATACTCATCCAATGCAGTTTCAGATTCTAAATCGTCCGATGCAGGATCCGATCCTAAAGAGTACTTAGAGTATTCATTAAATATTTTTGATAAAGTATATTTAATCAATGCGTTCTTCCACAAATAGAATCTCTTGAATGCTTTTTCAAGATGCTTGTCAACTTTAATCTTATATTGATTCAATATGAATCGTACCGAAGTTTCAGTTCCATCATTCTTTGTTATTATTTGATCTACATATTGATTCTCTTTATCAATAATATTGAGTAAAACAAAGAAAGAATTCTCTTTTAATTGATCTCTGTAGTTGAAGATCTGATTCAATAATATATTCTTGTTCAGTTCATAGAATTGATTCATGTGATAATCCATATCCAGGGCTATTTCATTATCGTAAGCCTGATTAGGCTTAGTTATTGATAGAGTAAATTGATCTGTTATTTTCAGAACAATTTTTTTCAATTGAAAATCGTCGTTTAATGTGAATTGTTCTTTGTTTTGATCACAGGATGAAGAAGATATCGAAGGTAAACTCTGGTTCACAAATCGAAGACAATTTAATTGGTTTAAATCTCTTCTAATATTCCATCCGGGATCTGATGAAATATCATAATTTGCAGAAGAATTTTTAAGATATGTTTTGACCTTCCATAGATCAACTATCCTATTCCTTTCTGATCCCCTGAAATATTGAAAAGCATCTTGTTGCCTTTTCAATACTTTGAATTTTTCAATGGGTTTGTTAGTAGTACTAACACTTATATATGATTCATCTATTGACAAATGATCAAACAATCCTTTCCAAAATTCCGACTCTGAGAACGAATGAGATTCTTTTGTTCGAACTGATTCTTCTTGTTCGATTTCTTCTTGTTCGATTTCTTCTTGTTCGATTTCTTCTTGTTCGATTTCTTCTTGTTCGATTTCTTCTTGTTCGATTTCTTCTTGTTCGATTTCTTCTTGTTCGATTTCTTCTCGTTCGATTTCTTCAATTCGAAAATTGGAGGATATATTCATCAATTTGAATAGCTTTCGACCAGGACGTTTTCGCAATTTTTGCGTTTGAACTGATTCTTCTTCAATTTTTTCTTCAATTTCTCCAATTCTAGAATCTTCTGGTCTTGAAGATAGTTCAAATTCTCTTGTTTGAACTGATTCTTCTTCAATTTTTTCTTCAATTTCTCCAATTCTAGAATCTTCTGGTCTTGAAGATAGTTCAAATTCTCTTGTTTGAACTGATTCTTCTTCAATTTTTTCTTCAATTTCTCCAATTCTAGAATCTTCTGGTCTTGAAGATAGTTCAAATTCTCTTGTTTGAACTGATTCTTCTTCTAGTTGCTTTATTCCGTTTTTATTAATAGATTCGTTTGTTGTAATCCATTCACAAAGTTTTCTAGGTTCCCAATACTCATTTTGAGTCGAATTGAAAGTTGAATCAATCTGCCATTCGATATCATTCGAATCATTCTCCGAATGACTTTCCCAACTTAGTGGTCCTGGGTTTTCTGATATTATATCATTTTTATCATTCAGATTTGTGTCGGAACTTGAGAAAACCCAAACATGCTCTTTTGGATTGAGCAAGCAACGTTGATATCTCCTTTTGCTTTTTGGCAAAGACATAAACATATGCGGAAATAGCAACAAATTTTTATTTCTAGATCCAAAACGATGTACAGATGGAAATATCTTTATCAAATTATATTTTGATCTGTCTCTTTCAACTAAAGCTCGACTATTTAAATAATATATAAGTAGTGGTAATGTAAGTACCATTACAGCTTTTATTGCTTGACCCTTTAAACTAAATATACGAAGATCACGTATAAGTAAAGTACTAAGAATCCGAAAGTCAAAGATCTTAATAACACTTTCGCGACCAGAAAATATTTGAGTTAACAATCTCACCAAATTGGATTCGGTCCATGGATTGAAAACTCCCATCATGTTCACTTGAAATCTTGACTGAACGCTATATAACCAAAATGTTTTTCGGTGTTTTTTCATAGTTTAAAAATATATATATATATATAATATAAGTTAATTATAATAAGAATGACAAGTTAATACAACTTTTTAGATAGTTTTGTATAATTCTATCTTAGCAAGATAGTTTATTGCTATTACTATCGATTTGTAAAGATCTCAATCTTTCAATCGATTCAAGAACTTCGTTCTTGTCCATTAAAAAAAAATCTCTATTATTGAGAACAGAATAGATAAATCCTCTTCTATTTTTTTCTATATTTGGTTTGGTATCTATAGATTGGTATAGATGTATAGAGAAATCTATATCTATATTATAGATAGATCAATAATCTATTGTCTACACCATCCCTGTTTCCTACTAAAAAGTATTCACAAATAATCTTTCTCTCTTCTGCTATATAGAAGTAGATATATTATCTATTATAATTCTATTATTTTAATAGAATATATCTCCATCTCTGTAAACAGGAGAAACAAATCATCTACCTCTCTTTTGGTATCTAAAAAGATATATTGTATCTATCTAATAGTCTAATTGTCAAATAGTTATCGTTTTATTCTACATAAACGGATAGAAATACTGTAATTTCAAAATGACAAATATGTGTCATATACCTCTATTTATTTTATTCAATAATAAGCATGAATTGAATTCAGTATGAGAGAAGAGAATTAAATTAGTTAATCTGAGTCGCTACTTATTATTAATAATAGCGACTTCTTTTTTTTTGCTTTAGCATCCATGGCTGAATGGTAAAAGCACCCAACTCATAATTGGGAAGTCGCGGGTTCGATTCCTGCTGGATGCAGGATAAAAAGTTATTGCATTCTACTCACAATAAAAAACTTTTAGATGGAAGAATCCCAAACAGCAAGACTATTTTTATTCAATTCCTAACTTTATTGTATAAGTTAGAAGTATGATATATTCCTACAATTTAGTTTAGGATATTGAACTATAATAAATATGGATTGGTGGATATAGGCATTTGTATTTCATTTGTAAAAGATAGTAAAGGAGAAATATTCATGGATGAGGTTCAATATCTAGATTTAGTATTTACAGAGAAAAGTATTTTTTTATTTGAAAAAAATAAATATATTTTGAATGTCAATTCGGGATCGACTAAAATAAAGATAAAAAATTGGATTGAACTTTTCTTCAATGTTAAAGTAATAGGAGTCAATAGTTATCGACCCCCGCAAAAGAGAGAAAAAAGGGGGAAGATAAAACAAATAATGAAACATCAAATGCGTTATAAACGTATGATTATTACACTAAAACCAGGTTATTCTATTCCACTTTTTCCTTTTAAATGAAACTTAAAATAAATTAATAACATGACCACCCAAACTTTTACTTTTACTCCAGGCACACGTTATAAATCCCTATCAGGTTTCGATGGGAGAGTCCAGTCTCATCCACAAAAGAAATTGACCTCCGGTCAGCATCGTTGTGGGAAAGGTCGTAATAACAGAGGAATTATTACCACACGACATAGAGGAGGAGGTCACAAGCGTCTATATCGTCAAATAGATTTTCGGCGAAATAAGAAAAAAATATTGGGAAAAATTGTAACAATAGAAAGCGACCCTAATAGAAGTGCATACATTTGTCTTGTGCACTACAGAGATGGTGAAAAGAGATATATTTTGCATCCGAGAGGGGTCATGATTGGAGATAATATTCTTTCCGGCCCAAAAGCTCCCATATCAATGGGAAATGCCCTACCTTTGAGTGCGGTTTGAATTATTAATTTACGTAATCGGAAGCAACCGATTGGGTTTACAGCAAAACCTAAAAATCTATCACTGAACCAACCAGGATACTTTGATGGGATCAACCCCAAAGGGAAACTGAGGATAAAGAGCAGCGGGTGATTGAGTTCAATAGTTTCTGTAATTATTGGCTACCGAGATATGATAATATGGAGAAGACTGAGTTGTCTGAAGCAGAAAAAAAAATAAGGTAAAGGAACCCTTGTTATGAAGAGAAAGACAAGTAACTCACATTTGATTTGATGGTCAAAGGCAGATTCGGAGCTGAACAGTGAGAATATTTTTTATTAGAATAAAAAAAAATATATATATATTATATATATATTTCAAATGCCTCCTACGTTATCCGGAAGATGCGGAAGTATTGACGTAATTTGATAAAGTCATTCATTCTGAATGCTACATGAAAAAAGAACATAAGCCAGATGATGGAATAGAGAAACCTAGGATGTAGAGAATCAGGACATAAGGGATTTAAAATATGCCCTCCTAGATCTCTAGATAAAATCTATATACATATTATATTACATATTGAATATGTAAAATTCACATCCAGAAAGCTGTATGCCCTGAGAGAGGCTTGTACAGTTTGGGAAGGGATTTTTACAAACTAAAGGTCTACTTCAACCAATATACCCTTAGGCACGACTATACATAATGTCGAAATACAAGTTGGAAAAGGTGGACAATTAGCTAGAGCGGCGGGTACTGTAGCAGAACTAATCGCAAAAGAAGGCCGATTGACTACATTAAGATTACCATCTGGGGAGGTTCGTTTAATATCTGAGAACTGCTCAGCAACAATTGGACAAGTAGGCAACGTTAAATGGAAAAATAGAACGTTGAGTAAAGCTGGCTCAAAACGTTGGTTGGGTAAACGTCCTGAAGTAAGAGGAGTAGTTATGAATGCTGTGGACCATCCTCACGGAGGCGGTGAAGGAAGAGCCCCAATTGGCAGGAAAAAACCCCTAACCCCTTGGGGTTATAGCGCACTTGGAAGAAAGAGTCGGAAGAAAAATAGATATAGTGATGTTTCAATCCTTCGTCGACGTAAGTAGGAGTAGTTGGAAATTCATTTTTTCTTTTAACAAGAAGAAAGGTAAATCAAAAGAGAGGTAATTGACCATGGCACGTTCACTAAGAAAAAATACTTTTGTAGCTAATTATTTGTCGAGGAAAATAGATAATCTAAACATAAAGAAAGAGAAGAAGGTAATAGTGACCTGGTCCCGAGCATCTGCCATTGTACCCGCGATGATTGGTCATACCATTGCTGTTCATAATGGAAAAGAGCATTTACCTATTTATATAACAAATGGTATGATAAACCACAAATTGGGGGAATTCGCACCTACTTTTATTTTCCAGGGACATGCGAAAAAAGATAAAAAAGCGAGAAACGATAAAAAAGCAAAAAAATAAAAACAAGAGAGAAACAATAAAAAATATCGTTGGGAATAGTACACATAATTGTGGAGGATGAAGATGGTAAATAAGAGTCCAAGTACAAAAACACGGGCTTTGGCTAAACATATACGTATGTCTTCTAATAAAGCACGTAGAGTAATTAATCAAATTCGTGGTCGTTCTTATAAAGAAGCACTTATTATACTGAGTTGGATGCCTTATGGAGCATGTTATCCCATATTAAAAGTAATTCGTTCTGCAGCTGCAAATGCTAATCACAATATGGGTTTAAACGAAGACAATTTATTTGTCAGTAGAGCTGAAGTGAATGAAGGTGCTCTTTTCAAAAGATTTCAACCTAGAGCCCGGGGACGTGGTTATCCAATACAGAAACCCACTTGTCATATAATTATTGTATTGGAAGAAGAAGAAAAAATCTAAAAATATCCAAATTAGATGGAATAATAATCCATTTATGTCACAAGTAGAATACCTGTAAAAAGTACCAAAAAGAGAAAAATGTATGGGAAACAAAATAAATCCACTTGGTTTTAGACTTGGTTTTACTCAAAACCATCGTTCCCTTTGGTTTGAACAAAGGAATTATTCCGAAGATCTACGAGAAGATGAGAAAATACATAATTGCATTGGAAATTATGTACGACATATCAAAGGTTCCTCAAATTATGGAGGAATTACACGTATAGAGATTGTGAAAAACACTGATTTGATTAAGGTCAACATATATATTGGATTTACCGACTTGTTCATCGAAAAACGGGGTCAAGAAAAAGATAAAGAAAAAGATAAAGAAATTGAGCAATTAAGAGATGAAGTACAAAATATGCTTGTACAGAATATGCTCGATTCTGTGAACAGAAAACTTCTGATTTCTATAGAAAAAGTTGATAAACCTTACAGAGAACCTAATATTCTTGCGGAATATATTGCTATACAACTAAAGGAGAGAGTTGAAATAAAAAAAATAATGGACAAAGCTATTGAACTGGCTGAAGAGGCAGATGTAGAAGGTATTAAAATAAAAATCAAAGGACGTCTCAACGGAATTGAAAGAGCCCGTAAACAATCGGCCATGCAAGGTAGAGTTCCCCTACAGACCCTTCGAGCTAAAATTGATTATTGTTATTATGCGGTTCAAACCGTTTATGGAGTATTGGGGATCAAAATTTGGATCTTTGTTGAAGATGAGTAATACTTTTCTACAATCTGACCGATTATAAATCATCAATTCTATAAGATCAAATAAAAATTAGATTAACCATCTTGGAGCAGTGCTATGCTTAGTGTGCGACTCGTTGAGATCAAGTTTTTGCCATCTTTTCTAAAATGATGGAGAACTCGAAATAAGAACGAATTGGTCTCTGATATATAATATTAATTAGAAACCCATTCTTTGTTTCATATTACTAAAAGCCAATAAGCTATCTAATAACTATAGATAGTTCCATCAAATGAACGAAAAACTTTCTTCCACAAAGAGACAAACAAATAAGATCTATATCTCTCGTGAAGCGAAAAAGGTCTTTGGTAATGCAAGAAAAGAAAAAAAGGAGGAAGGAGAAAAAGAAAGAATGAAATCTTCTTCCACAGTATTGTATGGTTCATAAATCACCCCCAAAGAGCAGTGTGATAAAGCATAAGAATTTTCCTGATTCATTTATAATTAAATGGATTCGGTTTATGAAAAAAAAGAGCTTCGGGTCAATGGAAACTAAGGAAATTGATTCTTTAAGAAATTAAATAAGAGCTCCATTGCAGAGGGTAAACCTGAGCAGCCATTTGACAGAAAGCTATGGGAACGATGGAACCTGTGACTGCATAAGATCATATAGGAATCTTAATCATCCATTGGATAGGATGGCGAAATAAACCAAGAAAGAATTAATCTTATTGGAGTCCATAAATTGGACCCATGAAGCAAATACTGGAAGAGTTAATATTCGCCTGTGAAATTCTTATTGGGCAGTCTCAATGTAAATCAAAGAGATATTTGCTATTTGTTTCGTCAATCATATACAATATATATATAACATGTGTAATGCGTAGATACATGTTTATCACATGTAATATATTATTGTATATACCAGTTTGCCATAGATTCTTCACAAGGAGCCGGATGAGAAGAAACTTTCATATCCGGTTCTGAAATAGAGATGGGATTCAAATAGTATTATACAACCATCGACTAGAACCCAAAAAGAACCAAATTTCGTCACCAACATAGAGGAAGAATGAAGGGAGTAGCTTCCCGGGGCAATCGCGTTTGTTTTGGTAGATTCGCTCTTCAGGCATTGGAACCTGCTTGGATCACATCTGGGCAGATAGAAGCAGGACGACGAGCAATTACTCGTTATGCCCGTCGTGGCGTAAAAATATGGATACGTATATTTCCGGACAAACCTGTTAGAATTAGACCTGCAGAAATACGTATGGGTTCGGGGAAAGCGAAGGGACCTCCCGAATATTGGGTATCTGTCGTCAGACCGGGTCGAATACTTTATGAAATCAGCGGAGTATCAGAGACTATAGCTAGAACAGCTTTTCAAATCGTTGCATACAAAATGCCTATACATACTCAATTTATTATTAGTTCTCCTATATAATACCGAACCAAAGAGATATTTCTGGCTGAAAAATATTTATTATCAGAAATATTTTTTTTTTTGCCGAGGCAACAAATCTTTTGGAGGAAAAATGATTCAGTCTCAAACTTATTTGAATGTAGCAGACAACAGTGGCGCCCGACAATTAATGTGTATTCGAGTTCTAGGAGCAAATAATCGGGAATACGCTAATATTGGTGACGTTATAATTGCTGTAATTAAAGAAGCAGCACCTAATATGCCCCTGGAAGAATCAGAAGTAGTTAGGGCCGTAGTTATACGCACGTGTAAAGAACTTAAACGTGACGATGGAATTATAATACGATCTGATGACAATGCAGCAGTTGTCATTGATCAGAAAGGAAATCCAAAAGGAACTCGAGTTTTTGGTTCAGTTACTGAGGAATTGAGAGAATTGAATTTCACTAAAATAATCTCATTGGCCCCCGAAGTATTATAAATACTGATGGATCATGTAGAAGTAATAGATACATTAACAGATAAATTTGTAATCTCAGGCATATTCCTTAAAAAAGATAAACATGCCTTTTTATATTGAGACCGGGAATTCCTAAGAATTAGTTCGTCATGGGTAACGATACTATTGCCAATCTAATGACTTCTATAAGAAACGCTGACATGGTAAAAAAAAAAACAGTTCGAGTAGCATCTACTATTATTACTGATAACATTGCAAGGATCCTTCTACGAGAAGGTTTTATAGAGGATGTTAGGGAACATCGAGAAGGTAAGAAATCTCTTTTGGTTTTAACTTCAAGATCTAGAGAAAGGAAGGAAAAGAGATATATAACTGCTCCAAAGCGTATTAGCAAACCTGGTCTGAGAATTTATTCCAATTCTCGGGAGATCCCTAAAGTTCTAGGTGGAATGGGAATCGTAATCCTTTCTACTTCCCAAGGAATTATGACTGATCGAGAAGCTCGACAAAAAAAAATAGGAGGTGAATTATTATGTATTTTATGGTAATTTATAACGTATTCCGAAACACAAAATAAACGCCGGAATATACGTTCCGGAAGAGTTTTGTGTATTGTAGTATTACATTAATGACAATGTCATTAAACAAATTTGAATTTTGGAAAAGAAAGCCAGGAGGGGCAACGGTCTAAAATGACTAATAAATCCAAGGAATACTATATCATAGTTGAAGGTATAGTTACGGAAGAATTTCCCGATGGCTTGTTTACGGTCCATTTGGATAATGGCCTTGATGTCGTCGCGTGTCTTTCAGCGAAGATTCGATACCGATTTACGGGAGTACTAATAGGGGATAGAGTCAAGGTCGAATTAGCCCCTTATCTTTTTTATAGGGCAGGACGTATAATTTTTAGATTTCCCACCAAATCAAAATCATGATGTTATCTTTTGATTGAACATCTGATACGGATAAATATTGGGGCTCATTAATTAGATGAACTCTGTTTTTTCAGAAAACAAAATGGAATATGATCCTAGTAATTCCTTGAAGGACCACAAATATGAAAATCCGTGCTTCTGTTCGTAAATTTTGTGAAAAGTGTCGCCTAATTCGTAGGCAGAAACGCCTTCTGGTAATTTGTTATAATCCGAGACATAAACAAAGACAGGGATAATCCTTCTCTATATCAAGAAATGCATTTATAAATATTACAATATAATATATATATGTCTAAAACTACAAGAAGATTTGTGTCAAAAACTACAAAAAGATTTGTGTCAAAAACTACAAAAAGATTTGTGTCAAAAAGATTTGTGCCACGTAGAACTACAAGAAGATTTTTGCCGCGTAGAACTAAACATCGAATACTGAAAGGAATTATTTACGTTCGAGCAAGTTTTCGCAATACCATTGTTACTGTTACAGATATACGAGGACAAGCGGTTTCTTGGTCTTCTGCTGGTGCTTGTGGATTCAAAGGCACAAAAAGACGTTCACCATTTGCTGCTCAGACTGCAGCAGAAAATGTTATTCATACATTAATGGATCAAGGTCTGCTGAAACAAGCAGAAGTTATGATAAGTGGCCCTGGTCCAGGGAGAGATACAGCATTACGAGCCATTGCTAAAAGTGGTGTACTATTGAGTTATGTACGTGACGTAACTCCTATGCCACATAACGGATGTAGACCTCCCAAAAAAAGACGTGTGTAAGAATTGAATGAATTTCAAGAGAAAGAAATAATTAAATTATCTATTCAAATAATATTATGATTCAGGATGAAATATTAGTCTCTATTAAGACACCACAATTGAAGTGCGTCGAATACAGAACAGACAGTAAGCGTCTTCATTATGGCCGTTTCACTCTATCTCCGCTTCGCAAAGGTCAAGCTAATACAATAGGTAGTGCAATAAGAAGAGTTCTACTTGGAGAAGTAGAAGGAACATGTATCACGCGTGCCAAATTTCAAAACATAACACATGAATATTCTGTGATAATAGGTATTGAAGAATCGGTACATGAAATTTTGATGAATCTGAAAGAAATTGTACTTAGAAGTGATGTGTACGGAATTCGAGAAGGGTATATCCATATCGTTGGACCAAAAAAAGTAACCGCGCAAGATATCATATTACCACCTTCTGTGAGAATAATTGATACTACACAACATATAGCTAACATAAGTAAAAAAATTAGCTTAGATATATCATTACAAATTGAAAAAGGCCGCGGATATATTATCCAAAATCCAAATTCTAATAATAATTCTCAGGATGGAATTTTTTCTATAGATGCCGCCTTTATCCCTGTTCAAAATGTAAATTATAGTATTCATTCCTATTGGAGCGGAAATGAGATACAAGAAATCCTTTTTCTTGAAATATGGACGAATGGAGGATTAGCTCCTAAAGAGGCACTTTACGAAGCTTCTCGGAATTTGATTGACTTTTTCCTTCCTTTTCTGCGTGCAGAGGAAGAAAACATCAATGGAACAAATAGTTTAAGTGATAATCTGACTCCTTCCTTACCTCCTTCGCATATATCTTCTGATACGAAGAAAATCGTTTTCGACCAAATGTATATTGACCAATTAAACTTCTCTACTAGGATATATAACTGCCTCAAAAAGGCCAATATAAATACATTATCGGACCTCTCAAATTACAGTCGAGAAGATTTAATGAAAATTAAACACCTCGGGGAACAATCTGTCAAAGAAATATTGGAATTTCTACGAAATATTGGGATTGATTCAACCGGGAATAGGGTTTAGATTCATGAAATAGTTCCATTTCATCTCTCCATTCATTCCCTTTTTTCTAAGTTATTCTTGAAAGTAATTGGAATAAATCCATTTGGAATCAATCTTTGTTATATTTATAACATAAAATGTATTTGAAATCTGACAAAATATATCTAGGGAGAGATCATTTGTCTTGAAGCAACTCCTCCCTAGATATAGGAACAAAAGATTTCTTTCGAGATTCAGATATTCTAAATTAGATCAAATTGGAAAAGACCTAGAGTTAAAGATTCATCGATAGGTAACGTTGCCCCAATACCTAACCAAAGAGCTACTGCGGTACCGATTAAGAATACTGTTGTAGCTACTGGACGACGAAATGGATTTTGAAATTGATTCACATTTTCTAAGAAAGGGACTATCAATAGTCCTGTAGGTACTGAAGCCATTAAAAGAACACCTAATAATTTATTAGGTACTGTACGAAGTATTTGAAAGACGGGGAAAAAATACCATTCGGGTAATATTTCCAAAGGAGTCGCAAATGGATTTGCCGGTTCTCCAATCATTGATGGTTCTAGAACCGCTAAACCTACGGTACATGCAATAGTACCTGAAATTACTACTGGAAAAATATATAGTAGATCATTGGGCCAAGCCGGCTCTCCATAATAATTATGTCCCATGCCTTTAGCTAATTTAGCCCTTAATACAGGATCATTCAAGTCAGGTTTCTTTGTTATTGGGATAAGTAGATTTTTATGAATCTATCCCCCTAAAGAACCGGACATGCCAATTTTTATCATCCGGCTCGAACAATAACTTAATTCAAAATGATGAAGGGCATATCGTCAGAATAAGAATTACAAAGATCTATACCATTCTTGATAATTTGATTGTTTTGGATTAAGTGCTCAGTACCCAAGTAAGCTCACAAATTCGATCATGATCAATATGCCTTTTGGACCATCTTATTCCTTGTAATCCGTGTTTACCCCGACCTACACAATTTTTTTTGCATACAAGGTATTGACTTGTTACTGATCCGGCCTTTCTCCTTCCTTAGACCCCTTCTTTTACTCCGATAGTTTACCCTATTGAAATACAAGGGAAATGCGTGCATTTTCATACTATGAAAAGGAAAGGATAAGTAATAAGTTTTACTTATTATGTTGTTACCATTACCTGGATCTTACGGAGCCTAATTCGGATTCGATCATAGAAATAACTCTCTTGGAACGCAACAAAGTGCCCGACTTTTCTCCAGGTTCTAAACTTCCTTTTTTGGGAAGAAAATTGGGACAGAGACACATTTCTGATTAATCTTTATATGGCAGATCGAAGAATGTATCTGCACGGCCTAAGCAATAGTTCAAGTCACACACTCCCATAATCCATTTTCTCCATCTGAGATGAGTATCTACTTCAATTCTTTGTATTAGATAAAGAATACTTAAGAATTAAAAGGAGAAATCCGAGAAACATGGTTTCTTATTTCCAATAAGAAATATTCGCGGCAATGATATATCTTTACTCAAAATGATAGGTTTTGAATACTCATTTAAAATATATATTTCCTTTCTATAAAGGACCTGAAATACCCTGCTTGCGGATCATTAGAAAGTGCATTGACATAAATACAGCAGTAAGAAGGGGTAATATAAAAGTGTGTAAACTATAAAAACGAGTCAAGGTAGATTGACCCACACTTACACTTCCGCGTAATAACTCTACCAAAGGAGATCCTATTAAAGGAATGGCCTCAGGCACACCGGTCACAATTTTGACCGCCCAATAACCAATTTGATCCCAGGGCAAAGAATAACCAGTTACACCGAAAGATACGGTTAGTACAGCTAGAATGACACCCGTAACCCAAGTTAATTCGCGAGGTTTTTTGAATCCACCTGTGAGATAAACACGGAATACATGCAAGATCATCATTAGAACCATCATACTGGCCGACCATCGATGGACCGATCGGATTAGCCAACCGAAGTTTACTTCAGTCATTATGTATTGAATAGAGGCAAAAGCTTCTAGAACGGTGGGACGATAGTAAAAAGTCATAGCAAAACCAGTAGCTACTTGTACCAAAAAACAAGTCAGTGTGATGCCTCCTAGACAATAAAATATATTCACATGAGGAGGAACATATTTACTAGTGATATCATCCGCAATCGCCTGAATCTCAAGACGCTCTTCGAACCAATCGTATACTTTATTGAGATAGGTCAACTCAAATTCCCCCTCTGAAAACCGTACATGAGAATTTCCGTTCATACGGCTTAAACAAGAACACCCAAATACCTTTTTGAACAAAGTATATTGTTTGTAAAATATGAAAATACTTAATACTTCGCTACTTAGAAATATGAAGGAAGAGGATTCATAATAATCCATGATTTCCTACAATAAGAAGGAAGAAAGAAAAGACTTCATAATGCTCAAATTTCAAGTCGGCTCATTATTATGCAGAATGAATCGCTATAGGCCTTTTGAACGATCTTTTATCCTATTCGTGATCACCTATAGAACAAATAGTATGAACGATCTATAGGAATTATCTTGTCGAGATCTCAATAGATGAATCAATCTAAACCTTAGATTTCAATTTTATCCCGATGATTTTTTAAAATACCCAAAAGGTTTTATGAGTTATAACCTTTCAATTTCATTTTTACTCAATCAATGAAATATACTAACTAAGAGAAATGAGATACTATTTCATTCTTCAGTCAAAATAAGCATAAAAAGGAGGAGGAGAGATCCCTCGATTTCTGATCATAATTCTTTCAGAGAATTGGAAGCCTGGTCACGAGATCTAAATAACAGTTATAAACCATAGTTAAGATTTTATTTAATATAATATATATTATATATATATTATTATACCTCGTGCTCTGGATATTAACTATTGGATCAATATCCAACGAGGTAGGAGGACCATCTTTATGAAGACAACAGATCGGTCTTCTGTACTAGAACTGAGATCAATTTTAACAAGTCGCACACCCATATTCCAAAAATCCTCAGATAAAAATAATTACACGATCAAACTACCGGAACATAAGAATCTAAAAACTAAAGCTATTCAAAATCTTGCCTTCCTTAATTCTTTTTTCTTTTGGATTAGCTAAGGATCCGGGCGGATCTTCTAGTTTATTTAGACCCAACTAACTGGAATTCCGTCCAATAAAACGGAAGAATTATAAATCTCCGAGATAATAGATAAGAATACTGCAAATAGAGCCATTGCAGTACCCATGAGAGGAGCAGTTCCCCATCCGGGAGCTACTTTACCAGATTCTGTATTAAGTGGTTTTAAATAATTTCCTACACTAGTTCGTATTGGCCCGGTTCTGGAAGTATCATCAATGGTCTGTGTAGCCATAAAAACAATAGTATTGGTTGAGATCTATTAACTTTGTATACTATTATGTATATATACATACATAGGAAGGATTACCTACCAATGGAAACTGCAACCTTAGTCGCTATCTCCATATCTCGTTTACTTGTTAGCTTTACTGGTTATGCCCTATACATTGCCTTTGGGCAACCCTCTGAACAACTTCGAGATCCTTTTGAAGAGCACGAGGACTAGTTGAAAGAATAACCTTCCCGGTCGGGAAGGTCATTCTTTGATTATAAGAAAAAGGATTCGAAAAAGAAATTATTTTCCTCCTCTATCCGGAACTTTTGGGGGGTCTCGGAAGAAAATAGCGAAAAAGATTATCCCTAAGGTCGACACCAAAAGGAATGTATAAACCAATGCTTCCATAGATTCGATCGTAGTTTTTATGGAGATAGCTTTCGTACTAATTACAACATTTTCCAGAAAAAAATGTAATCAATAGATTTTGAATCTATTGAGAATGAATATTCACTGAGATGGAATCTCTCGATATTGATTATCGATATTATCGATCGGAGCAATGTTATATTATACCACTTGTCTTTTAGTAGTTGGATCCCCCAGTTTTTGGAATGCCCCAAATTCTATTTGGGCATCCAAATCCGGGTCAATACCAGCGAAAACATCTCTGAATAGGGTTCTAGCACCATGCCAAATGTGTCCAAAAAAGAAGAGAAGAGCAAATGTAGCATGTCCAAAAGTAAACCAACCCCTTGGGCTACTCCGAAAGACACCGTCGGATTTCAAAGTAGCACGATCTAATTCAAAAATTTCGCCTAATTGTGCACGTCTAGCATATTTTTTGACTATAGCAGGATCGCCAAAACTAACCCCGTCAAGTTCACCACCATAGAACTCAACAGTTACACCTACTTGTTCAACACTATATTTTGATTCTGCTCTCCTAAAAGGAACATCGGCTTTCACAATTCCTTCTTCATCTACTAGAACGACTGGAAATGTTTCGAAAAAGGTAGGCATACGACGTACAAAAAGCTCGTGTCCCTTTTTGTCTTTGAAGATAGGGTGTCCTAACCAACCAACAGCAATTCCATCTCCATTGTCCATCGCACCCGCCCTGAATAACCCCCCTTTAGCTGGATTATTCCCAATGTAATCATAAAAAGCAAGTTTCTCAGGAATTTTTGACCAAGCTTCTGATAAACTTTGATTCTCGGCCAAACCAGCACGAACCCGTCGATCTATTTCTTGTTGAAAGTACCCCTGATCCCACTGGTAACGAGTGGGACCAAATAATTCGATCGGAGTGGTTGCGGAACCATACCACATTGTTCCGGCCACAATAAAAGCTGCAAAAAACACAGCAGCAATACTGCTGGATAAGACAGTTTCAATATTCCCCATACGTAATCCTTTGTATAAACGTTGGGGAGGACGAACACTGAGATGGAATAGACCTGCTAATATACCCAATATACCTGCTGCAATATGATGAGAAGCTATTCCTCCCGGAATAAAAGGATCAAACCCTTCAGCTCCCCACGCCGGATTTACAGGTTGTATTTTTCCAGTTAGTCCATAAGGATCAGACACCCATATTCCAGGGCCATACAAACCCGTTACATGAAATGCTCCGAATCCGAAACAAGCTGCTCCTGAGAGGAATAAATGAATTCCAAAAATCTTAGGCAAATCTAAAGAAGGTTTTCCCGTACGGTCATCACAAAATACGTCTAGATCCCAATATACCCAATGCCAGATAGCTGCTAAAAAGCACAAGCCAGAAAACACAATATGTGCTCCGGCCACACCTTCATAACTCCAAATACCTGGATTAGATACAGTTTCTCCGGTGATACTCCATCCACCCCATGAATCCTTTATTCCTAAACGAGTCATAAAAGGTATAACGAACATACCTTGTCTCCACATTGGATCAAGAACAGGATCCGATGGGTCGAAAACTGCTAATTCGTAAAGCGCCATTGAACCGGCCCAACCAGAAACTAAAGCTGTATGCATTATATGTACAGCGATTAACCGGCCAGGATCATTCAATACGACGGTATGGACACGATACCAAGGCAAACCCATGAAAATACCCCTTTATCAGAAAAAGTAGACACTATGTAACTTTCTCGCATTAGAGAAGATTATGCTATGGAGTTAGACCCTTATCTCAAAGGTGAACATCTATTCAAGAACATTAATGGAACAGTTAAAATATGTTCAATATAGCAATGAGAAGCGGATATATTTTATCATTTATATGTATATATATACAATGCGGAAATTGGTCCCATTTCTATCAAAAAAGTAATAATAAAGTACTTTACAAAAGTAGCTATTTTATGAAGAAAGACAAGTCCGCTGATTTGGTTTTATCGCTCATTTGGGCTTATAATCTATCTTTGTTAATAGAGAGAAGTATTTAAGATATTTGTTTTATGATAAATCCCAACTTACCCTCTGTTTTCGTGCCTTTGGCGGGCTTGTTTTTTCCGGCAATTACAATGGTTTTTCTTTATTTCTATATTCAAAACGACGAGATTTTATGAATCTGATCCAATCAGATCTCATATTCCAATCTCTCAATCGTATAACAAATATATTTATCTTTCTTTTGGATGATATAATATAAAAACCTATTTTAAACATGAACAAAATAGATCTGAATAGATATTCATCTTTATTTAGATATATTCATCTATGATGAATATATGGATATATACCATATGGTATATACATCATAGATATAATCTATGGATAGAATCTGGATGTATATGATATGTATATCAATAATATTGATATATACATATCATATATACGTGTGTGTGAATGAATAAAGTCTTTCTTACGTAATGCGATGTATACATATAAATTTGAATATAGAGATTGGTATTTATACTCGACTTCTGCAATGAAGTATGTATTGTTTTTACAATCGATCAATCGATAAATTAAGGACCAATTCCCCCCCCAAAAAAGTATGGGAAAAGAATAAGAAAAAAATATCTATAGATATTTGATATTTCATTTTATACTGAGATGCTTATATGTATATGGCTAGTTTATTATATAGCTAATTTATTAGAGTGACTTTGGGAGTCAAAAGAGTAAGTGTTTGGCCGCTCCCTAAACTTAAATAGGACACAATTTGTTATGAATCGTCGATCCAAATGGTTCTGGATAGAACCCATAACAGGGTCTCGAAAGATAAGCAATTTTTTTTTTGCTTGTATCCTTTTTTTTGGTTCACTAGGATTTTTCTTGGTCGGAATTTCAAGTTACCTTGGTAGAAACCTTATACCTTTATTGTCATCTCAGCAAATACTTTTTGTTCCACAAGGAATTGTAATGTGTTTTTATGGTATTGCAGGTCTGTTTATTAGCTCTTATTTGTGGTGCACAATTTTGTACAATGTGGGTAGTGGCTACAATAAGTTTGATGAAAAAGAAGGAATTGTATGTCTTTTTCGTTGGGGATTTCCCGGAAGAAATCGTCGTATTTTCCTCCAATTTCTTATGAAGGATATTCAGGCGATAAAAATGGAAGTTCAAGAAGGTATTTCCCCTCGTCGTGTTCTTTATATGGAAATAAAGGGTCAACAAGCCATCCCCTTAACTCGTACTGAAGAAAATTTGACCTTGCGTGAAATGGAACAGAAAGCTGCTGAATTAGCCCGTTTTTTGCGTGTATCCATTGAAGGATTTTGAAATGGGGGTCTTCTTCAACATATAAATGGATAAATCTGTATAGTAGATAGATACGAGAAGAAATTTTGATAGAACATTTGTTGGGGGGGGAAAGATCGTACAGTCAGTTGATTTCCACCAACACGAAATGGTACTTATGGAAGCATACCGGCATTCTTCGGCAGTTTGCAAAACACTCCATAGCATTCTTTATAATATATATTAAATTATAATATAATATATATATATATTATATATAACATTTTTTTACATATGCATACGAAATTAAATTCGAAGATTTAATCTCCCATACCTACCAAGGCCTTTTGGAGTGCAGAATTGGTTATTACTAGACTTAATTTATCGAATAGATATATGGCTCCTATCCCGTAAGGTAGTTTTACCTCTTGTGCTAATCAACATCTATGCCTTTAATTCAAAAAAGTCTTTTTTTAAGACTTATGCCGCTGCTTCTTCCTTCGGGCAAAGAGTAAACTAAGAAAAGAATTAATAGATTAGTCCAGATCAAAGCACTTTTCAATGGTTGATCCAGCTGGGATCAATCTCCTTTTTACTCTACTTCTCATTTGGAGAAAACCATCTCTCATCCGAAAGATATTCTCTCTCGGGGTCGAAGAATTACGCACTAGATCATTCTATGGATCCTATACCTCGTTCTATAATTCGTACTTTGTTCAGATTTCGGACAGAGCTAACGAGCCAATCGAGTTCGTTAGCGATTCACGAATTGGAAGTGGCCAAATATAAAGCCTTAGCTTCTCTACAATATCTCGCATGTTTAATAGTACTGCCTTGGGGAATTTCAATTTCATTACAGAAAGGTTTAGAGTCCTGGGTTACAAATTGGTGGGATACTGGTCAATCCAAAAAAATTTTTGATTATCTACAAGAAGATAACGCTCTAGGAAAATTTGAGAAAATAGAAGAGCTATTCCTGTTAGAAAGAATGGTGGAAGATTATTCGGAAACGCATTCACAAGATATTTGTATAGAGATGCAGAAAAAAATGATCCAATTGGTTAAAATATATAATCAAGATTGTATCCAAATCATCTCGCATTTATTAACAAATCTAATAGGTTTTTCTATTCTAAGTGTTTATCTCATTCTGGGTAAGAAGAAACTTGGCATTCTTAATTCTTGGATCCAAGAAGTCTTCTATAGCCTAAGCGATACAATGAAAGCTTTTGCTATTCTTTTAGCAACCGATCTATGTATTGGGTTTCATTCGCCCCATGGTTGGGAATTGATGATCGATTTTATCTTTGAAAATTATGGATTTGGCCATAACGAACGAATAATATCTGGTCTGGTTTCAACTTTTCCAGTCATATTAGACACAATTTTAAAATATTGGATCTTCCGACGTTTCAATCGTACATCTCCTTCACTTGTAGTAATTTATCATTCGATGAATGAATAACAAATTGGTTTATCACACAATTAATTAAAATTGTTTTTGCCATATTCATATATCAAATTTATTTTCTCCTCTTTTTTACTTTTTTAGGTTTTTTAGGTTTTTTAGGGCGATACTTCTTTTTTTTTAGCTTTGGGTTTAATATAGTACCAGAATTGCAAACAGGTAACTATGATAGCTACTTACTCCCACTTATTGTTTAAACAAAAGATTTGGAACCAAAAATTTAACATGCAAAATAGAAATACTTATGATGACTGGGTGAAAAAGTGTATAACTCAATCAATTTCCGTCTTGATCATGATACATATAATGACTCGGACATCTATTGCGAATGCATATCCCATTTTCGCACAGCAAGGTTATGAAAATCCTCGAGAAGCGACTGGACGTATTGTATGTGCCAATTGTCATTTGGCTAAAAAACCTGTGGAGATCGAGGTTCCACAGTCTGTGCTTCCCGATACTGTATTTGAAGCAGTCGTTAAGATTCCCTATGATAAGCAAATAAAACAAGTTCTTGCTAATGGTAAGAAAGGAACTTTAAATGTAGGAGCTGTTCTTATTTTACCCGAAGGCTTTGAATTAGCTCCTCTAGATCGTATTTATCCTGAGATTAAGGAAAAAATAGGTAATCTTTATTTTCAGAACTATCGGCCTAATCAAAAAAATATTATCGTAATAGGTCCTGTTCCTGGTCAAAAATATAGTCAAATTGTGTTTCCCATCCTTTCACCAAATCCTGCTACTAATAAAGCAGTTAACTTCCTGAAATATCCCATATATGTGGGTGGTAATAGAGGAAGAGGACAAATTTATCCCGATGGGAGCAAGAGCAACAATACAGTCTATAACGCTTCAGCAACAGGTAGAATAAGTAAAATCGCACGTAAAGAAAAGGGCGGATATCAAATAACTATTGATAATCCATCAGACGGTCGACAAGTGGTTGACTTTGTACCTCTGGGACCGGAACTTCTTGTCTCAGAAGGCGAATTCATCAAGGCGGATCAGTCGTTAACGAATAATCCCAATGTAGGTGGATTTGGTCAGGAAGATGCAGAAATAGTACTTCAAGATCCTTTACGTGTTCAAGGTCTTTTATTATTTTTAGCATCTGTCGTTTTGGCACAGATATTTCTGGTTCTTAAGAAGAAACAATTTGAAAAAGTTCAATTAGTCGAGATTAATTTTTAGTTGCATAAATTAATGTGTGCACCCTTAAGTTGACTGAAAGATTTTAATTTCAGTCTTATTGACGACTAATGTAATCATATAAAAATTGTAAAATTAAGTCATACTCCTTCGGAGATGGAGAGCTTTTCATTCGCCCTCTCTTTGTTTGAATATATTATATATATATAATAAGGATGAAGAAATAAAGATATATGTGCCTCTTGAATAAGAGGTGAGATTTGTCGAACAGTCCCCTAGTCATATGCGACATGATTTATTTATGTACATGTCATATTTTATCATCTTAATCATATCATATCCAAGACAAATGATCAAAACAGAAATATAAAGAGGGAAAGAATTCATCAGTCTTGGCTTAATATTATCCCTCCTCTTATTCCTTATCTTACTCTTTGAAAAGGTAAAAAAAGATATATCTTTTTTTTACGTTGTCTCCTCAAGGTAAGAGGAGCTCGTTCGTTTTCGAATTCCATTCCTTCATGTTGTACTGAAACTTCTGAGAAAAAGAGAAGCAAAGAATATTGCTCAGTGAGCAAACGGGGCCAGACCTATTTAGCAAAGTAAACGTTTGAATGAAACCGTTCGCTTCTCTTCTAATCCTAATAGTTCTTGTTCTTTTCTTAGAACGAAAAGAAAAAAAAAAAAAAACAAAAAAGAAAAATTTTCTATTCTTTAATTTTTTGTTTTTTAAACTTCCGCAAAATTTGCGGAATCTCTTATAAATTTTCAAATATTGAAAATATTATGCAGAAGAAACCGTTAATTGGTTTTTTTTGTTTGTAAAAACATTAGAATTGGATGGATCCAATTCTCTTTATAAAATAGTCACAGGATTTGTATGAATCGTCCAATTTTGAATCTATAAAGAGATTCAATTTATTTCGAAAATAAAGAAAGATAAGACCTTACCCTTCTTTGAACTCAAAGAAGGGTAAGGTCTTATCTTTCTTTTTGAGTTTTCACTTTCATGTGTATAGTATTACCCATAGATATGAAATACATTTCATTACTATAGGGATGATCCTAATCCGGAATAAGAACCGTAGAAAAAGATACCTATTAAACCAATCACGAGAATACCAGTTAAAGTACCTATCAACCAAAGAGGAATCCTTCCGGTGGTATCGGCCATTTCTCTTACTCCCTTTCAAATTTTATTAAGTAGTCATGCTCAAGACATAAACAATCTTATATATGATTATTAAATCTCTCCAAATTGGGTGAAAAGATTTTCACTGTTCCTAATTGAAAAAGTAATTAGAGAATAGAACAGCAAGTACAAAAATGAGTAACAACCCCCAATAAAGGCTGGTACGATTCAATTCAACATTTTGTTCGTTCGGATTTGATTGTGTCATAAATAGCTCCGTTATTTAGTTTATATAGAGTTTATCGCTGTATGAACTGCATTGCTGATATTGATCCCAAGAAAAAAACTGTAGGTACAGCTAGTCCGTGAACGGCCAACCATCTCACTGTAAAAATAGGATAGGTTCTATCTATAGTCATTATTACCTCCTAAAAAGATCTAGATCTAGTAAATTCATCGAGTTGCTCTAATGAATCGAAACGGCCAGTAACTAATGGAACCTCTTGTCGGCTTTCTGTGAAATACTCATTCGGCCGGGGGCTCCCGAAGACATCATAAGCTAAACCCGTACTGACAAATAACCAACCTGCAATGAATAGGGAAGGTATAGTAATGCTATGAATAACCCAGTATCGAATACTGGTAATAATGTCAGCAAAAGCGCGTTCTCCCGTATTCCCAGACATGCTAAGCTCCATATATTATTTTAAAGTCAAGGGGAAATTGATCCCATGAAAGAGAGAGATCAGGAAATGGAAAACTACTGATATCTTCTACAATCCTTGTTTGATTGTCAATATTATACCAAGGGTATATTGGAAGTATACTGAACCAGTATAACTAGCCTTCTCCTAACATAGCAATACAATTGTGGTTAATATCGAAAGGGAGCGGGATAGAAGGATCCCGCTACTGCCAGTTCTTTCAGCTCTGTTTGTTCAATTGAATCAATCTCTTTGCTTTCTTTTCACTGGACAGAAATGAAAGAATCCCGTATGTTTCATGATAGGTCCGAAAGGAACCCTATCTCCACCCTATCTCCATATTGTAACAATTGGACATATGGATCATGGGAAAATGAATTTCATTTGAGCAGTAAGCATTGTAATGGCTTTTGCACAGGTGGCTGTATAACTATAATACAGCCATGTCACTTCAAGAAGTTAATCATTGGTGCTACTGTATGGTGTATTTCCAAGAGTATCGCGGGTGAAATTATGCTATAAACTTAATGACTCAATAACATAGCACTTTGGATGTGGATGACCGAGTGTCATCCATCTCGCGAATAAAAATGAACCGGTGAATAGTGGAATATTATCTTGATCAAATTGTAGAAATAGACAGGATGGAATATCAGGCTTTGCTTGCATTACTGGCCTGGCCTTAAGAAAGAATATGGAAAAAGTGAATACATCTATAGATTAGGTGCGTACGAATGAGTGGATTTTTACTATACTTGGTTTTAGAAGAGGTTTATCTCGTTCCAATATTTCGAACAGACCAGTATAAATACTGTCAGGTGATCAAATCAGAATCATTGTCAAATTCATTCATTTAGTATTTACTAAAATACTATCACGTTCGATAATTTGTCGAGCGAGTGATTACACAATTTGTATTGGTTCTATTCATAGGTTACTCAATCGATTGGGGGATTGGATTTTCGCTTATTCGAGAATATGAAGAGAATATCTTTTCTCGTCTATTCCTTCCATGTTTGTTCATAACATTCATACATATCATTAGATATAAAATTATGAATTGGTATCAATTCATAATGTACCATTGATTTTTTTTAACTCTGACTCTGATCCTATCTCACAAAAGGGGGAAAAATTTAGGTAATTGCCCGATAAAGATACGTATCAAGCATATTTTTTCCATTGAGTCCTTCCATGCCTACTACAATTAGTTATTTCGGATTTTTATTCACTTTGCTTATTTTCACCTTAGTCCTATTCATCGGTTCAAGTAATATACGACTTATTTGAAATTAAATAAAAATAATTTCATCTTCGTTCACTTCAGAATTTATTAACTTCTCTAAATATAAATTTCTTGATATTACTAGTAAATTCGAGGTACTATCCGGGGTACCTATTAATCTTTACTTATTTTTTATTTAATCAATATGATTGAAGTTTTGTTATCCGGAATTGTGTTAGGTCTAATTCCTATAACTTTGGCTGGCTTATCCGTAACTGCATATTTACAGTACCGACGTGGTGATCAATTGGATATTTGATCACATTTTTATCAGGAATGGGTCTACTTCTGATTCTAAGAATCAGAATCCATTTACCATTCTAGTTTACGTGAATGGTCAATCAAGAAGATTGGACCAATAAAAAGCAGGATCGCGCTCTGTAGGATTTGAACCTACGGCATCAGGTTTTGGAGACCTGCGTTCTACCGAACTGAACTAAGAGCGCTTTCTTAAAAAAAGGACCTTTTTACTCTTAAAACACTTTTACATTGCATGTGGCATGACCCAATCACTGATTGTTGATGTTCCAGTTAATTGATATCACTGGAGCTCCCTTCTATTTATTTCTTTCTGAAGGAAAAGGACTAGGTAGGGATGACAGGATTTGAACCTGCGACATTTTGTACCCAAAACAAACGCGCTACCAAGCTGCGCTACATCCCTTTCAATTATTAGTCTTTAATATTATTTTAAATAATTCATTTTTTGTTTTCCACATTTATCCATATTTTCATTTGGTCTCGTGAATAGACTCTTCTCTATTCATGGAAGACATCTATTAAGATGTCTATTCATTGACAGTATTTGAATAATCTCAAATTTTCTGTTCCAGAAATATAAATATCGTCCCATTGTACAGATATCTATCTGTTCGGAGTTCCCTGTACAAGGGATTCATCAACTACGGATGTAGTTGACCATATAAAATATGTATCAGGATTGAGAAGGAGAACTTACAAACAATGCAAGATATAAAGACATATCTTTCCACAGCGCCTGTGCTAGCTACTTTATGGTTGGGATCTTTAGCCGGTTTATTGATTGAGATAAATCGTTTTTTCCCGGATGCTCTGACTTTTCCCTTTTTTTTATTCTAATTCTCCTGCGAATCTGAAAGTAAAAAAAAAAAAAAAAAATGATGCTAGATCAATTCGCTCCTTTTCTATTTATTGGATAAATAGAGTGGATTCAATCCCTATCTGAGTTCAGAACTCAAGGGGGGAAGGTTAGAATAAAACAAAATAGAAATCTAGATCCAAAAGTTCCTCCCACAAATTAATTAATAATAATTACTGAAAACTCTCTAATTAAAGATTTTATTACTTAATTCATTCTCGTAATAAAATCTTTAATTAATTCTCTGACAACTTCTATCCCTTTCTCTTTCTTCTCTTTTTCCATAAAAAGCGAAGTAGATCCAATATCTAGAGTAAGTTTATGGCCAAGGGTGGAAATGTAAGAGTAACAATTACTTTGGAATGTACTAGTTGTACCCAAGATAGTGTTGATAAAAAATCGCCAGGTATTTCCCGATATACGACTCGAAAAAATCGCCGCAATACTCCTATTCGGTTGGAATTGAATAAATTTTGTCCTTATTGTTACAAGCATACCATTCACGGAGAAATAAAGAAATAGTATATTAAATATACTACTCCCGCCCAGGGATATAAATATATCAAAAATATTTATATATTGTATTTTAACAAAATCTATCACTGTCAATATTTCTTTTCGAAATATTTTGAATAAATATTATTTGAAAGGTTCATGAAACGAACTATGAATAAATTGAAACCATCCTTTCGGAATACATCTAAGCGAATTTCTAGGAATACATCTACATCTAAACGAATTTCTAGGAATACATCTACATCTAAACGAATTTCTAGGAATACATCTACATCTAAACGAATTTCTAGGAATACATCTACATCTAAACGAATTTATCGGAATACATCTACAGCTAAACGAAATTCTAGGAATACATCTAAGCCATCTTTCAGGAATACATCTAAGCGACTTCCTCGGAATCAGCGATCTTTTCGTAAACGTTTGTCACCGATTGGGCCTGGAGAGCAAATTGATTATAAAAATATTAGCCTAATTAGTCGATTTATTAGCGAGCAAGGAAAAATACTATCTCGCCGAGTGAATCGATTAACTTTGAAACAACAACGCCTAATAGCTAGGGCTATTAAACAAGCTCGTATTCTATCTTTGATACCTTTTCTTTATAATGAAAAGGTAATTGGGGCCTAAGAAATTACCTTACTCCTAGATCGAATCGGATCTAGGATATCTGACAAAGATAGAGTAGATCGCTTTTCTATAAGTGAAAAGGGTTGAATCCTTCAAAAAGATTCAATTATCCAAATTGAATTGTTCATCCCAAACAATGAATCAATTTTTCATTGTCTCTAGTTTCCCGGAGAAAATTCTCCGGGAGATTCGGTTCGACTCTTTCATGATATGAGAATTTTTTCCAAAATCATATAGAAGCAATTACTATCTAATACAGATAATTGCGCAAGTGTTTTACGATTTGTAAACAACTGCCTTTTGTATAAAAATTGTATGAATTTGTTATAGGAGACTCCATTAACACGAGATGCTGCATTAATCCGAGTAATCCACAAACGACGAAAATCTCTCTTTCGTTTAATTCTATCTCGGTGAGCGGAAATTAAGGCTCTCATTTTCTGTTGGTTAGCAGTTCGAAAAAGTTTTGAATGGGCCCCCCGGGAGCCTGACACAAATGCAAGAATATTTTTTCGGCGTTTTTGAGCTATATATCCACGTTTCACTCTGGTCATTGAAGTTGATTCTCATGAATCACTAATCTATTTTTTGATTAGTCATTCTTTTGTTTTTATTTATTAAGAATCCAACTGATTTTTCTGATGTATAAAATATAGATTCCAATGGCTTTTGCTACTGCAACCTTCCTAACCATAATTCCCTTCAGTTAGGCACCTTCTAGGTAAGCAAGGGATCGGACCTTGCACTAAGTAAGAAAAAAATATCATGGGTTTCATCGTTTCTATGGTTCTTTCTCTAACGGTAAGATCCTCTCTATACGCCGGAGCCCTAAATTAGACATGAGATGAGTATTTGGTAACTTGTACAGTTTACCATCTCCAGCTCTACTCCCCCCGAATTATCAAGTAAAAAAACTCTCATGATAGGATTTATTTATACAGTGACGACATGTAATTATGAGAGTTGGCAAGGTAGCTGACCTTGTGTCCGTTTTCGCGGCAATATAAACATAATCTTTATGCTTTTTCAATTTGCATTATTTCCCCGCTCAATGGATTGATGACCATTCGCTACCAATGAGGAATTGCTTTTCATCCCAAATCGAGGTGATTGGATTTGCACCAATGGAAACCATAAATTTCATCCCCGGTAAGAGTAGATGATAGATCTGTACTTTTCTACAGCAGGAAAGTTCTTATAGAAGAATCTCCTGATCCGTTTCAGCTTATGATCCAAACGAGTCACACATACACCCTAGCACATACTCCTTTACGCTGAGGACATCCTCGAAGAGCAGGAGCTTTTGTTCTATTCTGTATTGGCTGTCTCGCGTTTCTAATAAGTTGTTGAATAGTAGGCACTCTGAATTCTATGCTAAATTGAATGGTTCGGATTGATCCTAACCAACTATATAAACTTTATTATATAGTCCTTAAAAAACATAGGAATTATTACAAAATAACTTAGATAAATAGATTATATTACTTTATATATTGATTTTCTAAATATAGAATTATTCTATAAATTATTCCAATTTTGTAGAATAATTCTATACAGATAGACAATGACATAAATGACGAGATAACATAAATTATTCAAATAAGTAATTCATTACTTAACTAAATTACTTTAATTACTAGCCAAGTAATAAATTGTATTTTTTTAATTCTTAAACTTCAATTTTTAACCATATGAAAATATAGTATATAAATTGCCAAGCAAGAAATTTTTATATAGATTATATAAAAAACTATAATCTATTCAATTTAGATGAATAAAATGAAAAATCATTATAAATAATGATTTGGCATATATGCCTGTATATTTTTTACAAAAAGGACTAAACTTTGAATTTCGTCGTCTTCGTTATCTATTTAATAAACCTATTAGATATTCTAAATTAGAATATGAATTTCATTCATTTTGGAAAATTCTTAAATTTCTTTTTTTATATGAATATTATTAGAATTTAATCCATAAATATCGAACCGTTTGTATCATCATACGGTTCGATATTTACATATTGTGCCTCTGGCCAATTGAGGCCTTCTACGCCGATTTGGTCGACAAGGCCAAATTCTATGGCGTCATCTGGTCCCATATAAATATCTCTCTCTAATAGCTGATAGATTAGCCGAAAATTTTGTTTCGTTGTTTTTGCATAAATTCTTGCAACATACTGCCGCAAGTTACGCATATAAAATGCATCGAAGCCAGATCCTAGTGGCCCAGGGGGGTTGTCATAAGGAGACATATGGGGTTGGTGGATCATAACTCTAGCGTTTTCGGTTACTGCCCGTTTAGTAAGAGTCCCCCCGTGTAGGAGGAAAGCTCCCATTGAAGCATTTAAACCGATGCCTATCGTAGATACCTCCCCTGTTACGTATTGCATAGTATCATAAACAGCGACTCCCAATGTCATTCCTCCACCCCGACATTGAAGAAAGAACAAAAAATCTTCTGATTTATTCTCTTGATTTAAATAAATCATACTTTTAATTATCTGATCCGCAGCTTGCTTATCAAGTGGCTTTCCTAAAAAAAGGTATCTCCCGCGAAATAAACGGTGGTATAATTCCACCCAATTTGGGTCTTCATCTCCGGGTCCCTGAAATGGGACTTTTGGGACGCTTGCTATATCCATACTTTTTCTATATCTATACTTTTTAAGTGACCCCAACTAGATTACCGAAGTTATTGATTTGAATCTTAAGTTATCGATTTGTATCTTAAGTTATCGATTTGTATCGATACTTATCGATTTGCATCTTAACTTATCGATTTGCGTTTTCATTTTAGTGAAATCCTTCTTTTTGTTGAATACTACTTCGATCTAATTTGCGTCTTCATTTCCGGGTCTTTGAAATGGCACTTTTGGAAGACTTGGTATATCCATATTTTTCCACTATTATATCCAACTTCCTTTTGCCATATACCCATATCCAAATTTTTTCCATTTAATGGAAATCAAAATCATATCGTTTGATATGAGTTGTAGAATAGGATAATTCTAATATAGAGTTATTATATTAGTCAATTAACTCTTTAATAACTAGAGTTTGATATGAGTTCTGCGCCTACATATACATAATAATTTATTATATTATAGTAATAATTTGTGTTCTTTTTCATCAAAATATACATATTTTGTATGTTTACAAATTTTTGTACAATTCAAAATATATATTTGTGTTCTTTTCCAGAAAAACTTTATCTATTTTTGATCCCCAAAAAAGTTCTTAAAGGATCAAGACTTGTTTTTGGGGATCTTAAAACCAAATGAAAATTTACAATTCCGAATTTTCAATAATTGTAAATTTTCATTATCTCGCTCAGAACATTTTTTAAAATAGCCCGTGGAACCATGGTATCAAACATTCCAAAATCAAATAAAGAATCAGATGTTTGAGAATCATCCTCTACTATCTGGTTTAATGTCTCCTCAATTACTCTTTTACCTGCAAATGCAATGTATGCATTGGGTTCGACAATCGTGACGTTAGCCAACATGCCAAAACTAGCAGTCACTCCACCAGTTGTGGGAGATGTAAGAATCGAAATATATAGCAATTTTTTTTCCTTTTGATGCGTATGCAACACAGCAGCTATTTTATTCATTTGCATTAAACTAAAACTTCCTTCTTGCATACGCGCTCCGCCAGAAGCACATACGAGAATTAATGGAAGAGAATTCTCAGTAGCATGCTGGATTAGACGGGTTATTTTTTCACCTACTACCGAGCCCATACTGCCTCCCATGAACTGAAAATCCATAACTCCGAGTGCGACAGTAATGCCATTTACTCGACCTATGCCCGTTTGAATAGCGTCGGTTAAACCTGTTTCTTTTTGATAGGAAGTGTTATAATCTTCATAAGATTCTTCTTCTATATCTTCTCTATTTTTTAGAGAAAGCTCTTCTTTATTAGAAATTTTTTTTACTCTATCTATTTCTAGTGCAGACAACTCTTTCACTATCTCTAGTAAGTAGATAAAAATTTTCTCTGTATCCTCAGATTCAGATAAATTATTCTCACAATCTTTTAAAAGTTCATTGAAAATTTCATACTCCATACGCTTTACCATAGGTTTTATATTAGTATGAAGATTATCTTTCTCAGCTTCCAATATGCTGTACTCCATCACTTCTGAATTATTAGACCTAATTGTTTCATCTAATTTGCTTACTCCTATTTCTAAATAGAGGGACATAAATTCTTCGAATACAAAATCATTCTTCTTGTGATGGAGGTAGAGTTTCTCTATTTCGTGAAATAACTCCTCACTATCCGTGCTATACAATGGATCATCATCCATGTTTTTGGAAAACTCGTGAAGGTCTTGTTTTCTCACGTGTTCTACCAGAACATCAGAACTAAAACGATGTTCTTCTCCTTTCGGAGAACCATGACGGTTTTGGAACCAATATTGAAATTGGTCAGGGACCAGGTATCTTTCCATCAAACAGATCGCCATATGCTCCCGCAGCCAGAAAAGGTAATCTGTATGTAGATAATTTACAGAATATCTTGGATAATAATCCAATATATTTTCTATTTTTTCTTCCGGAAAAAAAAATCCTATTTTCAATAAATTTAGCGCCACTACTTTCACTAACTTCTCTTGTACCTGTAATTCATCCCCTAAGTCGGCTAATTTTTTACGTAATTCGTAAAGGATATCTAGAGCTTTCTTTTTATACTGTATTTTTTCACACATATATTTTTGAAGCAACTTCTTCTCCCTATCTTGCAAAGAAGTTGAGAACTGTTTCTCTAAAGCATCTTTTAAAAATAGATAAATTTGAGTTTCTACTTTCTTTGAAAAGGGAAAGAAAGAAAGTTCAAATGATATTTTGTTACGTATTTCAAATAGTATAAATTTAACCGTTTTCAACGTTGTACCAATAATGTCTTGCAGTATCTTAATAATTTCTTTTGAATCTGAATTCAAATATTTTATTAAATTATTACCGAGCACAAACCTAAGGGTATCAACAACAGTATTGTTGTATGATACTAACGTTTTAATAGTCTTAGTATAAAAAGATAAAATTTCGTTGGATGTGAAAAATTCAACGTGAAAATATTTATGATAAATAACTTTGTACAATAAAATTGAGACCCTTCGAACCATCGTGACGTCAAATAAAGATGTCGTATGTTTTTTATCTAGAAGATCTAGAGTATAGAAATCTATATCCATAGGGCACCAAGTATCATCATCAATTAAAAGTTCAATTCGCTCTGAACTAGTCATTTGCAGAGTTGCTCCACATGTTGTACAAACACTTTTTTCTTCTTTTACAAAAAATTCCCTATAGTGAAGGGTATCACAATTTTCACATAAAAACCACAAATGCTTATAAGGCTTAAAAACTTCGATATTTGTATCTTCTTCGATTTCTTCTTCAATTTCTTCTTCGATTTCTTCTTCGCTTTCTTCGTCTGAACTAGTCATTTTCAGAGTTGCTCCACAGTTTGTACAAACTGTTCTGTTTTCTTCTAGTAAAAATTCCTTAAAGTAAAAGGTATAACACTTTCTGCAGTGAGTCCACAACTTCTTATAATCGATAATTTTATCTTGTTTGATTTCTTGTTCAATTTCTTGTTCGATTTCTTGTTCGATTTCTTCTTCGATTTCTTCTTCGATTTCTTGTTCAATTTCTTGTTCAATTTCTTGTTCAATTTCTTGTTCAATTTCTTGTTCGATTTCTTGTTCAATTTCTTCTTCGATTTCTTCTTCGATTTCTTGTTCAATTTCTTGTTCGATTTCTTCTTCTGAACTAGTCATTTTCAGAGTTGCTCCACAGTTTGTACAAACACTTTTTTCTTCTAGTAAAAATTCCTTAGAGGAGAAGGTATAACACTTTTCGCAGTGAATCCACAACTTCTTATAATCGATAGTTTTATCTTGTTCGATTTCTTCTTCGCTTTCTTGTTGGATTTCTTGGTCGATTTCGGTCGATTTATTGGTCGATTGTTCGATTTCTTCTTCGAAATATTCAAAATCCTTATTTTCTTCAAACATTTCCATGTTATTTTTCCTTCAATAATAATATTGCTAATGTACAACTCTTTTTATTCAAAAAAAGGTAAATTTTTCTAAGAAAAAAAATATATATATATAAATCTTTTTGATTCAACAGGTTCTCTATCAGAACCTCGTGAATCGAGTGATATCCTTTGCACATACTCCTTATCTGCATATCTTTTTTATTGGAACGACTTGAAGAACTCGTTATTCCCGTTAACATAACGATGTTTCATGTTCTACTCCTCCTTCCTGTTGGTAAAAAAATTAGACGCTATTTGATGATTTTAGCGAATTGATTGAATTCAAATAAAATAAATGACGGAATAACAAATTCCGAAATTTATTAGTTATTTTCATATCGTCTTTTTTTTTATATTTGGATAGATCTCGGGCACGGAGAGAATAAGTCCAGCTTTCTCCATTGACTCACTCGACTCAATCGCGTGTTGATTCGATCTTATTTCATAACTCATACATTTGAAAAAACAACGTATAATCTACGGATCAGGTTATTTTTGTCGTCAAACGAATTCACGATGATTCGAAAAAATCATCAATGGTGGATCTAATAAAAATATCTTTTTTATTATGACATATATTGGCACAATGCGCCATTGTCAATCCCAGATTGTTGGATTAATACTTTTCGTTTACATAAAAGTTATATTTTAACTCTGATTTATTCTTTTCTTATAGATTCCTTCTTCGTGGACAAAGCCGATTAAGAATTAGCTATCATCTAGCTAGCTTAGAACAGATTTGCTAAAGCTGTTCAATCATGAGGATTTAATTTGTCCAAGATAACATTTCTCTAGTCCACTATGGTCGCGGGCTAGAAAAGATTGGAACCTAACCCTGAGCTCGGAACCAATCCCATTGATTGATCCATAAAATAGATTTATATCTAGAGTTAAATAAATCTAGCCAAGGTATCTATTCCCATCCATGCGGTATTCGGCTCAATCTTAAAAGATTGGGCCGAGTTCGACTCGATTAAGGGACCAAACGGACGAAAGTCACTTGATTACAAGCGATCAATCGTATCAAATACAAATTTGATTTCTTTCCATACTTCACAAGCGGCAGCTAATTCAGGACTCCATTTAGTAGCTTCGCGAATCACTTCATTACCTTCACGAGCAAGATCACGTCCTTCATTACGCGCTTGTACACAGGCTTCTAAAGCGACTCGATTAGCTACTGCACCAGGTGCATTTCCCCAAGGGTGCCCCAAAGTCCCTCCACCAAACTGTAATACAGAATCATCCCCAAAGATCTCGGTCAGAGCAGGCATATGCCAAACGTGAATACCTCCTGAAGCTACAGGCAAGACACCTGGCATAGAGACCCAATCTTGGGTGAAATAAATACCACGACTTCGGTCTTTTTCAATAAAATCATCACGCAATAGATCAACAAAACCTAGAGTGACTTCTCGTTCTCCTTCAAGTTTACCTACTACAGTACCAGCGTGAATATGATCTCCACCAGACATACGCAGTGCTTTAGCCAGCACACGGAAGTGCATACCATGATTTCTTTGTCTGTCAATAACTGCATGCATTGCGCGGTGAATGTGAAGAAGTAGGCCGTTGTCTCGGCAATAATGAGCCAACGAAGTATTTGCTGTAAAACCTCCAGTCAAATAGTCATGCATAACTATAGGAACTCCCAATTCTCTGGCGAATACTGCTCTTTTCATCATTTCTTCACATGTACCTGCAGTAGCATTCAAGTAATGTCCCTTAATTTCACCCGTCTCAGCCTGAGCTTTATAAAGTGCTTCTGCACAAAAACAGAAACGATCTCTCCAGCGCATGAATGGTTGGGAATTCACGTTTTCATCATCCTTGGTAAAATCAAGTCCACCACGGAGACATTCGTAAACCGCTCTACCATAATTTTTGGCAGATAGGCCCAATTTTGGTTTGATAGTACATCCCAACAAAGGACGACCATATTTGTTTAATTTATCTCTTTCCACTTGGATACCATGTGGTGGGCCTTGGAAAGTTTTTGAATAAGCAGGAGGAATTCGCAGATCTTCCAGACGTAGAGCTCGTAGGGCTTTGAATCCAAATACATTACCTACAATGGAAGTGAACAGGTTAGTAACAGAACCTTCTTCAAAAAGATCTAAAGGGTAAGCTACATAGGCAATAAATTGATTTTCCTCTCCAGGAACGGGCTCAATATCATAGCATCGTCCCTTGTAACGATCAAGACTGGTAAGTCCATCGGTCCAAACAGTGGTCCATGTACCAGTGGAAGATTCGGCAGCTACTGCTGCTCCCGCTTCCTCGGGGGGCACTCCGGGTTGAGGAGTGACTCGGAATGCTGCCAAGATATCAGTATCTTTGGTCTTATATTCTGGAGTATAATAAGTTAATCTGTAATCTTTAACACCAGCTTTGAAGCCAACACTTGCTTTAGTCTCTGTTTTTGGTGACATAAATAAGTCCCTCCCTATGATTTATTGGTTAATAGCTTTTACAAGAACGAGGTCTACTCGACATGGGTGTCGAACGTAAAGACTTTTGCATTAATTTTCTACAAAATACTCATTTTGTCCTTTATTGTCAAAAAGACTTTTCAAGTAATATTGTATCATGTTGTGTATGTATGACGCAACCCAATTTCTTATTTTGATTAACCCGAGGACCTTTCAGCTGTTAAACTAGCTCATGAATTCGACTTCTATATTATGTAGAAGTAAAATTGACATATAAAAAAAAGATATAACAACCAACGAAATTTCAATATTTTAAAGATGGTATGGGTATAGGGAAAATATGCCCAGTTATCGGCAACTCGAAGACTTCCTTATTATCATTCTTCATCTACTTCATATTTATTTCGGCAAAATAGCATCAACAGCCTCTAGTCGTGTTCTAGCCCTTTTAAGAGCTACATCAGCCTCGATTGCTTGTCTCTTGCCTTTAGCTTGTGCAAGATCCGCTTTAGCTAATCTAAAACTTTCTTGAGCCTCTCGAGGATCAATGTCAATACCTCTTTCTGCATTATTTACCAATAATGTGATTTCATTATTGTCTATCTTGGCGAAACCGCCCATTAAAGCCATAGTCGACCATTGCGCATTGAGACGTATTTTCATAACTCCTATATCTAAAGCTGTTACAATCGCAGTATGGTTGGGTAATACACCAATTTGACCGCTGTTGGTAGTTAGGATTATTTCTTGAACTTCTGAATCCCAAACAACTCGATTGGGAGTCAGTACACGAAGATTTAGGTTCATTTTTCAAATTAAATTTCTTTGAAGTTCATAGCCTTCGCGGTAGCTTCATCAATGTTACCCACCAAATAAAAAGACTGTTCAGGTAGATCATCTAATTCTCCGGAAAGGATCATTTGAAAACCTCTAATTGTTTCTATTAGACTAACATATTTACCGGGGGAACCAGTGAATACCTCTGCTACAAAAAAAGGTTGTGACAAAAACCTTTCTATTTTTCGTGCTCTTGCTACGGTTAAACGATCTTCTTCTGATAATTCGTCCAGTCCAAGAATAGCTATAATGTCTTGAAGTTCCTTATAACGTTGCAAAGTTTGTTTCACTCCTTGCGCAATTTCATAATGTTCTTCGCCCACGATCGAAGGTTGGAGCATAGTTGACGTTGAATCTAACGGATCGACCGCTGGATAGATCCCCTTGGCAGCTAATCCTCTCGATAGTACAGTAGTAGCATCTAAATGTGCGAATGTTGTAGCAGGAGCAGGATCGGTCAAGTCGTCTGCAGGTACATAAACTGCTTGAATGGAGGTTATAGAGCCATCTTTGGTAGAAGTGATTCTCTCTTGCAAAGACCCCATTTCCGTACTAAGAGTTGGCTGATAACCAACGGCGGAAGGCATTCTGCCTAATAATGCAGAGACCTCTGACCCTGCTTGGACAAAGCGAAATATATTATCAATAAATAATAGTACGTTTTGCTTATTGACATCTCGGAAATATTCAGCCATGGTTAGAGCAGTTAAACCAACTCTCATACGAGCCCCTGGTGGTTCATTCATTTGACCATAGACCAGAGCTACTTTGGATTCTGAAATATTTTGTTCATTAATTACTCCCGATTCTTTCATTTCCTTGTAAAGATCATTTCCTTCACGGGTACGTTCTCCTACTCCGCCAAATACGGAAACACCTCCATGAGCCTTAGCAATGTTGTTGATTAACTCCATAATCAACACTGTTTTACCCACTCCAGCTCCTCCGAATAATCCTATTTTTCCCCCACGGCGGTAAGGAGCTAAAAGATCCACTACTTTAATCCCTGTTTCAAAGATTGAAAATTTGGTATCCAACTGTGTAAAGGCGGGAGCAGATCTATGAATAGGAGATGTTGTGAGAGCACCTACAGGACCTAAATCATCGACAGGTTCTCCAAGAACATTAAAAATTCTCCCCAGAGTAGTTTCACCAACTGGAACACTCAGTGGAGCTCCTGTATCAATTACTCTCATTCCTCTCATCAAACCATCTGTAGCACTCATAGCTACAGCTCTAACCTTATTATTTCCTAATAATTGTTGTACCTCACAAGTAACACAAATTAGCTGACCAGTTGTATCATTATCTTTAACTATCAAGGAATTGTAAATTTTAGGCATATTACCTGGAGGAAAAGATACATCTAGTACTGGGCCGATTATTTGAGCAATACGTCCTGCCTTCTTTTCTACAAGTGCGGAAACGCTAAGAAAAAGAGGATTGGTTCTCATGAAAAAAATAGAAAAAAATAGATTGATTCAAATTGCTAATACTAGCAAAAAATGAAAAAAAAAAACAAAAATGTTCTGTACTGAGTTGATCAGTCAATAATCATTGAGAGTTATCACTTTGATTTACTTAGTGGTCTTTTGAAAAAGTTCAACTTCGAGAATGATCTGTAAGTTCATTCACTTATTATACAGGAAATAATTTTCTTAGAAAAATTGTAGAAAAACTTATTACGATGCCATTGAGTCGTCTATGGTATCTAATAAGTTTTACCTACTATTGGATTTGAACCAATGACTCTCGCCGTATGAAAGCGATACTCTAACCACTGAGTTAAGTGGGTTATTTATCATCATAGATAGAGTCGTACCTAGAAACGATTCTAGGCGGAATTCAACATATAAACAATATGCTACTAACTAAATAGTATCATATCCACCTTGACAGAAAGTGATATATTTTGTTAGTATATCTTCAAGACTGTGAAGGGCTATAGCTCAGCTTGGTAGAGCACCTCGTTTACACATGCGCCAATGGTTTTCAGGAGAGTTTTTTGGTTCGTCGGATCCATATATATATTATATTATATATAGTCTTACTCTATGAATTGGGAGAACAACAGCATGACAAAGATGAAGTTAGATCTGATTAGAACTATAAATATAGTTGATATGGTCAATCTCGGGTGCATTCAATGTCAGGCGTAATGAGTACAATACGGGGACCTCAAAAAAATTCTTTTCGCTCTATGAACTTTGAGGTGTATAAAGTGTCATATTATTTATACTTTTGGGGTGATAGAGACTCATTGAGTGAATCTATGTCTGAGCATGGCAGACCTACGTCAAAGAAACCTTTTGAATCACTTTGGGATTGCTTCTAATTTGCGTTTGAAGCAAACGGAGCCATCTTATTATCTTTCTGGAAAGAAGAGAATGGCAGACTAACTGATCAATTCATCAGTTAATGAAAGAGCCCAATGCAATAAAAATGCATGTTGGGTTCTTGGAACAGTTCGAATCATTTTGGTAATAAGAACTTTGATCTGTTCTACCGAGAAGGTCTACGGTTCGAGCCCGTATAGCCCTATACAGTTCTAAAACTATTAATATTTCCCTTCTTTGCTTAGTGTCTCTATGACCCAGCTCTAATTTTAAAGAGTCTTCGGATCGTATCAACTCAAATTAGACATAGACCTTTTAACTTCAAACACATTCGGGGTCAACGAAGCAGAAAAAAGATTCTCATTCAATTGAGAATCTTTTCTGTATCTGTGAATCTGTTTGAAGTTATCAAACAAGAATGATAGTTGATCAAGATAAAAGATATTGATCAACTATCATTCTATCACTTTATTTGCATAAAGTGAGGTTAAATTCAATCTACTTTTCCTACTCTTGATCTATACTATATATAATTAATTATACATATTACAATTATAAATATGTTCAATACCCGGTCGGAAAGGCCAATTCTAGAAAAATGTTTGTCCTAGCTAAACAGAGCTAAAGAACGAACCCTCGGTTCGTTCTTTCTTTTTCTTCCCCTAAGATTATTGCTCCTTTAAACATATTTTTGAGGAAACTTAAAATATGCTAAGAAGCACTCTTTTCCCTCGTTGCATTCTGGTAGCAAACAAAAAAAATGCAAACTCCCCCGGAACCGACGCATGGTGGATATGAACTTAAATTTCCCATATGGTTTTAGATTCTAAAAGAATAGAGTCTCCATAGTTCACAGAATGCATTCTGGAACTCTAAAATATAGAAGTTTATTGGGATGGTGCTTTCAAATTTTGAATTTTTTAAAAATGAAATTCTTACGACTGAGACCCAGAGTCCTCTTTCCCGATATCTCTGTTCTATTAAACAATAGACCGGAAATCATGTCGTAATCCGGGTGCATAACAATCATAAATCTTATGTGAAAGATTTGGTACATTATACAGGTCAATCAGTACCTACCAATCCCGATCATAGCCGTTGTCTTTCAATTTGCTAAAAAACATAGTATAAAATTGATGTTTGATTTCTCAAACGCAATTAATCCCCCATTTCCATATGGGACATACGTATTACTGGTCAGGTTTTGAAAAATCCAATTCATTCTTCACTTCGAATTGGATTTACCCTTTTCTAGGGTAACTCAATACTTTTATTCCTTTTTTGTAGTATGAATAGCTCTGCATACTATGAATTAACTGAGTTAATTCTACTTCTCGAACCATTCCATTCGTATAATAAACTGAATGCATCAACACGCGTTCAAATTATGTATTTATTTGATGATTCATTTCAAAGTTTTTGAAAACTGAGGTTGATTCGCCCTTGAACATCTTCTCCACAATACTGTGGAATGTTAACTATTTCGGTTGAGAGATCCGAGAGCCTCAAAACTATTCTATTTGTATCGTCACCTGTGCAAGTAGAGGACAAAGGACTTGATTATCATTATCTTTTAACCCTATGAGATAGACCCAAAGAGCCAGAATTAGGCTTATGGATATATAAGGGGTACATAAGCCTTTTTTTTTTTTTTTTTTCTTTTCCTCCGAGAGATGAATAGGTTCATCGAAGTCAAATGGCAAATTACTAGACTCACCCAATTTGAATCTGGAGCAAAGGAAGCTTGTTGACGCATCCCGCATTATTAGAAACAACGCCCCTGAAAGACCCCTGATTTAAATGGACAAAATTGTTATATCGAAATAGAACATATAACTAAAAAGACCTGTAAATTCCCTTACATCAACTCATGTTAATGACACGTTACAACTCGAATCAACATGGGGTCTGCCGAACTGTAAGGGTTCTATTAGAACCCTTTCCTAAAAAGGAAAGATTGTTATCATTTAGCGATTATGAATGTAAGTATAGAAAGAATCGATACGAAAGAAAAAAGATAAATACATAATATTCTTATGTGAATTTCGTGATAAGTCACGAACGAAACAGGAATTAATATGATTCGATGATAATCAATCATTCGGGGGGGTAGAGGAGCGATGTCTAAATTGACAATAAAATAGAGGAATTTGATCTATTTCACAGGAGTCTATTTATGTTTATATTTTCCGAATATGATACTTTTTGGATATATTTAGTAATATCCAGCCTTATTCCGATTATGGCATTCTCGATTTCCATAGCTTTGGCCCCCATAAGTAAAGGGCCGGAGAAAGCCACTAATTACGAATCAGGTATAGAACCAATGGGAGATACTTGGATCCAATTTAGAATTCGTTATTATATGTTTGCTCTAGTTTTCGTTGTTTTTGATGTGGAAACAGTCTTTCTCTATCCGTGGGCTATGAGTTTTGATATTTTGGGTATATATACATTTATAGAAGCTTTTTTTTTCGTGCTTATCTTAATTATTGGTTTAGTTTATGCATGGAGAAAAGGAGCATTGGAATGGTCTTAACTTCCAAATTTTGGGGTGGTAGAAGGGAAGTAGAAAAGTACATAAAGCCAGCTATATATCCTATAGAGTCACCTTTACTTGATCAAGCAATTCCAAATTCAGTGGTTTCAACTACTCTAAACGATCTGTCAAATTGGGCGAGACTCTCTAGTTTATGGCCGCTCCTTTATGGTACTAGTTGTTGTTTCATCGAATTTGCTGCATTAATAGGTTCGCGATTCGACTTTGATCGTTACGGTTTGGTACCAAGATCTAGTCCTAGACAAGCCGACCTCCTTATAACAGCTGGAACTGTGACCATGAAAATGGCTCCTTCTTTGGTGAGATTATATGAACAAATGCCCGAACCAAAATATGTAATTGCTATGGGAGCATGTACGATTACAGGAGGAATGTTTAGTACAGATTCTTATAGTACCGTTCGCGGAGTAGATAAGTTAATTCCTGTGGACATCTATTTGCCGGGTTGCCCTCCTAAACCAGAAGCTATTATAGATGCTATAATAAAACTTCGTGAAAAAATAGCTCGAGAGCTATCTGAATATAAGACCGAGTCTCAACAAAGAAAGAGGTATTTCTCTATAAAGCATAGGTTTCATATTGGACCCAGTATTCATACTGAAAATGAAGAGGAGAAGTTTTTCCATCAATCTTATAAATCTCAATTTGATTCGACTTTAGAGATACCCCCAAAAACATCTGAATCCATTTCAGAGCTACCCCTTGAAAAACTTGAAAATACAAGAGTTCGCTATCTAATTGCGAATGAATAATCGTTAGTAGAAAGTAACGAACAGGAAATAAATAAATTTATTGAATTCAATTGGAAATGTCAAATCCTTATACAGATACTTTGACAATAAATAGTAATCAAATGCAGGGTCGACTATCTGCTTGGCTAGCCAAGCATAAGTTAGCTCATAGAGCTTTGGGTTTCGATTACCAAGGCACAGAGACGTTACAGATCAAATCTGAGGATTGGGCCTCTATAGCTGTCGCCTTATATGTTTATGGTTTTAATTATCTCCGTTCTCAGTGTGCCTATGATGTAGCACCAGGGGGATCATTAGCTAGTGTATATCATCTTACGAGAATAAAGGATAATGCAGATCAACCCGAAGAGGTGTGTATAAAAGTTTTTATACCAAGGGAAGATCCCAGAATACCGTCTGTTCTACGTATTTGGAAAGGTGCTAATTTCCAGGAACGGGAATCTTATGATATGTTGGGAATACTTTATGAAAGTCATCCATGTCTCAAACGTATATTGATGCCTGAAAGTTGGATTGGTTGGCCTTTACGCAAAGATTATATTGCACCCGATTTTTATGAAATACAAGATTCTCATTGAATGGAATAAAAAAATTTTTACTTTTGCAAGGATAGATCTATCTTTTGGATAATCTCTTCCATTTCCTATGAAATCAAATGCGACTCTGGCCGCAATAAAATTATTTATATTTTATTCGCACATAAATAATTATCTACCACGCCACATCTCATGTACGAAAAGGAAAGCTCCGATTTGAGCTTATACTAGTTTCAGTCTAAACTAGTATTCTACTTAGACTGCCCGTCAAATCTTCGCATATTTCTGAGTTCTTTCAAGATTTGATCAGAACAGAGAAGGTACATATAAAAAAAAGAGGAAAAGAATGGAACATACTTTTCCTAGCATGTAGACATAGATCTACATGTATGGATTATACCCATATATATTATAATATATATTTTTTTTTATTCATCTAGAATAATGGTTCCGCATGCCAGGAACCAGATTTGAACTGGTGGCACGAGGATTTTCAGTCCTCTGCTCTACCAACTGAGCTATCCCGGCTCTTTCCTCTGCATTATCCTAGTACAGAACCCGCACTCGTGTCAACTAAAAAGAAAAGGGAAAATTTTTTTCCCTTTTGAAAAGGATTCTACTTTTGGATTGGTAAGTCATCATTTGAAATACTTCGAACAAGCGTATAATTATATAATGTATTATTATAATGTATTACTAATATACAATACAGTAATTATACATATACTATTGTATATGTGATCAATATGGATGAATTGATCCTATGATCAACTTGTCTTAAGATCTATTTTAGATCTTATATCTATTTCTACTTATTAGAAATAGTGGGGTAATAGATAATAACAACAATCTCTATTTGAAATAAAATAAGAATTCCAAATTGCTGACAGAATTCTCAAAAGAATAAGATATCTGTCATTCGGAAATAAACCTGGGGATAGAGGGACTTGAACCCTCACGGTCTATAAAACCAACGGATTTTCCTCCTACTGCAATTTGCATTGTTGTTGGTATTGACATGTAGAATTGGACTCTATCTTTATCCTCGTCCAATTACATTTATTACAAAAATGTAATTAACTCTCTTTTTAGAAAAGCTCTTCATTATAATACTTAATTATATTAAGTAAGTAAGTATTCCTTCAATACGATTTTGAGCTAGGCTTCTAAAAAAAGCTTAGAACGACTCAAGTTCTATCGTTAGAACCAGTATATAACACTTTTAAAAGTGTTAAATCTAGAGGGCACTCTCTAGATAGAGTATTGGGTCAAATTCAAATGATATTCATTCGTTAGAATAGCTTCCGTCGAGTCTCTGCACCTATCTCTTTCTAGGAAAGGAAACTATTGTCCCTATAAACCGGATTTGGCTCAGGATTGCCCATTCAGAATATCCCAGGGTTCCCTGGATTTGGAAGCTATCACTTGGTAAGTTTCCATACCAAGGCTCAATTCGATTAAGTCCGTAGCGTCTACCAATTCCGCCATATCCCCGTTCTCGGAGAACGAGATCATGAGATAATCTCATCTCATCAATTTCATTTCCATTATAAATTTAAATGTTGGATATTCGTTCAACGGTGGGATACCCTCTCTTACTTCCTTCTCTCTCTCAACATCTTCAGTCTCATCGAGACTGAGAAGAATTATATTCTTTATGCATTTTTTATGCAATATTTTTCTCCATTTTTGTTTGATTCGGACTAATGAAACTATTGATAGCGATTGATTCTTCCTTATCTTTCCGGAGAATATTATCCACAACTCTTTCTTGAGATCCACGTGCTAGTACGTGACGATCTACTATACTAGCAGTTGCAGCAGTAAAATCTCTTTCGCGTTCTAACATAGAACGCATTACATTAAAATAATCATCTCCTAAAGGAGCATGCATAATGGCATGCACATTTTTGAAGGAACTAGCTACTCGTAGGGTTCCAATATGAGCAGGACCAGCATACATCCAATAGGCTAATTTCATAAATTAGACTTTATTTCAACTTGATTTGTGTTCCCATCCTACACTATAAAAATATCCCTTTCCATATTTAATACCTATGAAAATCATATTCCCTTTCCATAAGTATAATCTATGAAATGACTAGAAATCAAAACAAAGTAGTTTGTTCTTTTCATATTTGTCCCGTCTGGGACGGAAGGATTCGAACCTTCGCAATAACAGGACCAAAACCTGCTGCCTTACCGCTTGGCCACGCCCCATTCTTATCTGATGCTAATCAATACTCATATTAGATTAAATATAAGTTAAAGCAATGTTCCATTCTAATCTTAATTTATTAGAATTCGATTTGCTATAATTGCTACGATTCCGAAGAGATCTCTGAATCTCACACCAATAAATATGTGGTTGCATCCTGCATTTATATAAGCCTGCTTAGCTCGGAGGTTAGAGCATCGCACTTGTAATGCGACGGTCATCGGTTCGATCCCGATAGCTGGCTGGCTCTTTTCTATTTTTTTCATTCCTTCCATTATAAACCATGTTTTATAAGGATCTATGAAATAGGGAGAAGACTCTTCCTTTTGTGATCGTCGGTCCACCGGGTCTGTCATGGCATGATCTTTTTTAACTAGAAACGAGATGAATGATTGGACCAAATTTTTTTGGACCTCTCCAATCCAAACAAAATTGAAAAAATGTCATTCTCCATATAAAATAATTCTAGTATTCGTACGGTTTATACTATTCCTCTTTCCAGCATTAATTTGTTCATTTCGTAAAATAAGGAGTTTTTATGTCCCGTTATCGCGGACCTCGTTTAAAAATAATAAATCGTCTGAAAACTTTACCAGGACTCAGTAAGAAAACACCCAACAGAATTGAGCAGTCTGGCAATAAAAAACATTCTAAACCTCCTAAACCTTCTAAATATCCTGTCTGTCTAAAAGAAAAACAAAGATTACGTTTTAATTACGGACTTACAGAGCGACAATTACTTCAATATGTTCGTATTGCTAGAAGAGCCAATGGATCAACGGGTCAGGTCCTATTGCAATTACTTGAAATGCGTTTGGATAACATTATTTTTCGATTGGGTATGGCACTTACCATTCCTGGAGCCAGACAATTGGTCAACCATAGACATATCCTGGTCAATGATCGGATAGTAGATATACCAAGTTATCGTTGCAAACCCCAAGATTTAATTTCTATAAAAGATCAACAAAGATCGAGAAATATAATAAATAAAAATATAGATCTATCCCAGAGGGATAAAATCTGGGTGCCAAACCATTTGAATCTTTTAAAAAAAAAGTCACAATATATTGGATTAGTCAAAAAAATAATAGATAGTAAACGGATCAGTTTGAAGATTAATGAATTGTTAGTTGTAGAGTATTATTCCTGTCGAATTTAAATTGAGAATGAAAAGGAGGGATTCCTGCGCATCTGTCCCTCTGTACGTTACATTACAATGTTATTATTATTAATAATATTTATTGTCCATTTTTTCCAATGTTCTTTTCCTTTCCCATACCAATGTTCGTTTTCCTCATTTTATTTCCTCTATTACGAAATAAATAACGGGGTTGCGGGATGATGAGATCATCCTATTGGGATGGGAATCAATAGATTGATAAAAAAAATAAGGTGAATATACGGAAAGAGAGGGATTCGAACCCTCGGTAAACAAATGCCTACATAGCAGTTCCAATGCTACGCCTTGAACCGCTCAGCCATCTTTCCTACGCAATCTCTCCATTTGAATCCAAAAAATGAAAATTAGATTAGTAGATAGCAAGTTAGAAATTATTCTTGAACTTATTCAATCCCCCCTAAAGACAAAAGAATATTTTACCACACTTCTTATTTTCTTCCTATTTCAGCAGATTAGAATCTAATCTCAGTCTGCTGATCTCATCTTATTCGGGTTGATATTCCCGATCCAATCGCGAAATTGAACCAGATTTATTAATCCATTTCATTTCATGATCATATATCCATAATGATTGTAGATTATTATGGATCATTTTTTGACAAGGATTCATAGTACAAATTGTATCATGCTGACGAGATTTTTATCCATATTATATATGCATAATATGGGTATGCACACAATGATCATTTAGTTCTCATTATGCAATGATCTTTTCACTTCACTTACTCGTTTGTTCGTTCGGATCACGGGCAAATGAGTCTGGACTTACTTATTTAGTTCGCAGAATATTTCATTTATTTAAATAAAATTTTTTCTGATTATTTATCAGTCAATTTAATGACCCTTTCGAATATTCTCTATCTATTTCTATTAATAATAATCAATTAGATTAGAATTTCTAATATTTACGATCAGAAGGAAACCCATTTATTATGCTATTGTGCGCCGGAAAATCATTTTGTTCATGGGATCATTTCCGTATGGGGAATGAAGGAAATTATCAAATCTCTAATTGACTATGCCTAGATCTCAGAGAAATGACAATTTTATCGATAAGACCTTCACAATTGTAGCGGATATCTTATTGCAAATAATCCCAATGGCTTCAGGGGAGAAAGAGGCATTTACCTATTACAGAGATGGTGTGATTTGATATTTTTTTCTCTTTCTGTTTTTCTCGTTTCAGGGAATGGCGGGATATTGAGTCAAAGAAAACTTACGCTTAGTGAAGGTGAGTTTTAGAAATAGAACAATTCTTTCTGTCGTGTATCCCCGATTGATGCAGCCTTAGATGCTTTGATCTTCTGAGATTCTAGTATCAAGCGAAAGGTTACACCTATGTAATAGGTGTTAATGGTCAAACCTATCTGATAGGCACGCATAGGGGAAAAGCACTACGTGTGGGAATCGACAACACAAACGCTTCGTTATCATACACATGACCTTTTTATGAAGGGCTAGTGAGAATGGTTGGGGCAACAAACATCCATCTCGTTTGTACTTCGGATACCGCTAGAACCATCGGAGATTGTTGAAGTGAATAATCCCCTTAAAATACGGTGCGTTAAGGACAAAGAAATTGTTGGAGGTTCTGTTTTTAGTGCTAAGCTAAAATCCTTTTTATTCAAAAATAAGGAATCTTTGCAAGAAGGATGGCTAGAGATTCATCAGAAATACACTAGCTCCTGTTAATTCATAATATGGGGTAAGACTTTTTTTACAATTCAACGGATTACTTCCCTTTTTATGTAAAAAAAAGGAGGAGCCGTATGAGGTGAAAATCTCATGTACGGTTTTGGAACGGAGATCATTTCAATTGAATGAACGACCGTAACGGATGTCAGCTCAATCCGAAGGGGAATATGCAGAAGCTTTACAAAATTATTATGAAGCCATGCGACCGGAAATCGACCCTTATGATCGAAGTTATATACTATATAATATAGGTCTTATCCACACGAGTAATGGGGAACATACTAAGGCTTTGGAATATTATTTCCAGGCATTAGAACGAAACCCATCTTTACCACAAGCTCTTAATAATACGGCCCTGATCTGTCATTACGTGCGGCTATCTGTACTATAGAATGAATTCGTTTAGAACTACGGAGAAGGACAAAAGAAGAGGCTTTCTACATATGCACCGTCCAAAGGACAGTTTTTATCAGCTGTAGTAAAAAGAATATCCCTCATAGAAGCCCAAATATGAATGGATAAATAGAGCCTGGATATTCCATGGATAAAAAAAATCATTCAATTGATGGGGAAAGCACCATAAAGATCAATTATTGAAAGTTCGGGCTAATACGATCAAATCTGCTCATTGCCAAAAATAAGGCATCAACTTATGTAATAGAGTTGATTTACTAGGCTATTGAGCAGCGGTGTAGGATCAGATCCTAAAGATGTGAAGTACTCTCCTACCAGTTGCAGACGGAAAGTACTATTTGAAAGTTCTATACAGAACGTAGATAGTTACCCCTTAAAAAGACTTCTATTCGGATAATCTGAAGTAGATCTTTTTGTTTCTATACTTCATCTTTCTGAGGGTGGGAGAAAAGATAAAACCTGATCATTTATCGAAAGTGAAGTTTGAAACTCATGTCATTGACCCTTTCTGTTCTTTCGGTTAACCTGAACCTATTCCCAATGAACTATCGAAGTTTGGGTAAAGAACTAAAGAACTAATAGTGAATTGAGCCGTATGAGGTAGGAAACTCTCAAGTACGGTTCTAAGGGAAGAACACTTTTCCAAGTTGACCTATCCCGACCGAGGAGAACAGGCCATTCGACAAGGAGATCCTGAAATTGCGGAGGCTTGGTTTGATCAAGCTGCTGAGTATTGGAAACAAGCTATAGCGCTTGCTCCAAGCAATTATATCGAAGCACAAAATTGGTTAAAGATTACGGGACGTTTTGTAGAATAATAATTTATCTATTACCATACTGGGAAATCGTATGGATTATGATATGAAATAATCCATCCAGGAGAAATAAATGTTTCATACTATTCGATCGAATTAGCTCCTCTTATTGCGTTGTTATTTTAGACAATAATATATTGACAATAAAACATATAATACCTTTTATGGATCGTTAATGAAAGGGATCTTTTGAATAGGAGTAAATCCCGTCTGGAGATATAATTTATTAAAGATCCATTAATATTTTATCCACAAATTATTAAAAGTTTTTGTGATGCAAAAATGTTATCTGGATGGGTTCAGATATATGGGTAAATAAATTGGATATGAAGATAATGATATTACACATTACACCGAGAAATGCTTTTTCCCACTGGGTGGGAAAGACGTTTCCCATATCGTAACGGTCCATTGAGCACCTATGGTATATGTCATAATAAATTTGAACACTTGCCTCAGATCAACTTCCGTATCATAGTTTGATCCAGTCCTGAACTGGGAAATAAAGAGAGGAACGAGTTGAGAACATATATCTATCGTTCAATAATTCCTTCCTGTTGGCGGGTTTTTTCTCATGTTTCGTCTGGAAAGAGGAGAACTCAATGATCATTCGTTCACCGGAACCAGAAGTAAAGATCGTGGTGGAGAGGGATCCTATTAAAACATCTTTTGAAAAATGGGCTAAACCCGGTCATTTCTCAAAGACACTAGCTAAGGGACCTAATACTACCACTTGGATCTGGAACCTACATGCTGATGCTCACGATTTTGATAGCCATACCAATGATTTGGAAGAGATCTCTCGCAAAGTATTTAGTGCTCATTTTGGTCAACTAGCTATCATCTTTATTTGGCTAAGTGGGATGTACTTTCACGGCGCTCGTTTCTCTAATTATGAAGCATGGCTGGGTGATCCTACTCACATCAAACCCAGTGCTCAGGTAGTTTGGCCAATAGTAGGTCAAGAAATTTTGAATGGAGATGTAGGTGGAGGTTTTCGAGGAATACAAATAACCTCTGGGTTCTTCCAGATTTGGCGAGCATCCGGAATAACTAGTGAATTACAACTTTACTGCACCGCAACTGGTGCATTGATCTTTGCAGCGTTAATGCTTTTTGCTGGTTGGTTCCATTATCACAAAGCTGCTCCAAAATTGGCTTGGTTCCAAGATGTAGAATCCATGTTGAACCACCATTTAGCAGGGTTACTAGGACTTGGGTCTCTATCTTGGGCAGGACACCAAGTACACGTTTCTTTACCTATTAACCAACTCCTAGATGCTGGAGTGGACCCTAAAGAGATACCACTTCCTCATGAATTTATTTCAAATCGCGATCTTTTAGCTCAACTTTATCCCAGTTTTGCTGAGGGATTGACCCCATTTTTTACCCTGAATTGGTCGGAATATTCAGATTTTTTGACTTTTCGTGGAGGACTCAATCCGGTAACGGGGGGTCTATGGCTGACCGATACTGCACATCACCATTTGGCTATTGCAATTCTTTTTCTGATCGCTGGTCATATGTATAGGACCAATTGGGGTATTGGCCATAACCTCAAGGAAATTTTGGAAGCTCATAAAGGTCCATTTACAGGGGAGGGTCATAGAGGTCTTTACGAGATCTTAACTACCTCATGGCATGCTCAATTAGCTCTTAACCTAGCTATGTTAGGATCTTTAACTATTGTCGTAGCTCACCACATGTATTCTATGCCCCCCTATCCATATCTAGCTATTGACTATGGTACCCAGCTCTCTCTGTTCACGCACCATATGTGGATTGGTGGATTTCTCATAGTTGGCGCTGCTGCACATGCAGCTATTTTTATGGTAAGAGACTATGATCCGACTACTCAATACAACAATCTTTTAGATCGTGTTCTGAGACATCGTGATGCAATTATATCACACCTAAACTGGGCATGTATATTCTTAGGTTTCCACAGTTTTGGTCTGTATATTCATAATGATACTATGAGTGCTTTAGGACGTCCTCAAGATATGTTTTCAGATACTGCTATACAATTACAACCTATCTTTGCTCAATGGATACAAAATACTCATGCCTCATCACCTAGTTTGACAGCTCCTGATGCAACAGCAAGCACCAGCTTAACCTGGGGAGGTGGTGATTTGGTAGCAGTAGGTGCCAAAGTGGCTTTGTTACCTATTCCATTAGGAACTGCGGATTTTTTAGTGCACCATATTCATGCATTTACTATCCATGTGACTGTATTAATACTACTTAAAGGTGTCTTATTTGCCCGTAGCTCTCGTTTAATACCCGATAAAGTGAATCTTGGTTTTCGTTTTCCTTGCGATGGGCCTGGGAGAGGAGGAACATGTCAAGTATCTGCCTGGGATCATGTCTTCCTAGGGTTATTTTGGATGTATAATGCAATTTCGGTAGTAATATTCCATTTCAGCTGGAAAATGCAGTCCGATGTTTGGGGTAGTATAAGTGATCAGGGAGTGGTAACTCATATCACGGGAGGAAACTTTGCCCAGAGTTCCATTACAATTAACGGGTGGCTCCGTGACTTTCTATGGGCACAAGCCTCTCAAGTAATTCAATCTTATGGTTCTTCATTATCTGCATATGGTCTTTTCTTCTTAGGTGCTCATTTTGTTTGGGCCTTTAGTTTAATGTTCCTATTCAGTGGTCGTGGGTATTGGCAAGAACTAATTGAATCTATTGTTTGGGCCCATAATAAATTAAAGGTTGCTCCTGCTATCCAGCCCAGAGCCTTGAGTATTGTCCAAGGACGTGCTGTAGGAGTAGCTCATTACCTTCTGGGTGGAATCGCCACAACATGGGCGTTCTTCCTAGCAAGAATTATTGCAGTAGGATAACGGCTAGGAGGATTTGAAAAGCATTATGGCATCAAGATTTCCAAAGTTCAGCCAAGGCTTGGCCCAGGACCCAACTACTCGTCGTATTTGGTTTGGTATTGCTACTGCACATGACTTTGAGAGTCATGATGATATTACCGAAGAACGCCTTTATCAGAAGATTTTTGCTTCTCACTTTGGTCAGTTAGCTATAATCTTTCTATGGACCTCTGGTAATTTGTTCCACGTGGCTTGGCAAGGCAATTTCGAAGCATGGGTCCATGACCCCTTACATGTAAGGCCTATTGCTCATGCAATTTGGGATCCTCATTTTGGTCAACCGGCCGTAGAAGCCTTTACCCGAGGAGGCGCCCCCGGTCCGGTAAATATTGCTTATTCTGGTGTTTATCAGTGGTGGTATACAATTGGCTTACGCACGAATGAAGATCTTTATAGCGGAGCTCTTTTCTTGCTATTTCTTTCCGCTATCTTTTTAATAGCGGGTCGATTGCATCTACAACCTCAATGGAAACCAAGTGTTTCATGGTTTAAAAATGCCGAATCTCGTCTCAATCATCATTTGTCGGGACTCTTCGGAGTCAGTTCTTTGGCTTGGACGGGACATTTAGTTCATGTTGCGATTCCTGAATCAAGGGGGGAACACATACGATGGGATAATTTCTTGTCTGTATTACCGTATCCCCAAGGTTTAGAACCCCTTTTTACAGGTCAGTGGAATCTTTATGCTCAAAATCCTGATTCCAGTAGTCATTTATTTGGTACCTCACAAGGGTCGGGAACTGCTATTCTAACTCTTCTCGGAGGATTTCACCCACAAACTCAAAGTTTATGGCTAACTGATATAGCTCATCATCATTTAGCTATTGCATTTGTTTTTTTTATTGCTGGTCATATGTACAGAACTAACTTTGGGATCGGACACAGTATAAAAGATATTTTAGAAGCACATATTCCTCCGGGAGGTCGATTAGGACGCGGACATAAAGGTCTTTATAACACAATCAATAATTCTCTTCACTTTCAATTAGGTCTTGCTCTAGCTTCTTTGGGGGTTATTACTTCCTTGGTAGCTCAACACATGTATTCTTTACCCGCCTATGCATTCATAGCACAAGACTTTACTACCCAAGCTGCATTGTATACTCATCATCAATACATTGCCGGATTCATTATGACAGGGGCGTTTGCTCATGGAGCTATATTCCTCATTAGGGATTATAATCCAGAACAGAATAAGGATAATGTATTGGCGAGAATGTTGGAGCATAAGGAAGCTATAATATCTCATTTGAGTTGGGCTAGTTTATTCCTAGGTTTTCATACCTTGGGACTTTATGTTCATAACGATGTTATGCTTGCTTTTGGTACTCCGGAAAAACAAATCTTGATCGAGCCTATATTTGCTCAGTGGATACAATCTGCTCATGGTAAGGCCTTATATGGTTTTGATGTACTCTTATCTTCAGCAAATGATCCAGCATTCAATGCTGGTAAAAGCATATGGTTACCTGGTTGGTTGAATGCTATTAACGATAATAAAAATTCACTCTTCTTAACAATTGGTCCTGGAGACTTTTTGGTTCATCATGCTATTGCTCTAGGTTTGCATACAACTACATTGATTTTAGTAAAAGGTGCTTTAGATGCGCGTGGTTCCAAGCTAATGCCTGATAAGAAAGATTTTGGTTATAGTTTTCCTTGCGATGGTCCGGGACGGGGTGGTACTTGCGATATTTCGGCCTGGGATGCTTTTTATTTGGCAGTTTTTTGGATGTTGAATACCATTGGATGGGTTACTTTCTATTGGCATTGGAAGCATATCACCTTATGGCAGGGGAATGTAGCGCAATTTAATGAGTCTTCCACTTATTTAATGGGATGGTCAAGAGATTATCTTTGGTTAAACTCTTCACAACTTATTAATGGATACAATCCTTTTGGTATGAACAGTTTATCTGTCTGGGCGTGGATGTTCTTATTCGGGCATCTTGTTTGGGCGATTGGATTCATGTTTCTTATTTCCTGGCGTGGATATTGGCAGGAACTGATTGAAACTCTCGCATGGGCTCATGAACGCACACCTTTGGCTAATTTAGTTCGATGGAGGGACAAGCCGGTAGCTCTTTCCATTGTTCAAGCACGACTAGTTGGATTAGCTCACTTTTCCGTAGGTTATATATTCACCTATGCAGCTTTCTTAATCGCCTCTACATCAGGCAAATTCGGTTAATTTTTTTCAATTTGAGAAGATATTTAGATTATCAATCTAATCTCTCTGGATAAAAAGATTGAGTAATCCACGTAATACTTCTCCATCTCAAATTTGATATATATTTTTTATTCCTGGATATAATAAATAATTATGGCAAGAAAAAGTCTCATTCAAAGAGAAAAAAAGAAACAAAGATTGGAAAGGAAATATATTTTCCTTCGGAAATCTTTGAAAAAAGAGATGAGCGAAGTCTCATCATTGGATGAAAAATTGGAAATTTATAGAAAATTACAATCTTCACCACGTAATAGTGCACCTACACGTCTTCGTCGACGTTGTTCGACGACTGGAAGACCTAGAGCCAACTATAGAGATTTTGAGTTGTCCGGATATATAATCCGTGAGATGGCTCACGCATGTTTGTTGGCCGGAGTAACAAAATCGAGTTGGTAGGAAAATCGAGTTGGTAGAAGGAAAAAAAGATTATTTAAGGTTTTTGTGATGATAGAAAAGTCCCTCTCCTCCCTATATAGGGAGGGAGGATAACATGTCCAAGGGGTTGCTCAATGTACCCCATTTTGGGTATTATAGCCAAGCTAATATTAAGGGATAGCGCGGAGTAGAGCAGTTTGGTAGCTCGCAAGGCTCATAACCTTGAAGCCACGGGTTCAAATCCCGTCTCCGCAAAGACATAATAAGTTTTTTAGTCAAAAACGATGACTAATTCCATTAAGAATGGTTTGATAAACCAGGAAAGGATACGACCAAACCAATAACTATTCCTTGTTATATTTCATCCGCCAGATGGGCGGGTAGCGGGAATTGAACCCGCATCTTCTCCTTGGCAAGGAGAAATTTTACCATTCAACCATACCCGCATTTGACTATTTTTTGGATATAAATAAATACTCATATATTACCACTTCTATGTAGGTGTATTTTAATGGAATTATGGTATGATTATTTCTCATACCAATAGTAAAATAACCCCTGCCAAGATCACTTTCATTTGGTTTCTTGGCATTTATGAGAAATGCCATTGCGAACTATAATGCCCCTCCGTAGAGGGGAGAGGGGGGGGGAGAGTTTCAACTCAAAAGATCTTAGAACATATCTAAGATATGAAAGAATTTAGAATACCTACTAAAAAGACTGATCCAATCCATAATGATACGCCCGAAAATAGCACATTTTTGCTACTTGACCAACCATTAGGAGAGGCAAGTGCGACAGGTACACCAATCACTAGGAGAAATGAAATTACAATTAATGCAAACACAGACGATTGGAAAGCAATAGTCATGGCTGTGATCTTAAAAGCTTCCAACAGATTCAATAAACTATACCATCGGATCCCTATCCGGTCAACTTCTAATCAACTGCACTACGGATTTAATTTGATCATAAATTAATCGAGCTTAAATTTCTCAAATATTGATTTGAGTGTGAAAGAATAGGTAAATTCGTATTTACCATCATGAGTTAACATATATTGTTATATATGATAACAACCCTATAGTTAGGGTATTATCCGTTGAGGTAGAATAGGACAAGTTGTCTTCGTCCGGGAGAGATGGCCGAGTGGTTGATGGCTCCGGTCTTGAAAACCGGTATAGTTAAAAAACTATCGAGGGTTCGAATCCCTCTCTCTCCTTTTGTTCGTTGAACAATCGAACTTATCAGTTCAGTACCAAAAAAGGCTCGGCTATATTCTATAGCCGAGCAACAAAGATTCAGTTGGAAAAATAATATCGAAGGATACCACTATCCCGCCTCCCAACATGGAAAATAAATCGAAATTAGATAGATTTGGATTTTATCTAGTTTCATCTCTGGTTTAATTAAGAGGGGTCATGGAAAGAACAGGTTCAAAATCACGATCAATTCCTTTTTCAAATCCTGCTGCAGCTGCGCGAGCCCTTCCTGCATGCCACAAATGACCTACGAAAAAGAAAAATCCTAGAACAAAATGAGAGGTGGATAACCAACTTCGAGGTGAGACATAATTCACTGCATTAATCTCGGTAGCTACACCACCCACAGAATTTAAAGAACCTAAAGGAGCATGAGTCATATATTCCGCTGAACGTCGTTCTTGCCAGGGTTGTATGTCCTTTTTCAACTTACTTAGGTCCAAACCATTAGGACCCCTTAGAGGTTCCAACCAGGGAGCACGAAGATCCCAAAAACGCATTGTTTCTCCTCCGAAGATAATTTCTCCAGTAGGAGAACGCATAAGATATTTACCTAAACCAGTAGGCCCTTGGGCAGACCCCACACTAGCTCCAAGACGTTGATCTCTAACTAGAAAAGTAAATGCTTGAGCTTGAGAGGCCTCTGGGCCAGTAGGCCCATAGAATTCACTAGGATAAGCTGTATTGTTAAACCAAACAAAACAACAAGCAATGAAACCAAAGACAGAAAGAGCCGCTAAACTATAGGACAAGTAAGCTTCTCCGGACCACACAAACGCACGACGAGCCCATGCAAAAGGTTTTGTTAAGATGTGCCAGATACCACCGAAAATACAAATGGAACCTAACCACACATGTCCTCCAATTAGATCTTCTAGATTGTCCACGCTAACAATCCATCCCTCTCCCCCAAAAGGGGACTTGAGTAAATAACCAAATATAGCACCTGGGTTAAGCGTAAGGTTCGTAATTTTTCTTACATCTCCACCGCCGGGAGCCCAGGTATCATATATGCCACCAAAATACAAAGCCTTGAATACTAAGAGAAAAGCACCAATACCTAGCAAGATTAGATGAATACCTAAAATTGTGGTCATTTTGTTCCTATCTTTCCATACATAACCAAAAAATGGAAAAGATTCTTCTAAAGTTTCGGGTCCGATTAGTGCGTGATAAATACCACCGAAACCTAAAACTGCAGAAGAAATTAAGTGAAGTACCCCAGACACAAAATAGGGAAAAGTGTCCACAATTTCCCCACCAGGACCGACTCCCCATCCTAGAGTAGCTAAATGGGGAAGTAAAATCAAACCTTGTTCATACATAGGCTTTTCCGGTACAAAATGAGCCACTTCAAATAGATTCATTGCTCCAGCCCAGAATACAATTAATCCGGCATGAGCCACGTGAGCCCCAAGTAATTTGCCCGACAAATTGATAAGTCGGGCATTACCAGCCCACCAAGCGAAACCAGTAGTTTCTTGGTCACGACCAGCTAAAGCTAGAGTTCCATTAAAGAGCGTTTCCACGGGGTAGAACCTCCTCAGGGAATATAAGGTTTTCATGAGGCTGATCCTGAGCCGCCATCCAAGCACGAATACCTTCGTTTAAGAGAATATTTTTTGTGTAGAAAGTCTCAAATTCAGGATCTTCTGCTGCACGAATCTCCTGGGAAACAAAGTCATAGGCACGTAAGTTTAGAGCTAGACCAACTACTCCAATGGCACTCATCCATAAACCGGTTACTGGTACAAATAACATGAAGAAATGTAACCAACGTTTATTGGAAAAAGCAACCCCAAAAATTTGGGACCAGAAACGGTTAGCAGTGACCATAGAATAAGTCTCTTCAGCTTGAGTTGGGTTAAAAGCACGGAACGTATTTGCACCATCACCGTCTTCAAATAAAGTATTTTCCACGGTAGCACCGTGAATAGCACATAGAAGAGCAGCACCCAATACTCCGGCAACTCCCATCATATGAAATGGATTCAAGGTCCAATTATGAAAACCTTGAAAAAATAGGATAAATCGGAAAATAGCTGCTACACCAAAACTAGGTGCAAAAAACCAACCAGACTGGCCTAATGGATAGATCAAGAATACAGAAACAAAAACAGCAATCGGAGCAGAGAACGCAATTGCATTATAAGGTCGCAATTGTACAGATCGAGCAAGTTCAAATTGGCGTAACATGAAGCCTATTAGACCAAAAGCACCATGAAGAGCAACAAAAGTCCATAGACCACCTAATTGGCACCAACGAGTAAAATCTCCTTGTGCTTCAGGACCCCATAATAGCAGCAAAGAATGTGCTAAACTATTAGCAGGCGTAGAAACTGCGGCAGTTAAAAAATTACAACCTTCCAAATAGGAACTGGCCAATCCATGAGTATACCATGAAGTCACAAAGGTTGTACCCGTAAACCATCCACCTAGGGCAAAATAAGCACAAGGAAAAAGCAACAGACCGGACCAACCCACAAAAACAAAACGGTCTCTGCGTAGCCAGTCATCCATAGTATCAAATAAAGTTTGTTCATCTTTGGAAGACTTTCCAAGGGCTATAGTCATAGTGATCCTCCTATTTAACTATTCTGACCTTTTCCGAGCACCCTATCTGATAGAATCAAAAGGTATATGCTGGTTTGTCTATCTATGGACAATTTTTCATCCATCATCCCTTTAAACAAATCGGGTTCCGAAGATTCCTTGTTGGCACAGATATTATCCGCTAAACTGAACAAATCCAATATAGGTAAATGCATGATGTTGTTTCTATTCAGTTTCTTTCTGATCCTCAAATTACCTTATGAATGGAATAAATGTCAACAGAACAACTGCCGTAAAGGCAAGTTAGCTTTTCTGTTCTTCACCAGATACTATTCACGACATCTATTCCATTAAATATTATTCTGTTGTGAACCTCACTCCAAGATAAAAAAATAGAAATACTACTATATTCCTACGAATAAATAAGAACAATAAGAATAAAATATTTGATTAGCTCATAGAGCTAGAGGAAAGAACTCTATTTGTTCTTTCCCTTCTATTCAGAAAAAAGGAATACTATTTAACTATAGTTCAAATATTGACAGTTCCTTTCTTTTCCATTGACCCTTTCTTTCTTTTTCGATATATGAATTCCAATCCATTTTTTACCGGTAAAATGATCAAAGTCAAATGTCTAGTACATTCATATAAGTATTTAATCAATTTGATTCTCTAGATAGAGAACCAATTTATGAATTAAAGATAAAGGTAAATTGACTCCGTCCATAATTTAGACTTCCATCTCCATTTTTTCCGTAAAGAAGAGAGATCATAACTATTCATTCGACAGAACATCCAATCATAAGCCAAATTATTCAAGTGATTGAATAATTTCAGATAATTGAAAGGCCCACTTTCAAAATATCCCTCAATTTTCAATATCAGAATAGCTGATATATTCATCAGTCAATGGGTCAGGTTCACTTACTTCTACTTATTATTTACCTCTTTTGGGCCGAAAGATTTAAGATAAAAAAAGTGAAAATACTCTCGGAATTTGGAATTGAAATTACGTATTCATAATTTCAATTATAATGTCTCAAAATGACTAAAATGAAATAAATTATGTCTGATCTTATATTATTTCTCGTCCTATAGTAGCAAGATGGAGAAAAAAGACTATATCTAGTAGTCTAGATAGCATTCTAGTTGTCCTCAATCATATTAGGTGCTCTATTCCGTCATAACAAATGACGGAACCTAAAACTAATCATGACAGGTATTTATTAATTGTTTTTCACAGTTTTTTTTACCTCAATTAAACATCATCCTGTGAAAAATGAACACCGGGCTTTGTAGGAATCATTACAGGAGCCCTTTATCGGGCTTGAACCGATGACTTACGCCTTACCATGGCGTTACTCTACCGCTGAGTTAAAAGGGCTTTTGATCATTTCATGATGAATGGATGAGTCTACTACATATCTGGTATATATGAATATATAAAATGGATCCACATAGAATATAATTCTAATATTGATAGATATAATATCTAATATATATTGATGTAATTTACTGTTCGAGGACCGATCCTATTCCGATCATGTCAATTAGTCCTATTGACCCATTAATAATTTGATTGAACTCTTCGACTTGGTTATAAAAATGTGAGATCTGTACTCCATAATTGACAGGGATATACCTTCCATTGTTTGTCTACCTATTATTAATATTAATCTGAATTGACTAGATTAGTGAACCCACGTGGCTATTGAGATGACTCTCTTATTCGCCTGTCTGTCTATCACTCAGATCCACACATAGGATTGTCTCGATCTGAGATAGAGATCGGCATCTCCGATATTTTGTAAATACATATAACCGATTTTATAAGTTGTGCCTATTCCGATCTGTCCTATGTAAGCAAATATTGGATAGGACTCTTTTGCTCGGTTTCCGACCCTATCCAATAGGGACCCTATGTATAGTTTGTGTTCTTCATTATGAAGAATTTTGATCTGGAAACACGCGCACTGTATCATAAGTGTTGGTCCAGAGGACCAAATATTGCTACGGGTTCCATGAGCGAATTTCTGGTAACTTTGAATAAATGAGTACTCGGTTCAAAAGAAAGGGATATGGTTCTCTTCCAGAACCAATATTAATTTCGTAATATGGTGAATTAGAGGGGGGAATATTGTAAGCAATATTGCTAATAAGAGGCATTTCCTCAATATTTTCCATCGTTGTTCCATCTTTTCAACATAATAGGTATATAATTAGCAATACCCCAAGAATCTTGGGGCTTAAACTAAAGCCTTTTTATCTAAAAGCGAAGCCTCTTTTTAGGATTTAGTACTAGATAAGTTTACGAACAATACAAGAAGAAGATGAAACCACTAACAAAAAGAAGATTTAGTGGTTTCATAGTCTTGACAATTTCCTAGGGATTTGAATATTATGACGATAAGTGGGCCCCTATCGTCTAGTGGCCCAGGACATCTCTCTTTCAAGGAGGCAACGGGGATTCGATTTCCCCTAGGGGTACTTTACTAGGAAGGAAAGTTATTAGAATACTCATTAGGTCTCCTAATGACTTTCCATTTCTTGTTCCTGGGTCGATGCCCGAGTGGCTAATGGGGACGGACTGTAAATCCGTTGGCAATATGCCTACGCTGGTTCAAATCCAGCTCGGCCCAATACCAACTTGATTGATAGATTGATATTCATATCAAATCAATAATATCGATGAAAAGTTAATTGGTTTTTGAATCCTCGATATAGAAAGAATCGAAACGAACAGATATTTTAAGTAAATTTGAAAGAGAAAGGTCAAATCTTTTATCGACCCGGCACTAGTCAAATTTCTAGTACTGATTATTAGGTCAACTGTACCTAGTTGGGATTGTAGTTCAATTGGTTAGAGTACCGCCCTGTCAAGACGGAAGTTGCGGGTTCGAGCCCCGTCAGTCCCGGTCCAATAAATTGATCAATTCTTCGATCGATCCCCACCCCATAGAAGAGCAAAAAAGGGAAATCGGGTAGACTAGGATAGATCTACTAGGGATTCTGTCACCATTTCGATGATATTCTCGAATTATCATAGTGGATCTGCAATAAATCCTATTCTCTCCTTAAGAGAGAAAAAAGGAAAAAAGGTTTCGTAGAATTAGAATGTTTTGAACAGATCTTCGTAGGAAGATCAATTTGTGTTAGGAAGGATAACACAGAAGGAGTCTTATTCTAAGTCAGAATACCGCATAGATCTCTAGGGATCTCTCTATAGAGATCTACGAATCATTCTAAATGATTTCCAGTAGCAATAGATACTGTTCCATCTATCTCATGTTCTTTCCCAGAAGTAAAATATTGGTACTATTTCAGATATGCTAGTACCCCATTTTTTAAGGAACAAGAATACCGTTCGTAAAAAATATAAAAGATTACGATTAATTATCACATGAGGATTGGATTATGTTTGGGCTGAACTGATTATACAAACAGTTCAGCTCATTCCAGGGTTATGGGCAATTCTTCGAATAGTTTGAACTATTCATTTCCTATTTTTAGTTCTCGGTGAACATTACAAGGCGAATCAGGGGGATTTCAGTAGGGAAATCTGTCCTCCCCCCCCCCCTTTTTTTTAGCTGCAGTTACCTCGAACCCTTTTGCGATTTGTCATGTAAAATCATGATGCAAGCTTGGGCATCTTTCTCACCTGAATCAAGAGAATGAATTCTATTGTTCTTTTTCTCGATCAATAGGATCGATTAAGGGATAGTATATCCCTATTGGGACGTAATACCAGGGGAATTCCTTAGCTTCATTAAGGAGGTAAGTTTCAAATTAAGTTTGAAATAATAAATCAATCAGTAGATATAATCTATTAGAGCAATCTTTATAATACTTATCTGCCCTGTCCCGCGAATAGGCAAATTCGGGTCATCATCAACGTCTCAATATTCGATTTAGACAAAAATTTTATCAAACAACCATATTTATAATATTTGCATATCCAATTCCAATGCTTGGCGATACGATTTTCTCATATATGTAAAACGTTGTAACTATATGATTAACACGGTGGGATCAATTAGGGATCGAATTATTAGATCCGGTATGAATAAGAGATCATAGTATGTTATACTATTTCATTTCTATTGAAGAATTAATAGGAATCCGTTAGATTCCGTTACTCAGATTGATCCTATTGATGGAATCTCATACTCCAAGGATTCAATCAATAAAAAAGAAGATTCATCTATACTCTATGAGATCAAATCTCGAGTTATTGTAAAACGAAGGGAAAATCAATCATGGAAGTAAATATCCTCGCATTTATTGCTGTTGCATTATTCATTTCAGTCCCTACTGCTTTTTTACTCATCATTTACGTAAAAACGGTGAGTCAAAGCAATTGATTTGTATTATCAATACAGTTAATACTTATGTCTAGATGAATTCTAGATCATCAGTAAAAAAAAAAAGGGGGGGGGTAATAGGGGTTGTATTAAGGGTAGAGATTAATTTGGAAAAGAAGTAGTACGAAGGAAACGAAACGAGAAACCTTCCTTTCCTTTAACTTTTTCTTTGTACTACTTCTTCTACACAGATCTTAGATAAGTAAATCTGAATAGCGTCCTATGGAAACATGAATGTAGGATCAGGACCTGGTAAAAAAAGCGACGCTAATCACAATATTATTATATGCCCCTACATAAAGTAACTTTATGTAGACAGAACATAGGTGTGGTTCTTAATATAACCTACTTAGTATTTTTACGAATCGTAAAAATGTGAAATCTCTTTCTATTTCTAACACGATAAAAACATCATTTTTTAGTACATAGTGAATTGAAAATCGTACAGGAAAAATAATTTATATGGAAAAGGGATGTCTGGTTGAGACAGAGCAGCACAATATGCTTCATATGTCGTTGTTCCAAGAACAGACTCGTATTAAATTTGATAAATACGCAATCATTTGATGAAAACGTAAACTAATACTATGCTTAGTAGCATAAATTCCATATATACTTAATATTTGATAAATATCAAGTATTTTCGTACTTTACGAAAATACGAGAGTAAAGGATGCATTCCTTTATGCATATCAAAGATAAAGAGGAAATAATTCCAGCCAGAAATCTTCAATTTTTATCATATCATTGATCATTCAATATTATTAGATAATTATGAAACATACGAGATTACAATCTAAAAATTATTTCTTTTTGAATAGTCTCAAAAATTCTAAATCTCAAGACTATTTAATTAGTTGATTTAGTAGTTGTATTAAAGTCCACTTCTACCCCATACTACGAGTGAAAGAGAAAACGTAAAAACGACCATTAGAGCAGCCCAAGCGATACCGACTATATCCATACGAATCCCTCTATTATTAAGAATAATAATCATTATTTATTAATGATGATAATGGAACTAATCAGGATAGTGCAAAGTGTAAATCCTCCACCTTCCTATTCCGGAAGGAATAGTCGATAGTAGAGACTTCTTTTAGAAGTCTCTTGGAACTAGTTCCTTTCGTAAATGCCTATAGAAACATGCATTTACGATAAGATAGAATCTTATCTTTAATATATTGGTATTATGATCTGAAGCCGCACAAGTTGACTCCAAAAGTTATGGAGTGCAAATGCAAACTTTTGCATTTCTTTAACTTTATTTATCCTAAAAAGGCGACACCCGGATTTGAACTGGGGATGGGGGATTTGCAGTCCCCTGCCTTACCACTTGGCTATGTCGCCATCCCCAGATCCAATCTAGATCTGAATTGGGGATTTTGATCCCCCTGCTTTATCACTCGATTATGTCGTATAGGGGAATAGTGAAAATTCGAAGTTCTCTGATGTACAACTTCGCCAGCTGATTTACAACTCTTTTAAGTTGTAAAAGTTGTAATGCGGAGAAAGATTCAATCTTTCATATCATCTTTCACTTTTCATGATAGGATATTTAATGCACATTTGTCAACCATAAAAGAAATAAAATGGAATTTATTTGTTCTAATTTGTTCTTTTCCCTTCATTCAATCTTATCATTATATGTGATAATGTATTATCATATTTGAAATTAGACCATTTGGCGATAAGTAATCCTGCATTTTACGCGAAAAAAAAAAGGACCTCTTTTTTTTCTTATCTTTTTACAACTATATATCTGAATGTGAGTATACTTTTACGGGATATAGTTAACAAAATATACATGAAAATTTTTGTCGGATTTATTCGTATAGATCAATGAGGAATAAATATCGAAATAAACTTTTTATAGGAAACTTCCAATGCGATTAGCTGAAAATAAGGGAATATTTACAATCCCCGAATTTGGGAAAATACAACTCGAAGGATTTTGTCGTTTCATCGATCAAGGCTTAATAGAAGAACTCAATAAGTTTTCGAAAATTGAGAGCCCGAATAAAAAAATAGAATTTAGGCTTTTTGGGAATAAATATAAATTAGCAGAACCGTTCATTAAAGAGAGAGATGCTGTATACCTGTCCCTTACATATCACTGTAAATTATATGTACCAGCAAGATTAATTCACAGAACTCGTGGAAAGATAAAGATACAGAACCAAATTGTATTTCTGGGAAATATTCCTTTGATGAATTCTAAAGGAACTTTTGTAGTAAATGGAAATTACAGAGTCGTGGTCAATCAAATATTAAGAAGTCCCGGTATTTATTATACTTGGGAACGAAAACCGTCGGGAAACATTCTCTATATCGGCACTATAATTTCAGATTGGGGAGGAAGATCAAAATTAGAGATCAATATAAGAAAACAAAGGATATGGGTTCGTGTAAGCAGAAAAAAAAAAATACCAGTTATACTTCTATTGTTGGCTATGGGCCTGAATTTCAAAGAGATTTTGGACGACACTCGCTATAGGAATCTTAAAGCATTTCTCCTTTCCGAGAATGGAACGAAGGAGTATGACCAATGTTGCAAGTGGAGCAATTTTGGGAAGGAAGATGCCATTTTGGCACTTTATAAGGGTCTCTACATAAGTGATGATGACCCTAGAAAATACAATTTGGAATTTTCCGATTCTTTATGTGAAGAATTGCAAAAAAACTTTTTCCGAACTAAATGTGTATTAGGAAAGATTGGTCGACGAAATCCGAACAAAAAACTGAATCTTGATATACCTGAGAACGAGATTTTTTCATTACCACACGATGTATTGGCTGCTGTAGATTACCCTATCAGAGTGCAATTTGGAACGGGTATACTCGATGATATAGATCACCTTCAAAATCGATATGTTCGTTCTGTAGCAGATTTATTACAAGAGCAATTAGGATTAGCTGTGCATCGTTTGAAAGAAGCAATTTCAAGAACTATATTATATGAATCAACCAATCCTAAAAGTTTATTAACTCCTAAAAAATTGGCAACTTTAATTTCATTAACAGACACTTTTCAAGATTTTTTTGGTTTACATCCCTTATCGCAATTTTTGGATCAAACTAATCCATTGGCAGAAATAGTTCATAGCCGAAAAGTAAGCTCTTTGGGCCCTGGAGGATTGACAAGCCGAACTGCTACTTTTCGTACACGGGATATTCATCCTAGTCATTATGGACGTATTTGTCCGATTACGACGTCCGAAGGAATAAATGTTGGACTTATTGCATCGTTATCTATTTATGCAACGCTTGGTCATTACGGCTCTTTACAAAGTCCATTCCATAGGATATCTAAGAGATCGAAGGAAGAACATATGGTTTATCTATTACCGGGAGAAGATGAATACTATCGGATAGCTACAGGAAATTCTCTGGCATTAAATCAAGGGGTTCCAGAGGAACAATTTACTCCAGCTCGATTTCGACAAGAATTTCTAGTTTTTGCATGGGACCAAATCCATTTTAGAAGTATTTTTCCTTCCCAATATTTTTCCGTTGGAGTTTGCCTTATTCCTTTTCTCGAACATAATGATGCGAATCGTGCTTTAATGGGTTCTAATATGCAGCGCCAAGCAGTTCCACTTGTTCAACCTGAGAAGTGCATTGTCGGAACAGGATTGGAGGGTCAAGTAGCTCTAGATTCAGGAAGTATAGCTATAGCCAAGAAAGGGGGAAGAATCCAGTATATTGATGCTGGAAATATCACTATCACTTCATCTGTTGTTCGAGACATTATAGGAACAGAATTGATTCTATATCAACGTTCTAATAGTAATACTTGTATGCATCAAAAACCTCGAGTTCGTCAAGGAGAATATGTAAAGAGGGGACAAATTATAGCAGACAGCGCAGCTACAGTAGGGGGAGAACTTTCTTTGGGAAAAAATATACTAGTGGCTTATATGCCATGGGAAGGATACAATTTTGAAGACGCAATACTTATTAGTGAACGTCTAGTATATGAAGATATTTTTACTTCTTTCCAGATCGTAAGATACGAAATTGGAGTTTATTTGACGAACCAGGGCCCTGAGGTAATCACTAGAGAAATACCTCATTTAGATGCTCACTTACTCCGTCATTTGGACGAAAATGGCCTTGTAATGCTAGGATCTTGGATAGAAACAGGTGATGTTTTAGTGGGCAAATTAACGCTTGAAGCAGAAGAAGACTCACTATTAAATACTCCAGAAGGAAGATTATTACAAGCTTTATTTGATATTAAGGCACCACCCACTGGAAAAGAAAATTGTTTTAGAGTTCCTAAAGGTGTAAGAGGCCGAGTTATCGATGTGAGATGTATCCAGGAAGAAGATAATTTCGGCGATATTGTGGAAAAAGTCCATGTATATATTTCACAAAAACGTAAAATACAAGTGGGTGATAAAGTAGCTGGAAGGCATGGTAATAAAGGTATTATTTCAAAAGTTTTGCCCAGACAAGATATGCCTTATTTACAGAATGGAACACCAGTGGATATGGTATTAAATCCATTAGGGGTACCTTCACGAATGAATGTAGGACAGATCTTTGAATGTTTGCTCGGTTTAGCAGGAAAACTAATGAACAAACATTATAGAATAGCACCTTTTGACGAAAGGTACGAGCGAGAAGCTTCTAGAAAACTAGTGTTTTCTGAGCTTTATAAAGCTAGCGAGCAAACAGCTAATCCATGGGTATTTGAACCTGATCATCCTGGAAAACATAGATTAATTGATGGAAGAACAGGAGATATTTTTGAACAACCTGTTACAATAGGAATAGCTTATATATCGAAATTGTGTCATCAAGTTGATGACAAAATTCATGCACGTTCCAGTGGACCTTATACAATGGTTACACAACAACCTCTGAAAGGAAAATCCAAACAAGGAGGGCAACGAGTAGGAGAAATGGAAGTTTGGGCTCTAGAAGGTTTTGGTGTTGCTTATATTTTACATGAGATGCTTACTTTAAAATCTGACCATATGGACGCTCGTGAAAAAGTATTTGGTGCCATTCTCACTGGAGAACCAATGCCTAAACCTAGCACTCCTACAGAATCTTTTCGATTGCTTAGTCGAGAACTACGATCTTTAGCTCTAGAATTGAATCATACTATTCTATCTGAGAAAGACTTTCAGATAGATAGGAAGGAAGTTTGATCAAAATGAATCAAAATTTTTTTTTTATGAGTGACCAGGATAAACATCAACAACTTCGAATTGGATTAGTTTCTCCCGAGCAGATTCTTGCTTGGTCTGAAAGAATTTTACCTAATGGAGAAAGAGTCGGAGAAGTGACTACAGACTATACTTTAGATTATAAAACTTATGAACCAGAAAGAGATGGATTATTTTGTGAAAAAATCTTTGGACCTAAAAAAAGGGGAGTTTGTGCTTGTGGAAAATCTCGAGCGATCGAGAATGAGAAGGAAAACCACAAATCAAATTTTTGTGCCCAATGTGGAGTTGAACTTATTGTTGATTCTCGAATTCGAAGATATCGAATGGGATACATTAAACTGGCATGTCCAGTTGTTCATATTTGGTATTTCAAACGGCGTCCCAGTTATATTGCGGATATATTAGATAAAACTCGTAAAGAATTAGAAGACCCAGTATACTGCGATGTGTGACTTGATCATAAGCTCCGATTATACAGATTCGTAGGAACTGTCATCCCTATTCAAATTGGGATGCCCTTAGCTCTGACATGTCCCTCGGGAAGAGTAGCATGAAGCTCAGAATTATAAGCATCTTGAAGAGATGTTGATAAAGAGGAATGAATCTAGGGTTAATATCTTGTATATTCAAATTGCTAATTGGACTTCGTAAAAACACTAAGAATGGAATGAAAAATCAATTTTTCAGATTATCCTTGATTTATTCCAGACCAAAATCAAGATATGGTTATAGGAGTCTATTCATCGCACATATGCTTCAAATAGTATTGTAACCATCGAAGTAAAGCAGAAACCTACAGGATCAAATAGAACGAGATACAGACAAGTAAATCCCTTATGAGTTTCAAATGAATTGAAGGTCTTTCACAAAGAAATGTATCGTTCAAAAGGGAGGAGACTGCTCAAGAATTCCGTATTTATGTCGTAATACGAATCGTAAACGAATATTAGAATTCACTTGGAACTTGAGCAAAGAGTAACTATTTAGTCTTTCTACAGAGCAAAAAAAATTTTTTGCGTAGTCATACATAATCACTTTCCGTTTCGGTATAGTTACTTGAGCCGGATGAGAGGAAACTTTCATGTCCGATTCTGAGGGGGGGAAAAAAAATCCTGGAATAACCTATCCAAATGTTTATATTACTAGGTCCATAACTAACAAGCCAACTTCATTGCGATTTCAGGGTTCATTTAAATATGAGCATCAATCCTGGCCAGAGATTATTGCTTATTATCTCTCTTGGGATTTTGGGCTATTTCAAGAGAGAGAAATAGCCACTGGGGGAAAAGCTATCAGAGACCAACTAGCTGGTCTGGATCTACAAATTATTCTAGATCGTTCATATATGGAATGGAAGAGATTGGACGAAATAATATCTATATTATTTACGGGGACTACTAATACTAAAAAGGATGTAGTTTTTGATAAGGGATTAAAAAAGATGTATGATAAATTGAATGAGCAAGAACTTCAAAAACTTCGAAGAAGAAAGGATCTTTTGGTTAGACGCATGAGATTAGCTAAATATTTTATTCAAGCAAATATAGAACCACAATGGATGGTTTTATGCCTATTACCAGTTCTTCCTCCCGATCTGAGGCCAATGTTTCAATTAGATGAAGTTGGACTGATTAGTTCGGATCTCAATGAACTTTATCAAACAGTTATCCGTCGAAATAATCTTCTTATCCACCTCATAAAAAATACTAATGTATTTGTAATGCCGGATTTATTGACTGATCAAAAGAAATTAGTCCAAGAAGCCGTAGATGCACTTCTTGATAATGGCATCGGCGGACAACCAGTGAGAGACAGTCATGATAGACCTTATAAATCGTTCTCAGATTTCATCCAAGGCAAAGAAGGAAGATTTCGTGAAAATTTACTTGGAAAACGAGTTGATTATTCAGGTCGTTCTGTTATTGTGGTAGGTCCCCTTCTCTCATTGTATCAATGTGGATTACCCCGAGAAATCGCAATAGAGCTTTTTCAAGCATTTTTAATTCGTGATCTAATTGAACGACAGATTGCTCCCAATCTAAGAGCAGCTAAAAGTCTAATTCGAGATAGGGGACCCATTATATGGAACGTACTTAAACAAATTATGCAAAGACATCCCATATTGTTAAATCGAGCGCCTACCTTACACAGATTAGGAATACAAGCATTTATTCCTATTTTAATAGAAGAACGTGCCATTCGTTTACATCCATTGGTTTGTGCAGGATTTAATGCGGATTTTGACGGAGATCAGATGGCTGTCCACGTACCTCTATCGATGGAAGCTCAAGTAGAAGCTCGTTTACTTATGTTTTCTCATCTCAATCTTATCTCTCCAACTATAGGATATCCTATTTGCATACCGACTCAAGATATGCTTCTCGGACTTTATAGATCAACTCTTCAAAAAAACCAAGGTATTTATGAAAATAGGTACCACCCAGATAACTCAAAAAAGAAGATCATTTCACCTTCGTTTTCTAGCTATGATGATGCGCTCAGAGCTTATCAACAAAAACGAATTGATTTAGACAGTCCTTTATGGCTCCGGTGGGGGAGAGATATAGATATCCCTATTATAAATTCAGTAAACCGAGAAGTCCCTATCGAAGTTCAATATGAATCTTTGGGTACCTTCTACGAAATCCATGAACATTTTCGAATAAGAAAAGGTAGAATGGGAGAAATACTTAATAAATACATTCGAACAACCGTTGGTCGTACTCGTTTTAATCGAGAAATAGAAGAAGCCATAAAAGGTTTGTGGGCTTATGATATCCGACAAGAAATGTCACTATTTAGAATCTAATGTTATTAGTCTTATGATCCTTTCATTTATATAGAGATAGAGATCAAGGAAGCCTTCCGGCTTGAACCCATTGCTGAATCCTGCTACCCCAAATGGGAGGTTTTTTATTATGGCAGAACTTAATTTTTTCGAAGTGCTCTTTCCCTTTGAAGTGCCCTTTTTTAATAAAGTGATGGATAAAACTGCTATGAAGCAACTTATTAGCAGATTCGTAAATCAATTTGGAATGACATATACATCACATATATTAGATCAACTGAAGACTTCAGGTTTCCAGCAAGCTACTGATGCAGCTATTTCATTAGGAATTGATGATCTTTTAACAACACCATCTAAAGCATGGCTTATCCAAGATGCGCAGCAACAAGGTTTTTCTTCGGAAAAACATCATGATTATGGGAATGTACATGCAGTGGAAAAATTACGTCAATTGATCGAGATATGGCATGCTACCAGTGAATATTTGAGACGAGAAATGAATCCGAATTTTAGGATGACTGATCCTTTTAATCCAGTACATATGATGTCCTTCTCGGGAGCTAGAGGAAGTACATCTCAGGTTCACCAATTAGTAGGTATGAGAGGATTAATGTCAGATCCTCAAGGAAAAATCGTTGATCTACCCATTCAAGGAAATTTTCGTGAAGGACTATCTTTAACGGAATATATTATTTCCTGTTATGGTGCTCGTAAAGGAGTTGTGGATACTTCTATACGAACAGCAGATGCTGGATACCTCACACGTAGACTTGTTGAAGTAGTACAACACATTGTTGTGCGTAAAGCAGATTGTGGCACTATCCAAGGTCTTTTTGTAAGTCTAATTCAAGGTCAAGAAAGAATAAAAAATCAAATTGTTCTACAAACACAAACACTAATTGGTCGTGTGTTAGCAGACGATATATATATAAACGGGAGATGCATTGCCACGCGCAATCAAGATATTGGGATTAAACTTGCCAATCAATTACGAAACCTCCAAATACAACCAATATATATACGAACCCCTTTTACTTGCAAAAGTATATCTTGGATTTGTCAATTATGTTATGGTCGGAGTACTACTCATAGTAACTTAATCGAATTAGGAGAAGCAGTCGGCATTATTGCAGGCCAATCAATTGGAGAACCAGGAACTCAACTAACATTAAGGACTTTTCATACTGGTGGGGTATTCACAGGTGATATTGCAGAACATATACGAGCCCCTTTCACTGGAAAAATTGAATTCAATGAAAACTTGGTTTATCCTACACGTACACGTCATGGGCATCCTGCTTATATATGTCATAATAGTTTATGCGTGACTATTGATAGTCAAGATAAAGTAAAAAACTTAACCATTCCACCAGAAAGTTTGCTTTTCATTCAGAATCATCAACTTGTGGAATCGGAACAAGTTATTGCCGAGGTTCGTGCTAAAACATCGCCCTTCAAAGAAAAAGTGGAGAAACATATATATTCTGACCTAACAGGAGAAATGCACCGGAGTATCCCTATGTCTAATTTTATATTCAAGACAACTCATTTATGGGTATTATCGGGAGGTATGTACGAATCCGTTGTAGTACCTTTTTCTTCATTTCATAAAGATCAAGATCAAGTGGATATTACACCACTTCTTCTTGACAAACATCAATCACTTTCGAATTATTCAGTGGATCAAGTGAAACACGAATCAGTTAACTCAAACTTTTCTGAAAAAGACAGAAAAAAAAAAATATTCAGTTATTCCGAAATTGATCGGACCATCTCCAACGAACATCAGAACTCTATCTATTCCACCATTCTTTATGAAAATCCCAATATGACGGGAAAAAAAGAAAAAAATCGACTCATCGTACCATTATGGTGTGATAAAGAATGGGGAAAGCGAAGAATCCCTTGTCCTGATTTGATTCTTAGAATGCCCAGAAAAGGTATTCTACAGAAAAATAATATTTTTGCTCTTTTGAATGACCCTCGAATTAATAGTTCAAGAATAAAATATGGGGAGATCATCAGGAGTGAAAAAAATTTGAATTCTCTTGAAAATCCATTAGCCGGAGGATTCAAACCAAAAATAAAAGAAGCTTATGCTTCTCTTATTTCAGTAAGAACAAATAAGATCATTATCAATATGATTCAAATCAGCTTGATTAAATACCCCCTTTTGAATATAGCAAAAGGGGAAAATACAGCAAGTTCTAAATTTCTGTTTCATAGCAAATTAGAGCAAACTAATCCTTTTTCTTCCAATGAGAAAAGTCCCTTACTTAGTAAAGGTACTATTCGTTCATTACCTAATGAGAATAAAAAAGGTGAATCTTTTATGGTTCTTTCTCCTTCTGATTTTTTGCAAATCGGTGTATTTAATGATTCAAAAGGTTTCAATACAGTAAAAAAATTAATTCGGAAGGATCCAATTAGACAAATCATTGAATTGTCAGGTCTCTTGGGTCATTTACATAGTATTGCTAACCGTTTCCCATACTCCCATTTCATAACTTATAATAAAGTCTTACTAAATAAACGTTCAATTTCTGCCAATTACTCGAATACTTTACAAGTACCTAAATGCTATTTTATGGATGAAAAGACGGGAATTTATAAATTCGATTCATGCAGGAATATTATTTCCAATTTATTAAATTTTAATTTGTACTCCTCCTTATCCAATTTTTGTGAAAAAACATTTCCAGTAGTTAGCCTTGGACAATTTATTTGTGAAAGTGTATGTATACCCGAAGATGAACCACTCCACGCATCTGGTCAAATTATAGCCGTTCATGAGGAATCTTTAGTCATTAGATTTGCTAAACCCTATTTGGGTACTCGAGGAGCAACTCTTCATGGTGATTATGGAAAAATTCTTTACGAAGGAGATACATTGATAACTCTGTTATACGAAAGATTAAAATCCGATGATATAATTCAAGGTCTTCCTAAAGTTGAACAATTGTCAGAAGCCCGTTCGACTACTTCAATATCGAAAAATCGCAAAAAAAAATTTCAAAAATTGAATAAACACCTGACAAGATCTCTTGGAAACTTTTGGGGGTCATTCATAAGTGTTAGGATAACTATGGAGAATAGTCAGATTCAGTTGGTCAATCAAATTCAAAGGGTTTACCGATCCCAGGGGGTACGAATTTCTGACAAACATATAGAAATTATTGTACGCCAAATGACATCAAAAGTTTTAATTGTAGATGCGGACAATTCGGAAAATGGAAATTTGGAAAATGGACTAGGTAATGTTTTTTTACCTGGGGAACTCGTTGGATTATCACGAGCACAAAGAATGGATCGTGCTCTAGAAAAAGCAATCAACTATCGAACAATGTTATTGGGAATAACAAAGGCATCTCTGAATACTCAAAGTTTTCTATCAGAAGCGAGTTTCCAGGAAACTGCTCGGGTCCTAGCTAAATCTGCTCTTCGAGGTCGTATTGATTGGTTGAAAGGCTTGAAGGAAAATGTTATTCTTGGGGGAATGATACCTGTTGGTACTGGATTCAACCGTTTGAGAAAACGGAACGAAATGGCTCCTAGAATGAAGAATAAAAATCTATTTAGCAACAAAGTGAAAGATATTTTATCTCATTATCAATATAAAAATAATAATCAATATAAAAAAGTCTCTGTTTTGTCCATTAAGCAAAAAAAAAAAGTTATTAAAAAATTAGTAAAGAAGAAAAAATCGAAACGACCAGTAAAAAAGAATTTTTAGAAATGAAGGAATTTCTTAGGATATCAAATTAAATGGATATCTTGTATTACGTATGATACGGGCAAGCAATCTTTGAAATGGAATCCATTCCATCGGAATGTAGATATTACAGTTCATAGTAAAAAAAAATACATAAAAACAAAATGACGAAAAGAAATTGGAACATCTCTTTGAAAGAGATGATAGGAGTAGGAGTTCATTTCGGTCATCAGACTAAAAAATTGAATCCTAAAATGGCACCTTACATTTTTAAAGATCGTAAAGATTTTCATATTATAAATTTGACTCAAACTGCTCGTTTTTTATCAGAAGCTTGTGATTTTGTTTTTGATGGAGCAAGGAGAGGAAAACAATTTATGATAGTTGGTACAAAACATCCAGTAGCTGATGCTACTAAATTAGCTGCTTTAGCAGCGCGATGTCATTATGTCAATAAAAAATGGCTCGGGGGTATGTTAACTAATTGGTTCACTACAGAAGCAAGACTTGAAAAGTTGAAAAATTTGATGAAAAAAAAAAATACGGGAGGATTCGATCGATTTACGAAGAAAGAAGCAGCAATACTAAAGAGAGAATTGAACAAATTGCAGGAAGATCTAGGTGGGATTAGATACATGACAAAATTGCCCGATATTGTAATAATTCTCGGTCAAAAAGGAGAATATACTGCTATTCGGGAATGTAGAACTTTGGGTATTCCAACAATTTGTTTAGTTGATACAGATTGTAACCCAGATCTCGTGGATATCCCAATTCCAGCTAATGATGATGGTAGAGGACCAATCCGATTGATCCTAAAAAAATTAACTTCAGCAATTCGCGCGGGTAGAGAAGCTAGATAAAAGGTGAATTAGAAATGAAAAACGGAAAGCTAGAACTGAGTTGGCTTGGCTACTATTCCCAAATCTTAGAGAATAGATTAAAATAAAATATTCTTATTTAAATAAAGAAATCTCCTTAATCAATCAAATAATCATTCCATTATTTTATTTCGTGGCCTGACTGATGATAGTGAAATAATTGAGGAATCGGTCATTGAACCAAAATCATTTTTTTTTTTGAAATTCATCTTTGTAAAGAGCACTATGGATATTTTACAATTTCCTATTAACATGCTGAATAATTTCTACGATATATCCGGTGTGGAGGTAGGTCAACATTTTTATTGGCAAATAGGGGGGTTTCAAGTTCATGCACAGGTACTTATAACTTCCTGGATTGTAATTGCTGTCTTATTAGGTTCAGCTACTATAGCTGTTCGAGATCCACAAATCGTTCCGACCGGAGCTCAAAATTTTGTTGAATATGTTCTTGAATTTGTTCGAGACTTAGCTAGAACTCAGATTGGCGAAGAAGAATATGGTCCCTGGGTTTCCTTTATAGGAACTATGTTCCTATTTATCTTTGTTTCTAACTGGGCAGGTGCTCTTCTCCCTTGGGGAATTATTAAATTACCTCATGGGGAGTTAGCCGCACCTACAAATGATATTAATACTACGGTGGCTCTAGCTTTGCTCACATCAGTAGCCTATTTTTATGCAGGTCTTACAAAGAAGGGTTTGGGCTATTTTGGTAGATATATTCAACCAACCCCAATACTTCTTCCAATTAACATATTAGAAGATTTTACAAAACCTTTATCACTTAGTTTTCGACTTTTTGGGAATATATTAGCTGACGAATTGGTAGTTGCCGTTCCTGTTTCTTTGGTACCTTTAGTGGTTCCTATACCTGTAATGTTTCTAGGATTATTTACAAGTGGTATTCAAGCTCTGATCTTTGCAACTCTAGCCGCAGCTTATATAGGCGAATCCATGGAGGGTCATCATTAATCCAATTAGATTGGACTCAATCTTTTCTAATCTTCCAACTCATAATTTATAATATATATTATATATGGGATGTGGAATGTTCTTTCCATTTTGATTATACCTTGGATAAAAGGATTCAAATACTTGATCTCCAAGGTCTTAGTAGACCTATTTAGGATCAGTGAACTACTTTAAATAAATTGATAGGTAGAAGAAATCATATTTGTTCCATTCATATAATATATATAAATAAAATGGAACAAGTTCACTAATGGGAGCTGGTTGGGTAAAATATGTACCCTGGTGTGGAACAATGAATTGACCCCGAAGGGATACATATAACTTAGTGTATATAGTTACATATATATGTCTATATATATATATGCATATATGATATAAATAGATTAATATATCGATATAATTTTTATACATACCCATCAAAATAGGCTAGCAGGATGTTTTATTCCCTAAAAGAATAAAAATATGCCTATATTTAATGTATAAAACAGCCTTAAATATCGGTTTTAAGGCTAGAGAATTTTTATATTTGGTCATATCATTATTTTCAATACCATTTCATTGGGGTTTAGTTGTTCCAAAGAAATTGTTCTCTAGTTGGACGTGAACAATCAAATCAATAGATAAAACTATCGTATTATCAACCATTTATAAACCTTAGTAAGAGGAGATTACCATGAATCCCTTGATTTCTGCTGCTTCCGTTATTGCTGCTGGATTATCCGTAGGCCTCGCTTCTATTGGACCTGGCATTGGTCAAGGCACTGCTGCGGGACAAGCTGTTGAAGGTATTGCAAGACAACCAGAAGCGGAGGGTAAAATACGAGGTACCTTACTGCTAAGTTTAGCTTTTATGGAAGCTTTAACTATTTATGGATTAGTTGTAGCCCTAGCACTTTTATTTGCTAATCCATTTGTTTGATCTCGGAAACAAAAATTCGTATCCTTTGTGATTCTAAGTACCCTCCTCTAAGAATTTCCTAGTTCAGCCGATAGAGGAGGGGCTAGTCCAAATAATGAACTTATACTTCACTTGTTTAGGTCAGAAAGATTCGTAACACTTGAAGGATTGGATAGATCAAGAGATCGATCAAAGTTTTTTTATTTTCTAATTTTATTTATATCCTTATTTACAGTTATACGGGACCTGGGACTGACTAAGTACTTGAAATCTCCTTATCCGGGACTGGAATAATAGAGTCGAGTCAGAGAAAAAACTTTGCAAAAGTTCAATATCCTTATCTATGAGGGGAGAGCGTATGAAAAATGTAACTGATTCTTTCATTTCCCTAGTTTATTTGCCCTCCGCTGGGGGTTTCGGGTTAAATACCAATATTTTAGAAACAAATATAATAAATCTCAGTGTGGTGCTTGGTGTACTGATCTATTTCGGAAAGGGAGTGTGTGCGAGTTGTATATTTGAATAATATAGCTGGGTCCAACCAGCTGCACTTTGTAGATAGAAAAGTGTATGATCTCAACGAATTACTTCTAAAATATGAAAGAACTATAGCATTTCGTAATTGATTGGAAAATAAATTATTCTACCAACCAATAAGAGAATATCTTTAGAATGGTTAAAGCTAAACTGCTTGAAGTCCAAGCACAACTAGGTACTCTTTCCACCGCTGTGCCAATATGAGATGGGTTCAAAGGCATAGTTGGAGATTGATCCGATATATAACATTCATATCAATGGAATTGATTCGATCTATCTACTGAAAAATAGTCCTAATCTCCCATCCAATTTTTTGGTTTCAATGCGGAACCGACGACCTACACAGAAGGAAATTTATTCAAGAAAAGGTAAAGAGGAAACACGAATGAAAAGAAAAAAGGAGAAAAAATAAAAAAGAAAAGAACAACAACTTTTTTGATAATCAAAAATCCCTTTTGGCAAAAGAGCCCTTCGGAGATTTTGGTCTTTGATAGATTTATCTTATTCTTCCATAATATGAACGGAAAGGGCAGGCTTGGTGGAAAAAGGGGGATTGTCCCAAAAAATCCGAGCAGGAGAGCCGAATGAATCAAAAGGTTCGTGTTCGGTTTGGGAAGAGATTATCTATTCATAAGTTGAATGAATTTATAATCTACTTTCATTAAGTAATCTATTAGATAACCGTAAACAGAAAATATTGAGTACTATTCAGAATTCCGAAGAACTATGTAAAGGAGCTGCTGATCAGCTCGAGCAAGCCCGGGCTCGCTTACGGGAAGTAGAAATGAGAGCGCACGAAATTCGGGTAAATGGATACTCTCAAATAGAACAAGAAAAAGAGGATCTCATCAATGTTGCTTCTGCTAATTTGGAACAATTAGAGAATTTCAAGAATGAGACTGTTCACTTTGAACAACAAAGAGCAATTGAACAGGTCCGACAACAAATTTCCCGCCAAGCTGTACAAAGAGCTCTAGGAACTCTGAATAGTCGTTTGAATAGCGAGTTACATTTACGTACGATCGATCATAATATCGGCCTGCTTATAGCCATGAAAAACATAACTGATTAGCTTATAATATATTTTTTATAAAATATATAGGTCTCATTTTTCAAAAGAGAATTAACTATAGTTAATGGTAACTATTCGACCCGATGAAATTAGTAGTATGATACGTAAACAGATTGAACAATATAATAACGAGGTCAAAGTTGTTAATATTGGCACTGTACTTCAAGTAGGAGATGGCATTGCTCGTATTCATGGTCTTGATAAAGTAATGGCAGGAGAATTAGTAGAATTTGTAGATGGTACAGTAGGTATTGCCCTAAATCTAGAATCAACTAATGTTGGAGCTGTATTAATGGGTGATGGCTTGATGATCCAAGAAGGCAGTTCCGTGAGAGCAACAGGAAAAATTGCTCAGATACCAGTAAGTGATGCTTATTTGGGTCGTGTTGTAAATGCTCTAGCTCGGCCTATTGATGGTAAGGGTAAAATTCCAGCTTCCGAATTTAGATTGATTGAATCTCCCGCTCCAGGTATTATTTCAAGACGTTCTGTATATGAACCTCTTCAAACAGGTCTTATTGCTATTGATTCTATGATTCCTATAGGACGTGGTCAGCGAGAATTAATTATTGGGGACAGACAGACCGGTAAGACGGCAGTAGCTACAGATACGATTATCAATCAAAAAGATCAGAATGTAATATGTGTTTATGTTGCTATTGGTCAAAAAGCCTCTTCCGTAGCTCAGGTAGTTAATACTTTTCAAGAACGTGGCGCAATGGAGTATACCATTGTGGTATCAGAAACTGCGGATTCTCCCGCTACATTACAATATCTTGCTCCTTATACAGGAGCAGCTTTAGCCGAATATTTTATGTATAAAGAACAACATACATCAATAATTTATGATGATCTCTCCAAACAAGCACAAGCTTATCGACAAATGTCTCTTCTATTAAGAAGACCACCTGGCCGGGAAGCTTATCCAGGAGATGTTTTCTATTTGCATTCCCGTCTATTGGAAAGAGCAGCTAAATTAAATTCTCAGCTAGGTGGGGGGAGTTTGACTGCTTTACCAATAGTTGAGACTCAAGCTGGAGATGTTTCAGCTTATATTCCCACTAACGTAATTTCGATTACTGACGGACAAATATTCTTGTCAGCCGATCTATTCAATGCAGGAATTCAACCTGCCATTAATGTAGGTCTTTCCGTATCTAGAGTAGGATCTGCGGCTCAGATGAAAGCTATGAAACAAGTAGCTGGAAAATTAAAATTAGAGCTAGCCCAACTTGCAGAGTTAGAAGCCTTTGCACAATTCGCTTCTGATCTTGATAAAGCTACTCAAGATCAATTGGCAAGAGGTCAACGATTACGCGAGTTGCTCAAACAATCTCAATCAGATCCTTTGACAGTGGAAGAACAAATAGCTATGATTTATACTGGGACGAACGGATATCTAGATGTATTAGAAATCGTACAGGTGAAAAAATTTATCCTTAAGTTGCGCGAATATTTATTAAAAAATAAACCCCAGTTTGGAGAAATTATACGTTCTACTGGGACATTCACGGAACAAGCGGAAACTCTTTTAAAAGAAGCTATTCAAGAAAATACCGAACTTTTTCTACTTCGAGAACCAAAATAGAAAATTTAGATTTGATAGATCGTTCGGAACAGGATGGAAGAGCTTAATAATAACTTTGCTACATTTCCGAGCACAATAATCCATCTTGGACAATTGATTGAAGATTATTACGTCCAATAGGATTTGAACCTATACCTAAGGTTTAGAAGACCTCTGTCCTATCCATTAGACGATGGACGCTCTTTTTTTCAGTATTTCCTTAAAATACTTTATCGTTAACAATAACAAATCCGACTTTTTATCCATCCACGATGATGTTCGGGAAAGAAAGAGAAAGAATAAATTTTGAATGAGGAGAAGTTGCCCCTGATAAAATTGAATAAGGAATATGAGCGGGTAGCGGGAATCGAACCCGCATCGTTAGCTTGGAAGGCTAGGGGTTATAGTCGACGTCTATTAACGCCTCTAATTCAGAACCGAACATGAAAATTTCATTTCATTCGGCTCCTCCACGGCAGAAAGATAGAAACGGGGGTCAAGAAGAAGATTATTAACACAAAATCTTTGTAAAAAAAATAATAAAATATTTTTGCTCCATAACATCTATGTTAGTTTATTTTTAGTTTTTTCTTTCCTTTTTACTCCACGGACCGAAAACCTACTCACTTGATAGATGATCCCTATTAGAAAGATCAAATTGAAAATTTGTAAATATTTGACTATCGAATCTTTCTAGTTACTTCGTTCCCTATTTCTACTGATTGTGATCCTCCAGGAAATCAAATTCCACCGAGCTCGAACGAAATGGCGGTGACTCAAGTAAACCAAAGTCACCGTTCTCTAGCTATTTAACTCTGACTTTTATTAGTCTAGAAGTTGAACATTTAGTTACGATGAAAAAAAAAAATTTTTGATATCCATGGATCATTGATTGATCCGATTGGGAAGATTGGTCTAATCTTTTAAAACATTCTGTTTCGCCATCTTGAATAGAATTGCGAAATGTGTTCCTTTTTATCATTCCAGATCAAAGTTACGAGAATGTGTACAATTCCTTTTCTGAACCAGGGTACTCATAGGAAAGGTTTTGAACCTATATAGAAATATAGTTTTTTCATAACTAGGTTAGAGTTGAAAGAAAGATCCTTCAACTCTGCGAGTTGATGATGGAACGAATCACACTTTTACCACTAAACTATACCCGCCACGATTTTATCGTATCATACAGATACATCTTTTGTCCAACAGGAAGATAAGGTCTGCTTCTAGTGAAAGTTTAGTGCAAGTTCCTATCATTATATCTCTCTCTATTCCCGGAAATTCAATAGGAGATAATTCTCCTTTACGGTTTTTATTTTTGCAGCGACAACACTTAGTCAAGTGTTCCAATAATGCCCTATTGCTTAAATATTATAATAATCATTATATATTTCATTGATGATCATTTGATCAATTTTGATCAACTCCTTCCTAGTCTTTGAAATATATTTTTAACCATCCCAATCTGATCTATATAGATCAATCTAGAACATCTCATTATAGCCTTGAACAGCTGGAATTATTAAAATAAAAAATAAAAATAGAGGGCCCTATCTAGATAATAAAAAAAGTGATTGGAGAGGAAATAAAGAAATGATATCAGAGGGTCAAATTTTGATAGCCCTTTTTGCTGCTTTTATAACAAGCATTTTGGCCTTCAGATTAGGTAAAGCACTGTATTAAAACTTTGGTCCATTATTCTTATCTAATGGAAAGAGAATGGCCTGGCCAGATACTGGCCGGGCTAGAGAAAGCAAAGAATCATTTGGAATGGAATGAACAATACAACTGGATTCTCGCAAATGTTGGTCTTTATCTGAAGAAATGCTATATTCATTCTATATCTCCCATCTCGGAGAGATGGCTGAGCGGACTAAAGCGGTGGATTGCTAATCCGTTGTACAGATTATCTGTACCGAGGGTTCGAATCCCTCTCTCTCCGTTCAGTCACTTGAGATGAATCCTCAAAACCTATAGACCCCCCCCCTTTTTTTTTATCACTATTCTTTACGCCCAGGATTCCGTCCTGGATCGTTCGATAAAAATCCGAAGATAAAGAGAGAAACAAAAAATATAACTACTGTGTAAACGAACAGCTTGAGAGTAAGCATTATGTAATCTCCGGGATCCTAATTAATAATTACAACGGAATAGATGATCAATCTTTGTATCATATATTGAAAGAAGATAAATAAGGACTCAAGTCCTAGTTCAACTATCAACAAATTGACCATGTTTCTAAAAAATAGAAACAAGTATATCAATTGTCTAAAAGACAAGATATTCTAAAGAATATGGAATACAGTAGAAAATACTCCGTTTTCAATATATCTAACGGATATGTAATTCTATTAATGGGGAATTACATATTCCCCATCAATACCTAATAGCCCGAACTCCACCTGTGATGGAGTCGGAACTGACTAAGACGAATTAAAAAGGATTGAACCTGGAAGGTAGGTATTTTTATCTGTTGGGAACCAGAATGGAATTGATGCTTTACAAAATAAGCAGAACAAGGGAAAAGAGTTATACAAAATAAGGATTAATGACAGTAATCCAAGATCAATCAATATATAGAATAAAATAGAATAAAACTATTGAAACAATATTTGAATGGCTTTGCATCAAGTGAATGTTTCTTTTTTACAAAAAGGAATTCAATACTTTTTGTAAGATTATCGAAAACTTACGGCAGCTTGCCAAGCAAAGGCTAATAGAAAAAAGAACAAAGGTATAATTGGCATTACATCCACAATTGGATCGTAAATCGCATAAGCCTCGGGCAATTTGGCAAAAAAGAGATTATTCAAATGAAAAGCGGCATCGTCTGGATAAATATTGAGGTTGAGGATAACTGGCATTTTGATTCTCCGATGAATAAAAATGATGTAAAGGCCAAAAAGTATTTTGCCAATCAATCGAAACTCTTTGGCAAGATTAGACTTTTAGTCTTCGGGTTGGAAGGGATCATTTATTCATACAATATTTTAACCATTCTGATAGAGAATGACCAATGAATAGATATTCTTGTTTCTTTTTTCGTTCCCCATATAATGTATGTCCGATTCATTCAAGAATCTATGTCCCTCCGGTTTTTCTAAACCGAATTGCTTAGCATCATTTAAGAATGAATCTCTAATTTCAAAATATTCCAAAATCTAAAATAGATTTAATCTAATATGAGTATTGATTAGCATCAGATAAGAATGGGGCGTGGCCAAGCGGTAAGGCAGCAGGTTTTGGTCCTGTTATTGCGAAGGTTCGAATCCTTCCGTCCCAGACGGGACAAATATGAAAAGAACAAACTACTTTGTTTTGATTTCTAGTCATTTCATAGATTATACTTATGGAAAGGGAATATGATTTTCATAGGTATTAAATATGGAAAGGGATATTTTTATAGTGTAGGATGGGAACACAAATCAAGTTGAAATAAAGTCTAATTTATGAAATTAGCCTATTGGATGTATGCTGGTCCTGCTCATATTGGAACCCTACGAGTAGCTAGTTCCTTCAAAAATGTGCATGCCATTATGCATGCTCCTTTAGGAGATGATTATTTTAATGTAATGCGTTCTATGTTAGAACGCGAAAGAGATTTTACTGCTGCAACTGCTAGTATAGTAGATCGTCATGTACTAGCACGTGGATCTCAAGAAAGAGTTGTGGATAATATTCTCCGGAAAGATAAGGAGGAACGTCCTGATCTTATCATATTGACACCTACATGTACCTCTAGTATCTTGCAAGAGGATTTACATAATTTTGTAGACAGAGCATCCATAATTTCTGATTCAAACGTCATTTTTGCGGATGTGGATCATTATCAAGTGAATGAAATTCAGGCAGCAGATAGAACTTTGGAACAGGTAGTTCGATATTATTTAGATAGATGCCATAGACAAGAAAAATTGGATCAATTCCTAACAGATGCGCCTTCTGTCAATATAATTGGAATTTTTACATTGGGCTTTCATAATCAACACGATTGTCGTGAGTTGAGACGTTTATTACGAGATCTGGACATTGAAATTAATCAAATAATTCCTGAAGGAGGATCTGTAGAAGATCTTAAAAATTTACCAAAAGCTTGGTTCAATTTAATTCCTTATCGTGAAGTGGGCTTAATGACAGCGATGTATTTGAATAAAGAATATGGAATGCCTTACATATCCACAGCCCCCATGGGGGCTGTGGATATGGCGGAGTGGATCCGCCAGATTCACAAAAATGTGAATACCTTAGCTCGTAGTTCATCGAGTAAAAGAGTTGATTATGAACCTTATATCGACGGACAAACTCGATTTGTTTCCCAAGCTGCTTGGTTTTCAAAATCTATTGATTGTCAGAATTTGACGGGGAAAGAAACAGTCGTTTTTGGTGATGCAACTCATGCTGCTTCAATCACTAAGATACTTGCTCGAGAGATGGGAATTCGTGTGAGTTGTGCAGGTACTTATTGCAAACACGATGCGGAATGGTTCAAGGAGCAAATCCAAGGTTTCTGTGATGAAATACTGATCACAGATGATCATGCTGAAGTAGGAGATATGATCGCTCACGTAGAACCATCTGCAATATTTGGTACTCAAATGGAACGTCATATTGGTAAACGTCTTGATATTCCTTGTGGAGTTATTTCTGCACCAGTTCATATACAAAATTATCCCTTGGGATACCGACCCTTTCTAGGTTACGAAGGTACTAATCAAATAGCTGATCTAGTTTATAACTCATTTGCTCTGGGTATGGAGGACCATCTTCTAGATATTTTTGGTGGTCATGATACTAAAGAAATCATAACCAAATCATTATCCACGGATATAGGCCTAATTTGGAATCCTGAAAGTCGACTAGAATTAAGTAAAATCCCCCGTTTTGTCAGAGAAAAGGTAGAAAGAAATACTGAGAAATTTGCCCGACAAAAGGGCATTGAAACCATTACTGTCGAAGTAATGTACGCAGCTAAAGAAGAGTTAAATACTTATCATTAGCTAGGATATTGTATTGATGTCAATACAAATATTGTAGAAATCGAGTTAATGACTATTCATAATTACATATCCATTTTGTAGCAGATCAGATATCTACCTTATGATAAGAATTCGTCTAAAACGATGTGGTAGAAAGGACTTGAACGACATGATTGGTTCTGTGGATTATGACATCCGCCATTTTCGATTCGAAGATGCTCTTAGCTCAACATTTATCTCCTGAAAAAGATATGCGGAGCTTGACTAGGAAGAAAATAGAAATTCGTTTTTCAATTAGGGGGTAGAATCTAGGGTTAGTGTAAATGAAATAAATGAGCTATAACCATTTTGTAAGTCTACATCGAGCTCAAAGATTAGAATAGTGAGTTGGAATAAGGAAACAATTCTCGATCTAAGTATAAATATTTTGAGAAAAGCTAGATCCAATCCGACAAGGATCAATCATTCCTATTGCTCAACGTGGAAAATAGCGAAATGTACGTTGCTGTCATTCCGTAAGAATGGGGACCACCAGAGTAAGGCTTAGACCTAATGATTCAAAGATAATTGATCTTAGAACAAGAAAATTCTATGTCCGATCAAACAATTATCTCACATTATAAGGGATTGAGATATATTCCACGTAAAACGGAGAGAGAAAATAGATGAAAGACGGCTCAAAAAGTGTAGATAAATGTTCTCCTTTTTTTCTGGTTTTTGAACATTACTCCAGCAAACTTGAGCTACGAGTATAAATTATCTCTTTATTCTCCTTGAGAAGTCAAAGGACTAAGATGAATAATAACTTTCATTTCTAAAGTTTATCTAGTTAGATATTCCTTCTATAGATAGGGAGAGCTTATCCGAACAATTATTGCTCGAGCCGTATGAGGATAAACCTTCATATACGTTTTCCAGGGGGGGGTAGAGGGGGTTATCTTGTCTATCTATCCCAATGAGCTACCTATCGAATTGTTGCCATTGACGTTAAGTCTCGAAGAGAAGGAAAAGCTCTTCAGGAATTGGGTTTTTATGATCCAATGAATAAGGATGGAACTTGCTTAATTTATGGTGCTATTGTGAATTTCCTCGAATTAGGAGCTCAACCTACGGAAACTGTTCATGGTATTTTTCTGAGGGCAAAAATTGATCATTTTAAACGTGCTTTAGAATTTTGAAAAAAAGGGAGATAAGTCATGCGTCTACGTCTAGGTCCAATAAACGTATCAATAAATTTCAATTACATGAAATTTATTTATTATTCACGTTTCGTGTCATGGTTGTTTTCTTATTATCCATTTTTTTTTCTCTTATTATATGCTCATTTCATGTATGTTATTGCCCTGCAATCCTATATAGGGATGCAGATTAGGAATCTTTATCTAATGATATGGAGATGAGAAAGATTCGACCGAGAACGATAAAAGATGGAGTGTATAGAAGGACCGAATTAATGAAATAAGGAACTAACTTCCTATGGAAAAGTTGGAAGCTTCGTGAATTATCATAACGAATAATCATTTTTTTTTTACTGTCATTCCTAAATATAAGCGTAGGATCTTTTATTGATGTATCTAATAATTTTTTCGTCTTAATGTAGTGCCAATCCAACAATTAAAGTATCAATCCAACAATTTGGGATTGACAATGGCGCATTGTGCCAATATATGTCATAATAAAAAAGATATTTTTATTAGATCCACCATTGATGATTTTTTCGAATCATCGTGAATTCGTTTGACGACAAAAATAACCTGATCCGTAGATATTTTTTGATTTGATTCAAATCACTTCGTATTCCACTTCGATTGCATCTTTTCAAATAGCAAATAAGGGTTGCTAACTCAATGGTAGAGTACTCGGCTTTTAAGTGCGACTAAGATCTTTTACACGTTCGGATGAAGTAAAAATTTCGTCCATACCATCGGTAAAGTTAGTAAGACTACGACTGATCCTTGAAAAGGAAATAAATGGAAAAAGCAGCATGTCGTTCTAACAATCTTGACTTGATGAGACTTTCTTTTTTTATCTTATTTTATCAGAAGCGTATTTTATCCGAGGTTCCAAATGTATGGAAAATGTATATTGATATACGTATATTGGATATTATACGTTGTTTTTTCAAATGTATGAGTTATGAAATAAGATCGAATCAACACGCGATTGAGTCGAGTGAGTCAATGGAGAAAGCTGGATGGCTTGAATCATAAGTAAAACCAGAGGAACGAGCTTCTGTTCCTCATTTAAACGAGGAATTCCCTTTACTAATCAGAAGTTAAAAGCATTTTAGTAACCGATAGGGGAAGTTTTTCCCTGTAGTAGATCAGGGATCTATACACCCGCAATGAGTCCTAAGTACTCGAAGACAAATATGTAAGAGAAATAGTGTACTGACCAGGTCAATTTATTCCATGAGTCAGGAGAGCGATCGGACCGCCAAGATAAAAGATTTTTGTTCTTCCTCATGACGAATGAAGATATAATTGTAAAGAGAATATTCAGATAGAGATTCTCTCTTATGTCCTGACTAGATCGCACCATGTATCATTTGATAATCCAAGAGGTTATTCTAGGCCCCGAGGTTTTATTTTTTATTAAAATGGATGAGTTCCAAAGAGATGGAAACAAACATAGATCTTGGCAACAATGCTTTTTATATCCACTTTTTTTTCGAGAAGATCTTTACGCAATTGCTCATGATCATCATTTAGATAGATCAAGTTCCTCCGAACCGACGGAAATTTTAATTTCTAATTATTTTAGTTTCCTAACTGTAAAACGTTTGATTCGTCGGATACGTCAACAGAATGATTCAACTGGTTTATTCGGGAATTGTGATCCAAATCAATTTATTGATCGCAATAGAAATTCTTATTCTGAATCGGTATTAGAAGCTTTGACAGTTATCTTGGAAGTTTCGTTCGCAATGCGATCAAAACATTTTCTAGAAGGAATTAATGGATGGAAGAGTATCCGATCCATTCATTGCATATTTCCCCTTATGGAGGATAAATTCCCATATTCCAATTATATATCAGATATACGAGTACCCTACTCGATTCATCCAGAACTTTTGGTGCGGACCTTTCGTCGCTGGATCCGAGATACTCCTTCTTTGCATCTATTACGATTCATTCTCCATTCATGGAAAAATAGTTTTAGTGCAGAAAATTTGCAGAAAGCTATGGTTGCACCGAGAGAAAATATGAGGTTATCCCTGTTCCTATGGAATTCTTATGTATATGAATGCGAATCCTTTTTAGTTCCTCTTCTGAAACGATTTTCTCATTCACAATCGTTGTTGTATGGATCTTTTCCCAATCGAACTCATTTTGTTCGAAAGATCAAACATATTGTCATATTTCCCATCAATATTTCAACGAAAAGGATCTGGTTGTTGAAGGATCCTTTCATCCACTATGTTAGATATGGAGAAAGATCCCTTATAGCTCTAAAGGGTACTCACCTCCAAGTGAAAAAATGTAGATATCATCTGTTTCATTTTTGGCAATATTATTTCCATCTTTGGTCTCAACCGTATAGGATATGTATTCTTGAATTATCCAAGAATTATTCCTTTTTTTTAGGTTATTTTCTGAGTTTTAAAATGAAACCTCTCGTGGTTAGGACCAAAATGCTAAATGATTTATTCATTACCAATCTAATTACTAATGAATTGAATCCAATAGCTCCGATTAGATCAATTCTTTTCTTTTTGGCTAAAGAAAGGTTCTGTGACATCTCAGGGCAGACAATTAGTAAATTATCCTGGACCAGTCTATCAGATGATGATATCCTCGATCGATTCGATCGAATTTGTAGAAATCTTTTTCATTACTACAGTGGATCCATCAATCCGGATGGTTTATATTATATAAAGTATATACTTCTACTTCCATGCGCTAAAACTTTAGCCTGTAAACATAAAAGTACGATACGTGTAGTTCGGGAAGAATCAGGTTCGGAACTCTTTACAAAATCGTTCTCCAAAGAACGAGAATTCATTTCTTCGTCCTTTTCAAAGACTCGTTCACAGAGAGAACGATTTTGGAATTCAGATATTATCCAGATAAATCCCCTATCTAATTCCTGGCAAAAGATACAGAATAAACAAGTAGAAAACTGATTTTACCAATGAAATGCTTATTGATCAATTACCTCAATTCAGGATCCTATGGATTTTTTCCACCCGGGAATCCAAATGATTAATAAATTTATACATGGAGAAAGCCGTGTGCAATGAAAATTGCAAGCACGGTTTGGGGAGAGATTTTTTTACTCTTAGAAAAGGAGTAGATAATCCACTCCATCCGACGAGTTCCGGGTTCAAGTCCCGGGCAACCCAGATCAATGGGATCCAAGTCCTATAGTAAGTAGACTTCTGTCTACTTATTCTGGATCCAATCCAATTTATTTTAATTATTATTACTTGGAACCATAAGTAAAGAAGGAATGTAATAGAGTGTTTCTATCTACGGGTATAATATTATACTGTTAATATAGTGTGAAATATGCTTACTTCGTAAGCATATAGTCTATGAAAATGTAAGATACTCTATAGAAATAGAGTAATCTTAGTCTTATATTTTTCATAAAGATGGTAAAATATTGGTTGACATACAGATATGAATCATGTTATACTGTTGAATAACAAGCCTTATGTATATGCTTGGGAGCTTCTAATGATTAAATATAAATAAACCAAGTTCTAACCATGACCGCAATTCTAGAAAGACGCGAAAGCGCAAGCCTATGGAATCGTTTTTGCGATTGGATCACTAGCACCGAAAACCGTCTTTACATTGGATGGTTTGGTGTCTTGATGATTCCTACCCTATTGACTGCAACCTCTGTATTCATTATCGCTTTCATTGCAGCTCCTCCAGTAGATATTGATGGTATTCGTGAGCCTGTTTCCGGTTCTCTTCTTTATGGAAACAATATTATCTCCGGTGCTATTATTCCTACCTCTGCAGCCATTGGTCTGCATTTCTATCCCATCTGGGAAGCAGCTTCTGTTGATGAATGGCTATACAACGGTGGTCCCTATGAGCTAATCGTTCTACACTTCCTACTTGGTGTAGCTTGCTATATGGGTCGTGAGTGGGAGCTTAGCTTCCGTCTAGGTATGCGTCCTTGGATTGCTGTTGCATACTCAGCTCCTGTTGCAGCTGCTACTGCTGTTTTCTTGATCTACCCTATCGGTCAAGGAAGCTTCTCTGACGGTATGCCTCTAGGAATCTCTGGTACTTTCAATTTCATGATTGTATTCCAGGCTGAACACAATATTCTTATGCATCCATTTCACATGTTAGGTGTAGCTGGCGTATTCGGCGGCTCTCTATTTAGTGCTATGCATGGTTCCTTGGTAACTTCGAGTTTGATCAGGGAAACTACGGAAAATGAGTCCGCTAATGCAGGTTACAAATTTGGTCAAGAAGAAGAAACCTACAATATTGTAGCTGCTCACGGTTATTTTGGCCGATTGATCTTCCAATATGCTAGTTTCAACAACTCCCGTTCTCTACATTTCTTTTTAGCTGCTTGGCCAGTAGTAGGTATCTGGTTTACTGCTCTGGGCATCAGCACTATGGCTTTCAACTTAAATGGATTCAATTTCAACCAATCTGTTGTTGACAGTCAAGGTCGTGTAATTAACACTTGGGCCGATATCATTAATCGTGCTAACCTTGGTATGGAAGTTATGCACGAACGTAACGCTCACAACTTCCCTCTGGATCTAGCTGCTGTTGAAGCTAATTATATAGACGGCTAA